CTGTTTATCATCGATGTATATTGAACTCTATACATACTCACATAAGCGTTCATTAAGAAATGAATCACTTTTGCAGATCTTTTACAGGTTTCCTTCGGCACCACCTTCGGTGGAAGCCTTCCACCGTCGCCTCTTCACCTTCGGTGATCGCCAGAGGCGAAGGCGTCGCCGTCCACCAGAGGTGGTGGGGAACACCAGAGGTGGTTGGTGGTGCGATAACCTTTGGTTACCACCAAAGGTGGACACCTTCAGTGGTAGCGAGGCGAAGATTAAAGGTGGTGAGAATAGAGAAAAAAGGCACGAAGTGCTGACCCTCCACCAAAGGTGGTGGGGAAGGAATTCTTGACACGTCGTAAATACCTTTACCAACAAGTTTTTGTTTCTGACGTGGCTCAACATTATTGACTAAGAAAAACTTAGTATAAGCTTGACAAATGAAGAAATAATTATTAGACTAAGGAAATAATTGTAAGCACTTTGCATAATTTTGCGCTATTTTTTACACTATTGGGTTATACAATGGTGTGTTAATACTATAGTATATAATGTACATGGTGGATGCTTACTTCGGTTTGTACGAATTTTCCAGATCAGGTAGTGTTAAAAAATTTAACTGATTTGCTATTATCTCTATTCCTTCCTTCCCGATCACCGACGATTAGTACCAAAGGTGATCGCCTCCGGCGAACACCTATGGTGGTGAGCAAGAAAGCCAAAGGCTATTAGCTCAGTTGGTTAGAGCGCGCCCCTGATAAGGGCGAGGTCGCTAGTTCAAATCTAGTATAGCCTACCCAAGAAGCAAAGCTTCTAGAGCAAAGCTTCTAGAGCAAAGCCGTCGGAATGGAGTATACCCGAAAGGTACCCGGACATTGGTTCGGTAAGTAAAGTTTTCAAGCTGTGCTTGATGGCTATGAATCGGTGTATGATGTTGAGGTTTGTCATAAGCAAAGCAAGAAGCCGAGGCTTGAGACTTAGCGTCGCTACCCCCGAAGGTGTCCACCTTTGGTGGTGCTTTCGCCAGAGGGAAACACGAAAATTGTTAAGGAAAATAAAATCTGGGGACTTAGCTCAGTTGGTAGAGCGCTGTCCTTGCACGGCAGATGTCAGCGGTTCGAACCCGCTAGTCTCCACCATTGACACAGTGACACTGTGTTGGCACAAAACTTGACTTTTGGTGATGTTTTGTGTACTCTTTTTGTGTTATGTATTCACAGCATTGACTTTGTCAATGACATAGGATTTGAAAAATATGAGACGTTAGTTTTAAGAGACTCTCGTTGAAAGATTTTGAAAATCTTCGATGTAAGTCGAAGGATACATACAATACATAGCGTACAAGGTCAAATAAAAATAGGTTTACGGCGGATACCTAGGCATCCAGAGACGAAGAAGGGCGTGGCAACCGACGAGACACTTCGAGGAGCTGGAAACAAGCTATGAGTCGAAGATTCCCTAATAGGGCAACCTCAAGAACTTCTTATTGAATTCATAGATAAGAAAGAGACAACCCGGTGAATTGAAACATCTCAGTAGCCGGAGGAGAAGAAAGCAACAGCGATTCCCTTAGTAGCGGCGAGCGAAGCGGGAACAGCCTAAACCCATTGAACGTCATGTTTCGTGGGGGTCGTGGGAGGATATATGCATAGAATTTGGGTAGACGAAGCAGCTGATACCTGCACCATAGACGGTGATAGTCCGGTAGTTAAAACCTAAATAAAAGCAGAAATGAATTCAATTAAGAATTGGTGATCAATATATTTAATCCCAAGTAGCATGGGGCACGTGAAATCCCGTGTGAATCAGCGAGGACCACCTCGTAAGGCTAAATACTCCTGGGTGACCGATAGCGAAATAGTACCGTGAGGGAAAGGTGAAAGAGAACCCCTGAAGGGGAGTGAAATAGTATATGAAACCGTAATCTGACAAGCAGTGGGAGGGTGAAGAGCCTGACCGCGTGCCTGTGGAAGAATGAACCGGCGACTTATAGGGAGTGGCTTGGTTAAGGACATTTATCCGAAGCCAAAGCGAAAGCAAGTTTTCATAGAGCGTTTTTGTCACTTCTTATGGACCCGAACCCGGGTGATCTAACCATGACCAGGATGAAACTTGGGTAACACCAAGTGAAGGTCCGAACTCATCGATGTTGAAAAATCGTGGGATGAGTTGTGGTTAGGGGTGAAATGCCAATCGAACTCGGAGCTAGCTGGTTCTCCCCGAAATGTGTTGAGGCGCAGCGGTTGACGAAATAAAAGGGCTACTCGGGGGTAAAGCACTGTTTCGGTGCGGGCTGCGAAAGCGGTACCAAATCGTGGCAAACTAAGAATACCGGGTATTGCTTCCCGTCAACCAGTGAGACAGTGGGGGATAAGCTCCATTGTCAAGAGGGAAACAGCCCAGATCACCAGCTAAGGCCCCAAAATGACAGCTAAGTGGTAAAGGAGGTGAGAGTGCATAAACAACCAGGAGGTTTGCTTAGAAGCAGCCATCCTTTAAAGAGTGCGTAATAGCTCACTGGTGGAGCGCTCTTGCGCCGAAAATTTATGGGACTAAGCTGTCTGCCGAAGCTGTGGGATGTTGAAAAGCATGTTGCAAAATCTAAGACTTCCACCAAAGGTGGTGCGATCACCAAAGGTGTTCGCCACCGGCGAGTCGAAAGCACAGAGTGCTGACCCTCCACCAAAGGTGGTGTGGAAGGATTTGAAAAATCTGAGACGGCAGTCGAAGGATTGTAAAAACAGTGTTTGTATCAGCATCGGTAGGGGAGCGTTCCGCTCTAGGTTGAAGCATCTGTGTAAATCGGTGTGGACGAAGCGGAAGTGAGAATGTCGGTTTGAGTAACGAAAACATTGGTGAGAATCCAATGCCCCGAAAACCTAAGGGTTCCTTCACTAGGTTCGTCCATGGAGGGTGAGTCAGGTCCTAAGGCTAGGCCGAGAGGCGTCGTCGATGGGAAGCAGGTTAATATTCCTGTACTACTTATGGTGTGTACCGAGGGACGGAGTAGGCATCTATACACCAGAGTTGGATCTGGTGAGAGGCGTTCAAGGTGATGAGAGATAGAATAAAAACTATTCTTGAGCTGAGTCGCGTTATGGCTTTACTCTTGACTGCCATCTTTTTGGTGGTCGGATGAGGTTTATATGTCATGTCAAACTTCCAAGAAAAGCTCGAACTACTAATCAACCATAAAGTATCTGTACCCGAAACCGACACAGGTAGGTAGGTAGAGTATACCAAGGGGCGCGAGATAACTCTCTCTAAGGAACTCGGCAAAATAGCCCCGTAACTTCGGGAGAAGGGGTGCCACTTTTTAAAAGAAAGTGGTCGCAGTGAGCAGGCCCAGGCGACTGTTTACCAAAAACACAGGTCTCCGCTAAGTCGTAAGACAATGTATGGGGGCTGACGCCTGCCCGGTGCTGGAAGGTAAAGGAAGTTGGTTATTCTTCGGGAGAAGCTGACGACCGAAGCCCCAGTGAACGGCGGCCGTAACTATAAACAAAAAATATGTATTTCTTTTTAAACAAGAAATAAGGACCTTTGTAGTTATAAAATTTGGCTATATGCTGGAAACTCTCGTTACTCTTATGCTACTCTCTTTACATTATAAAAGAAGTAACAATGTCATAAGTAGAGACAATCAGCAGGAAAGACTTTTTAATGTGTACTTTTATGCAGTTTACTGCAATGATTTTTTACTATGACAATTCAATCGACATCCGTCTCCAGTAAGCAGAGCCATTTACACAGCGAAGCTGTGTACCAGACTTTGCCTTGCAAAGGATATTTTCCAAATCAATTTCATCTTAAAACTATACCTCAAAATATTGGATGGTACCTAGCTGGGTTTGCTGATGGCGAAGGAAGTTTCTATGTGACTTTTCGATACAGAAAAGATTATACTTGGAAATGGAGAATAACAGCTGTCTTTAATGTAGCGAACAAAGATAGAGTCATGATTTATTTGTTTAAAAAACAATTTAAATGTGGCACAGTTCGAGATATAGGCAATGATAAATATTTGTATGAAGTTGATACTTTAAATGCTTTACAGCATGTCGTTATTCCGTTTTTTAAAGAATATAGGTTTTTTTCTGCAAAGAAAAAAAAGGAATTTGCAATTTTTCAAAAAATTGTAAATATACTTGCAATTACACCAAGGACGTTTTCCCAAATAAAAGAAATTCTTAAATTAAGGATGCAACTTGGATCTGACAGAATTAATCTTTTTAAAAACTTAGATACAAGCATACTGGAAGTAATACAAAAAGAAGTCATAGATAAAAATACAACACAACCATAATAAAAAGAATCCTCAGAGACTACACGCCAAACTTACATCAAACACATGTTTTTGTAAGATGATATAGTCCGATCTTTATGGAGACATAAAGGTAGATCACACCTGGTTTAGTGCCAAGTGATATACGCTAAACAAAATTAATAGATAATGTTTAGAAACAATAATGGACGGTCCTAAGGTAGCGAAATTCCTTGTCAGGTAAGTTCTGACCCGCACGAAAGGCGTAACGATCTGGGCACTGTCTCGGAGAGAGACTCGGTGAAATAGACATGTCCGTGAAGATGCGGACTACTTGCACCTGGACAGAAAGACCCTATGAAGCTTTACTGTAGCCTGACATTGGGTTTGGGCTCCTCTTGCGCAGCCTAGGTGGGAGGCAACGATATCTTCCTTGCGGGGAAGGTGGAGCCGCTATTGAGAGACCACTCTGGAAGAGCTAAAATTCTAATGGTGATCCTTGAATCAGGACACTTGACAGTGTCAGGCGGGCAGTTTGACTGGGGCGGTCGCCTCCTAAAAAGTAACGGAGGTGTGCAAAGGTTCCCTCAAGCTGGACGGAAATCAGCTGTAGAGTGTAAAGGCATAAGGGAGCTTGACTGCAAGACCTACAAGTCGAGCAGGGGCGAAAGCCGGCCTTAGTGATCCGACGGTGCCGCGTGGAAGGGCCGTCGCTCAACGGATAAAAGTTACTCTAGGGATAACAGGCTGATCTTCCCCAAGAGTCCACATCGACGGGAAGGTTTGGCACCTCAAATCGGGGTCTGGGTTTGGTAACAAACTCATGACAATTTAGCTATATGCTGGAAAATCCGAGTATCTTGCTTGACGAGGTGGAAATACCCGTAAAACTAAGTAAGTGCGGACAATCAGCAGGGAAGTTTACTTTTGATTCCAAGAATACTTCTACCAAGTACATGGAAAAGTTTTCTTTTTTAAGAAGTTTACTTTTGATTCCAAGAATGCTTCTACCAAGTACATGGAAAAGTCCTCTTTTTAAGAGCTTGACCACATTAACAGTATAACCCCTCAACGACTACATGCTGAACATCCTAATTCTTTAGTTTCACAAAATAAAAAAAAAGCTTTATGTTTTGTTTTACAAAAAACAAAAGACTTTTTTTATTTCACATAAAATAGAATGGATGGTGATATAGTCTGATCTTACCAGCGATGGTAAGGCAAAGCCAAATGTGGAATTTAATGCACTAACGTGCAATCATTTTTCAAATCAATGTTATTTGTAGACGCTAGTCGAAGGCACAGAGTGCTGACCCAAAGCGGAAGGATTTGAAAAATCTGACCCAAAGGGGAAGGATTTGCAAAATGTGACCCAAAGGGGAAGGATTTGCAAAATGTGACCCAAAGGGGAAGGATTTGCAAAATGTGACCCAAAGGGGAAGGATTTGCAAAATGTGACCCAAAGGGGAAGGATTTGCAAAATGTGACCCAAAGGGGAAGGATTTGCAAAATGTGACCCAAAGGGGAAGGATTTGCAAAATGTGACCCAAAGGGGAAGGATTTGCAAAATGTGACCCAAAGGGGAAGGATTTGCAAAATGTGACCCAAAGGGGAAGGATTTGCAAAATGTGACCCAAAGGGGAAGGATTTGCAAAATGTGACCCAAAGGGGAAGGATTTGCAAAATGTGACCCAAAGGGGAAGGATTTGCAAAATGTGACCCAAAGGGGAAGGATTTGCAAAATGTGACCCAAAGGGGAAGGATTTGCAAAATGTGACCCAAAGGGGAAGGATTTGCAAAATGTGACCCAAAGGGGAAGGATTTGCAAAATGTGACCCAAAGGGGAAGGATTTGCAAAATGTGACCCAAAGGGGAAGGATTTGCAAAATGTGACCCAAAGGGGAAGGATTTGCAAAATGTGACCCAAAGGGGAAGGATTTGCAAAATGTGACCCAAAGGGGAAGGATTTGCAAAATGTGACCCAAAGGGGAAGGATTTGCAAAATGTGACCCAAAGGGGAAGGATTTGCAAAATGTGACCCAAAGGGGAAGGATTTGCAAAATGTGACCCAAAGGGGAAGGATTTGCAAAATGTGACCCAAAGGGGAAGGATTTGCAAAATGTGACCCAAAGGGGAAGGATTTGCAAAATGTGAGACGTTAGTCGAATGAGACGAAGTTTGATCAACGCTAGTTGATCTAAATGCCGTTTCATTACATTATTGAAGTTTGGTTTTTTGCATTAGATTTGTGAAAAATATGACATCACAAAAATTGAAAAAATTTGAAAAACTTACGAAACTTCAATGTGAAGTTTTAGTAGGAATACTTTTAGGTGATGCTTCTCTTCAAACTGAATCTAATGGTCGAACATATAGATTACGAATTAGTCAATCTGAACAGCATAAAGAGTATGTTTTCCATTTATATGAAATTTTCCAAAATTTCACTACATCGGCACCAAAACAATATGTTTTTACTGATCCTCGAAACCCACGCAAGCACTATAGTCGATGGAGTTTTTCAACCACCCAACAAGCTTGTTTTCGGTTTTATGGGCATCAATTCTATACAGGGGAAAAAAAAACAGTACCAAAACTTATTCATCGTTGGCTAAAACCTCGAAGTTTAGCATATTGGTATATGGACGATGGAGCCCAAAAATGGAAAGGAAAATCATTAGGAGTTCGATTTTGCACTGACAATTTTGTATATCAAGATGTGAAAGGATTAGCGCAGGTATTACAAGAAAAGTATACTTTAAAAACAAGTTTTGAAAAAAAAAATGAAAACTGGCGAATTTATATTAGTAGTTATTCGTATAATGTGTTGAAAAACCTTATTTTTTCATATTTTATACCAAGTATGATATATAAATTTCCGGCGCAGAGCAGCGATAACCCCTGTTCCGGTTACCTGAACTAGGTTCAGGTTCAAGTTGAAAAAAATAATGAAGTCACACAAATTTAATTAACATAATGCGATGTCGGCTCATCGCATCCTGGGGCGGTAGTACGTCCCAAGGGTTGGGCTGTTCGCCCATGAAAGCGGTACGTGAGCTGGGTTCAGAACGTCGTGAGACAGTTCGGTCCATATCCGGTGTGAGCGCTAGAGTATTGAGAGGAGCCTTCCATAGTACGAGAGGACCTGGAAGGACGCACCTCTGGTGTACCAGTTCTCCCGCCAGGGGGAAACGCTGGGTAGCCATGTGCGGAGCGAATAACTGCTGAAAGCATCTAAGTAGGAAGTCCACCTCAAGATGAGTACTCTCTGCATGAACTACGTTCATGCTATACGCCATGGCAAGACTAGCCGTTTGATAGGTATCAAGTGTAAGGTCAGCAATGGCTTGAGCTGAGATGCACTAATAGGCGTAGTGAGTTTGACCTGTTGATTTTATGCTTGCGAGAATAAAGTTCTCGCAAGCATAACAAGCACTGCTTTGTTGCGGTTTAACTCCGCAACATGGCATAAAGAGTAGTGATCAAACTAAAAAGTAGTGATCAATACTATCACTGTCCTTCGATTACCATCTTAGGTTTTTAAATCTTTCGAACCACCTTTGGTGGATGCGTCTCTTCACCAAAGGTGATCACCTTTGGTAGAAGCCTCATGTTTTTCAAACCCAGAGGGCTTTTTCTTTTTTATAAAGTGCGTTCCAAGGGATAAGAAGAAACGTTTAAAACACTTTTGACTTGATAATAGTATTTTGTTTTCATTCTTAAATTATGAACCGGAACAGGGTTCCGTCTGCTCTGCGTCGGTTTTCTAAATTGTTGAGAATCAGCACAATAAAACTTATTTAAAGAAAAAGGAGCCCGAGAGTGAGTCCATTGCAAAGCACAAACACCGTTTTTTCCGGACCCTCTCATCAAATTAAATAAAACGGTTTCTACCCGATCACTTCCATTGTGACCTTGGACACAAAAATTGTAATTATAAAAAAAACAAATCCTTTGGTTTAGACGATGCCTCCAATCGCGGGCATTTTTTTCGGTGAAAACAGCTTTGCTGGTTTTGAATTCTTTGTTATCCTTTCTAGCCCCCTCCTTTACCTTTTCTTTTTTCTTTGATTTACGTCTTAGATTTTTCAAATCAATCGACTCACGTCTTTTATTTTTCAAATCCTTCCCCACCACCTTTGGTGGAGGGTCAGCACTTCGTGCAATCGACTCGCCTGTGGCGAATACCTTTGGTGGAAGTCTCTTATTTTTCAAATCCTTCCCCACCACCTTTGGTGGAGGGTCAGCACTCCGTGCATTCGATGGTAACCTCATCTTTTGCAAATCATTCGCGTCGCACCACCAACCACCTCTGGTGGACCGGTGGAAGCCACCACCGTTGGTGATCGCCTCTGGCGACGCGATGACCTTTGGTGTTCGCCCCACCGAAGGTGATCGCCTCCACCAAAGGTGGTGGCGACGGCGACGTCTCATATTTTTCACATACTTGAAAGCATTTGCTTCGCTCGTGGCAAAAGAAGGCACGAAGTGCTGACCCTCCACCAAAGGTGGTGGGGAAGGAAAAGAAACAAGGTTTGTCTTCGATGTGACCCCCTGTCGTGGCTTAGAAAGCAGCTCTATAAACGAGGTAGTGGGTACGTCAGAGTTTATAGCAAAATAGGTAGGAAGCTGAAAACAAAACCCCAACCTTGCCAGCTGTACCATAGTGTAAAAAGAATCTTTTTGCCATAAATGGTGACACCAAACCATTCCACCTACCCAATTCCATTGTGTCTTTAAAAAATAAAAAGTAATGAGTAATCCAATGGAATCTTGACCCCCAGAAACGGCTAACAAAGCATATTCATCGGGATTTACAAGTTGTTTACATTGTAATGTTTGTTGGATTGTGTTTACAATTTCAAAATTTTTATTTAATTTGTTTCTCATTCGGTGATAACCTCATATTTTTCAAATCAATCGACTAGCGTCTCCTTCCCCTTTGGGTCAGCACTTCGTGCAATCGACTAGTGTCTCTTCGCCTTCGGTGATCGCCGTCCACCGAAGGTGGTGGCGAACACCAACCACCTTTCGCCTATGGCGACGCCTTCGCCTCTGGCGATCACCGAAGGTGAAGAGGCGATGGTGGACTGGTGAAGACTAGCGTCTCCTTCGACTAGCGTCTCATATTTTTCAAATCCTTCCCCACCACCTTTGGTGGAGGGTCAGCACTCCGTGCATTCAGTTTGTTACAAAATTCAATAAATAAAACATAAAAAGCAAAAAAGAACACAAATACATTTTGTCTTTTCCAATAAAATAAAAAGTATACACAACATTGTTGTGTATACTAGGTAGAATAAGAAAATTTTTAAGATATGAAATCTCAGATCATTTATTAAAACTCATAAAAATGTCTGCTGGTACAATCTTGGACAATTTTATTGTACAAGCAAAAACCATAGAAATACATAAGAAATACGTAGCTTTCGCCTTTTCACCTTTAGTGACCACCACAGGTTACCATCGAATGTGGAAGCCACGCCACCACCTTTGGTGGAAGCCACCAGTTACCACCTTTGGTAGTAGCAAGGCGATCACCAAAGGTAAGGTAGCTGAAAAGTATGTCAAAAATTACTGTTGAATGCTTGAATACATTGAATAAAATTCAGTTATAAATAGATTTTAACCTTTTTCATCTTTTGTAACTTTCTACGCTAAAACGATATTTACTTTTCTATCACTACAAAGTATAATATTTGTATAATGATAAAGTATCGGCCTATAGCTCAATGGTAGAGCAACGCTCTTACAAAGCGAAGGTTTACGGTTCAAGTCCGTATGGGCCGATTATAAAAAACAAAAACTCTGTGTTTGTAGGTGACACCCTAGGTGAGCAGACGCTTCCCTTATTTTGCACGGGGTACGGTTAAGGAAGGCTTGACTTCGTGTCAAGCTCTTTTTTCCTTTCCTTCGACTTGAGTCTTATTCGACTCACGTCTCCTAAGACTATCGTCTTAGATTTTTCAAATCCTTCCCCACCACCTTTGGTGGAAGGGTCAGCACTTCGTGCATTTGGTGATCGCCTTTGGCTTTCACCGAAGGTGATGACCTCAGATTTTTCAAATCCTTCCCCACCACCTTTGGTGGAAGGGTCAGCACTCCGTGCATTCGATGGTAACCTCATCTTTCGCAAATCATAACCCCATATGCCATTTTGGCTCATCCACTAGTTGTGTATATCTCTAGTAAAACTTGGGGGTCCAGAATCTATGTACTATATTATACTATGTACTATACAGAAGTTTGCTGACGCACATACAGTGCTTCAAGCTTCCCTTAACAGTAGACTTCGAGGTCTTTTCACAATAGTGTCTGTTGCCGGTTCAAGTGTTTTGCACACGTTACTCATATCTTTTCTTTTATCAAGTAATTGAATTGAGTGGGATGACAAAAATTGAGAATAAATAGTTTTGTATAAAATATAAAATATGTATAATAGTAGTATTACAATTAGAATAAAGAAAAAAAGATGTTATACTAAATAGAATCTTGCACGAAGTGCTGACCCTTCCACCAAAGGTGGTGGGGAAGGATTTGAAAAATCCACCAAAGGTGGCGAGGCGGTAGTGGAATGCACGAAGTGCTGACCCTTCCACCAAAGGTGGTGGGGAAGGATTTGAAAAATCTAAGACGCTAGTCTTAGGGTTTATTCAAATATGAGGCTTCCACCAAAGGTAACCACCTTTGGTGGAAGCCATCGCCACCACCTTTGGTGGAAGGCGTCGCCATAGGCGAACACCGAAGGTTACCACCTTTGGTGGAAGCCAGAGGCGACGGCGAGTCGAATGATTTTTTTAATAAGAAAAGATATTCTGTCTTTTGGATGGTAAACCAAAAATTATTTTTATTATTGGTGTCCACCAGTCCACCATCGCCTCTTCACCTTCGGTGAAGAGGTGATGGTGGTCACCTATTTTTTATCTTGGTATTTTATTTACTTTGATATGAAGTATAAAACAGCAAAAACTGTTTTTATTTTATGAGTGACTACTTTACTAAACTACACTCAAGCGCTTTCCACCAAAGGTGATCGCCGGAGGCGACGCCTCCGGCGATCACCTTTGGTGGAATTTTCAAATCCTTCCCCACCACCTTTGGTGGAAGGGTCAGCACTTCGTGCCTTGAAAGCATTTGCAAAACAAATGCTAAGTGAAAAAGAAAGTTTGTTTGCTTTTCGCTTCTGGCGAAAAGCAACCTAGAGAAAGTCAAATCACTCAAATAACAGTACATTACATATATTTCTTTTTGGAGAGCAAAAAAATGTCTATTTTAGCTTGGATTGAAGATAAAAAAAGACTAAAACTTCTTAATGCACCGAAATATGTTGACTCTGCTTCTGACTCGAGCAAAGGGTTATGGACACGATGTGACAATTGTGGGGTGATTTTATACATCAAGCATTTAAAAGAAAATCAAAGAGTTTGTTTTGGTTGTAGTTATCATCTTCAGATGAACAGTCAAGAGAGGGTGGAAACCTTACTTGACAAAGATACTTGGAGGCCATTTGATGAAACACTTTCACCGTGTGATCCTCTTGAGTTTCAAGACCAAAAAGAATACACAGATAGGCTGGAGGACGCTCAAGAACGAACAGGTTTGCAGGATGCTATTCAAACTGGAAGCGGGATGGTAGATGGCATTCCAGTGGCATTAGGGGTTATGGACTTTGATTTTATGGGTGGTAGCATGGGTTCTGTTGTTGGGGAAAAAATAACCCGATTGATAGAATACGCTACACAAGAAGGTCTTACCTTGATTCTAGTTTGTGCTTCAGGTGGAGCTCGAATGCAAGAAGGGGTTTTTAGCTTGATGCAAATGGCTAAAATTTCAAGTGCGTTACAAGTTTATCAATCTTGTGCAAACTTGCTTTATCTTACTATCTTAACTTCTCCAACTACTGGTGGTGTTACAGCTAGTTTTGCTATGTTAGGGGATATAATCTTTGCTGAACCTAAAGCTTTAATCGGTTTTGCTGGAAGACGCGTCATCGAGCAAACATTGTGTGAAGAATTGCCTGAAGACTTTCAAACGTCGGAATACATGCTTCATCATGGTTTGTTAGATTTGATTGTTCCGCGTCGTTTTTTAAGACAAGCTTTGTCTGAAACAATACGACTTTACAAAGATGCACCTTTTAAAAAAACAGGAAACATTCCATTTGGTATACAAAACCCAATCTCTTTTATCACAGAAGAGAAGGTGCGCCGGAGATGGACTGATTTAAAAGATCGGGATGATACCCAAATCTCAAGCAATCTTTTACTTTCAGGATTTAAAAAATCTGAGACGATAGTCGAAGGAAATAACAACCTTCATCCACGATTTGATGGTGCTCGAGAACAAGCTGATCTTGACGTAGGGTTGTCTTTATCGTCTACCGGGGAAAACAAATCTCGGTTGTCAGAAATCGAAGGATTTACAAAATCTGAGACGTCGCCATCACCCGCGGTGGGGCGACGCGAAGGACTTGACAATTCTAAGACGCAAGTCGACGGAGACACATCTAGTGGTATTGGGCTTGATTTTACACATTCGGGTGAAAAGAGTTCAAAAGGTGGAGAGCTTGGCTCCTTACAAAGTTTTGAAGCTTCTTCAAACAATCAAGAAGGCAAAAAATTGCAACCAGGTAGTGATGTTATTGCCAATAAAGACTCTTCTCATTATCGGGACATTTTAACTTCTTTCCAAACAATGTTTACGTTGTTTTCTAAAGAAATGGCAGTTCGTTATCTTCCCTCGCCACCACCTTTGGTTTTCGACTCTGGTGAAGCGAACACCTTTGGTGACCCTAAAGATGCAAAAATACATACTGCTTTAGAGCTTCAATACAATTCAATCGGCTCTTCGAATTTAAATCAGCAAAATTCTTTGGAAAGCTTGGATTCTTCGAGAGAGGCAGGTTTTGTAAACGCTGAGTCGTTCAACTCTACGGAGCCCAGTACCACTTCTCCGTCCCCATCACAGCCCTATCCCCCTGTCAATGTCAAAACGTCTGGACTTTATAAAGATAAAGAGTCGTTAGGGATAAGCGTCGAAGATCAGCGAAGTTTTCAAAAAAAAGGTGGGAAGGAAGACAAACTTGATTTCTCTTTTTCCTCACTCTCAGATGAGAATCAAAACAAAATTCTCGCGAATCAACAACCGGAGCAAGAAAGCTTGTTAAAAATGTTTCGCCATCTTTCTGAAACTCAAATTCAAACTCAACAGGTTTCAAGGCACGAAGTGCTGACCCGAAGGGGAAGGAAAGAGGATTTAGACAAAGTAAAAGCGCAATCAACCGATTTTCAAAATTCTCCATCATTTGAACTGCAAGAAACTCAAAAAGAAGAGAAAGGCGATATTGAATTTCTTAATGAAGCCATTGAATTAGCTGCTCATGAAAGTGTAGAATGGAGAGCTTTTTATATTCATCAAAAAGTCTCAAAAACAAGCGGTTTTTTAGAAGACTTTGCCCAGTATGATGGAGACAAAGAGGGAAGACAAATTTTAGAAAACACTCTTTTTTACAAAGCGATTTGTAAAGAAGTTGAAGCAGAAAACACTTTTTAAAAACTTACCGCCTTTTCAAAAACAAAGTGCAGGTCGTTCTCCGCCTTTTCACTTATGGCTGATCGCCATCGCCTCACCACCAACCACCTCTGGTGGACCGGTGTTCGCCTACGGCGACGCCGGAGGCGCTGGCGAACACCTTTGGTGATCGACTTCGCCACCACCAGTTCACCAGAGGTGGTTGGTGTTCGCCTCTGGCGATCACCGAAGGTGAAGGCGATCACCAAAGGTGAGGGGCAATTTTTTGAGGGTATATTTGCTGTATGATTGGTAGGCAGACGTCAAAGTGGGGTAGCAGCAGGGTAAGTCAACAGGTTTTATGTATATTAAATTGTGTCGTATTAGCATAAGACGGATATTTCATAGACTATATACCACAAATTGGATGTATCTTTGTGAAATATACTTTGCTCCATCACAGTGTATAATCTATAAATTGAATATTGCGTATGAGTATTTTGGTTGAAAATCTTTCAAAACGATTTGATACAACACAAGCTTTGCGTCATGTCTATCTTGAGATAGAGAAGGATTCGATAGTAGCTCTTGTTGGGGGTTCGGGATCTGGAAAGTCTACGTTGCTACGAATGATTGCAGGATTAGACACGCCAGATGAAGGTTCGATATGGATCAATGAAAAAAATGCTGCCTTTTTGTCTGTTCAAGAGCGTAAGATAGGCTTTGTTTCTCAAAATTATGCTTTGTTTCCTCATATGACAGTTTATGACAACATTGCTTTTGGCTTACATGTAAAAAAAGAGTCTGTCAAGCAAATTGAAGAACGAGTCCACTATCTTTTAGAGCTTATTGAGCTAGAGAATTTAATCCATCATTACCCAAATCAACTTTCTGGGGGGCAACGGCAAAGGGTTGCCTTAGCTCGGGCGATAGCTCCTGATCCAAAAGTTTTGTTATTAGATGAACCTTTTGCTGCTTTAGACATGCGAATGAGAAAAGAATTACGAGATTGGGTGCGAAATTTGCGAAAACGGTCGTCAGTGACTATAGTGCTTGTCACCCATGACTACAAAGAAGCTTTAGAGATGGCTACTGAAATTGTTATGCTTAAAGAAGGCAGGGTAGAGCAATTAGGACAACCTGAAGAATTTTATAATTATTTTGTATCAAAAAAATTACTTTGACCTTATCATTCGGTAATCACCTCATATTTTGCAAATCCTTCCCCACCACCTTTGGTGGAAGGGTCAGCACTTCGTGCCTTCCACTAGCGTCTCAGAGTTTTCAACTCAAAAATAACAAAAAAACATCAATTTTGCTGTACATCATGTTTATTGCTTGCATAGCGTAGCTTTTTTTTATTCCCCCTCGCCATGGCCATCACCTTCGGTGGAAGCCATAGGCGATCACCGAAGGTGGAAGCCTCACCACCATAGGTGTTCGCCTTCGCCTTTGGCGTGTTCGCCACCACCTTTGGTGGAAGGCGTGGCGATCATTTTTGGTGACCGCCTCCACCTCCGCCTTCGCCTCTGGCGATTACCTTCGGTGGAGGCGATCCAATGATTAGAGGCTAGAAGCTCTGCTTGTTGGCAAAGCCAGGACCTAAAAGTCCAGACTTTGCTAAAGCTTTTTGTGGGAGGAAAAAAATGATCTGTACTTTCTTTTAATTGTGTGCTTTTGAAAGACAAAGAAGTGAAATTTGTGGTTCGGGTTATTGAAGCAAAGTGAAACTCAGTTTGTTCTTTTGTTTTTGAATAACAAAGAAGCTATAATGTATCTAGTAAAAAAACTTTCTTTACCAGTTGAATTGGTTTAAAGTTCAGGTTTAGAGTTACAAAGCCTTATCACTTTCTAAGGCTTCACTTTCGGTGTTCGCCACCACCTCTGGTGGACGGCGACGCCTTCGCCTCTGGCGATCACCGAAGGTGAAGAGGCGATGGCAGCGAAAACCCTGTCGAAGAAAGCAAAGTTCAACTCAGCGAAGGAGGTGCAAGCTACGTTTATCTATTTTGCAACAAAATGAAACGTCACTGTCAGACTTGGCAAGTGTTGCTTTGCGACGGGAACATACTCAATTGGGTGTGTTCCAGAAAGAAGTGTGTTAAAATCACATTTCATTATACATCACTTACTATTTAATAAAATTATGCCAATCGGTGTGCCTAAAGTACCTTTTAGAATACCTGGTGAGCCTACAGCGCAATGGGTAGACCTATTTAATCGTCTTTATAGAGATAGAGTTTTGTTTTTATGTAATGAGTTAAAAGATGAACTCGCAAATCAATTGATCGGGATCATGTTGTTTTTAAATGGTGAAGAAGAGAGCAAAGGTTTATTTATGTATATTAATTCGCCGGGAGGTTCGGTGACATGCGGTATTGGTGTTTATGATACAATGCACTTTATCGATGCTGAAGTGACCACTATTTGTGCAGGTACAGCAGCTTCTGTAGCTAGTTTTGTACTCATGGGAGGAGAGATTGGTAAGAGAATTGCATTTCCCAACTCTCGAATCATGATTCATCAACCGGAAGGAGGTAGCCAAGGACAAGCTTCTGAAATCTTTTTTGAAGCATCCGAGGTTGCAAGAATTCGACGCGATGTAGCAAAAGCTTACGCTGAACGCACAGGTCAAAGTTTAGCTCGGATTTGCAGAGATATGGATAGAGATCATTGCATGTCAGCAAGTGAAGCAAAAGATTACGGATTAGTGGACCAAGTTTCTCTTGAATAAGAGGTATCCTTCGACTAACGTCTCCTAAGACTAACGTCTCCACCCACCAGTCCACCATCGCCTCTTCACCTTCGGTGATCGCCAGAGGCGAAGGCGTCGCCATAGGCGAAAGGTTGTTAGTGTTCGCCTCTGGCGATCACCGAAGGTGAAGACTAGCTTCTCCTTCCCCTTCGGGTCAGCACTTCGTGCCAGTAAGCAGAGCTTACAGACCATACACAGCGTACACAGCGAAGCTGTGTAAATGGCTGTGTCGCTTTGCTTTACGAAGTAAAGTCTGATACACAGCGAAGCTTTGCTTTGCTGTGCAAAGTCTATAAGCTCTGCTTACAGGTAAATGGCTCTGCTTATTGGCAAAGGAGATTTTGCAAATAAATCGACTCGACTGTGGCTTACACCGGTCCACCAGAGGTGGTTGGTGGTTACCTTTGGTGATCGCACCACCAACCACCTTTGGTGGACTGGTGGATGGCGACGTCTCTTATTTTTCAAATCCTTCCCCACCACCTCTCGCCTATGGCGACGCCTTCGCCTCTGGCGATCACCGAAGGTGAAGAGGCGATGGTGGAGGGTCAGCACTTCGTGCAATCGACTAGCGTCTCTTATTTTTCAAATCATTCGGTTTCACCTCATTCTTGGCGTCGCCACCACCAACCACCAACCACCAACCACCTCTGGTGGACTGGTGGACGCCTCAGGTTTTTCAAATAATATTTGATTAAATGCTTGTTTCTGGATAAACATGGTTTCACTGCGATGCTAGGGATTTTGTAAGATCCATTCCGCGAACGCCGTTTTTTATAACGTCAAAATTTTACTTTGCCATCAAGTTCCTCATATACCGCATCCAATCACCTTCGGTGAAAAGCACGCTTTCGTCTCCACCGAAGGTGACCACCTTTGGTGGAAGCCATCGTCTCCGGCTTCCACCAAAGGTGGTGGCTTCCACCAAAGGTGGTGGCGAAGGTGATCGCCACGCCAGAGGCGACGGCTTTCACCGAAGGTGATGGCTTCCACCAAAGGTGATTACCTAAGGTGACAGGGGATAAAGGCAGCTTGTTGAAAAAATCACGCTTTGTTTTTTACTTAGAGTGTGAAAATATAAAAAATTTTTATAAAATACCTTTTTTATGTCATTAGCCACCGCTTTAAAAGATTTTGCATACATAGCAAACGAAATTTATAACGCAAAAGGGGTGAATGGGGAGCTTCCGAATGCTGTAGTAGCCCAACATGCATTCATGTATGGATTGAAGAGTCTTGGTGTGGGATTTTTTTATTTAGTGAGTTTTCAATGGTTACGAGATTTCTCGTACCTCCCCTTGCTAGCAGCTGAATTAAATTCTTCGGCACCACCTTTGGCTTTCACCGAAGGTGCTGCCTCAGATTTAGTAAACTCATCTCTTCCGACTCCAGGAAGTTTGGTTGAAGGACCATATTCTTACCTTTTCACTTTGTTTCAATCTTCCCATACTGTTAATGATCAGTTTGTTGCTGGTTTTCTTAATAGTTTCTTTTTTTGTCTCCCACTGTCGTTACCACATTTAATAAGTATTAGGCGATTGTTTTACCAAGGAACGATCGCCGCTGCTGCGTCGCTGACCGGTACTTTAATGGCTCATTCTTTGTTTTTAATAGGAGTGATGTACGGTATTCGTTTTTTAATAATACCGTGGTTTTCATTAGAGCCTTTGAATTACATTGTCGGCATTGCAGCAATTAGTATAAGCCTGAATGGGATTGTTCGGGAAAAATACATGAAGATTGTGCCTCTCACAGATAGATTCACTCTCGCAAAATTTTTCGTTTTAAACTTTGTGTTGGCTTGGTGTGAAGAAACAACGTTATTTCATTCTATTGGTAATTTAACAGTTAATGCGGCCCCAACCTATTTAGATATTTATCCTGGAAGAGATTGGCTTGATTCTTTTTCAATACATACAAGTTATGTACTAGCCTTTATATTCGGAAGCATTTTCTTTTCAATTTTGTTTTATTACCTCATTTTGCGTGGTAATCGACTTTTACGCAGTTGGATCGGTATGACTTACTCAAAAATGGCTCATATTGTTAACAAGCTTATGACTTTGTTAATCGTTGCTTTTGGTTTGTCTTCTCTTCCTTATTATGGTTTAGATTATCTTTTTGGTAATACTTTAGGTTTTTTGCCAGAGGATCAAATTTATCAACAAACACTATTTTCTCCAACTCAAATTCTAAGTAAAAACCGATCTCGGACTTTTAAAGAAACTCCATCCACTCCTAATGAACGTACGCCTTTGAGCCTTGATTTGAATTACTTTGACCGAGGTTTGTATCTCAATGCCCCTTTTCAACCCAAAAAAATAAAGACTAAGTCAACGATTCCTCATTTGGGTTTTGAAGAACTTAATTATCAAGGTGAATATGCCTGGGTTATGCGAGAAGAAGCTTCAAAGCATTTAATTCAAACCAGGAAAAGTGCTTTTTCTTCACTTTTTAAAAAAGCAAGAAAATATTATGTGAACCTGAGAGCCTCTTATGATGCTAAGCGTGAAGAGGCTGATAAAAAAGCTAAGCAACATGTTGGTAAAATAGCAAAGCAGGAAGAAGGCACTATTCCAGGAGAGAAGGGGAAAAATCTTTTGAAACTTCCTGACTTTTTAGGGCAAGGGTTTTTACTTCCAAAAGATGTTGAGCAAGGAATGCGACATTTTCAAACGCCTGGCTCACGGTCAGAAGAGGATGAGGAGAACAGTTTTCTAGACTCTGATCTAGACTCATACAATGAAACAAAACCTCGCAAAATGATCAAGGCAGTGCCTAAATACAAAAATGTAGATCCTTTGCAACAGGATGTCAATTTCGATCATGAGTTTATTTCAACTTATTCAAAAGGATTTGCTCCACCTGTGACAATGAAATATCAGCAAAGTGCTAAAAACTGGATTCCTATGAAAAGGGTTATCAAAAGAAAGTTTTATATGAATCCGATTTATAGAAACTTGTTAAACTTGGATATTGATTCCTTTTTAGGTCGACAAAAAAAAGCTTACAAACTAGCTGCAAATCAAGAACATAGTCTTTATCAGAAACGGCAAATGCTCGCTAAATATTACAATTGGCTTCGATACTATCAGCCGTTTCAGAAAACTGTTCAGCTACTCTATGAAATTCCCGAATCAAGAAGTTTTGTAGACCGCATCTATCATCAACAATTTAAAGGAACACTTAAAGTAGCTCGCCGTCTTTTCTCTGTCACATTTGACCCGGAGGAAAATGCTGAAAATTACCGTGTGCTTTCTTACGATCAGCCACTTTATAAAGATTCTCATGCTTCAACAAATCCGTTTATTCATGAAGAACTCGCAAATGACAATGATGATAACAAATTGCAACACAGCAACGTTGATACAGATCAATCTGAATCTGAACAAGAAAATCAGGATGATGTTGAGCTGATTAACAAACAAATTGATGTGAAAAACTCTCCGTTTTTCGAAGAAACTTTTTCTTCTCCAACCTATGCGGGTTGGGATGAAAATTTACGTAAGTTTGTTGTGACTAATCGTTTTGTGTCAAACACACACGACTAATCGATTGTATGCTAGTGATACACACTCAAAATTCGTGTACATCGTCAGTGAGGGGTTTTTGACCTTTTTAGACCTTCGAAAGGAATACACCCACCTTTGGTTACCACCTTTGGTGTTCGCCGAAGGCGTCGCCTCACCAAGGTTACCACCAAAGGTTATCGCCTCGCTTCACCTTCGGTGATCGCCGTCCACCGAAGGTGGTGGCGAACACCAACCACCTCTGGTGGACCGGTGGAAGGCGTCGCCGTCCACCGAAGGTGGTGGCGAACACCGGAGGTGATCGCCTCCACCAAAGGTGGTGGCGAAGGCGACGCCTCCACCGAAGGTAATCGCCTCCACCAAAGGTGGTGGCTTTCACCGAAGGTGATGGCGAAGGTGGTGGCTTCTTGCCGTGACTGAAGAGGACGAAAAGGCAGTATAGTTTTTCTCGCTTAAATATGTGTGTTAAAATTTTCTCAAATACAAATAAATGCATTTGGAAATAGAATAACTCTAAAGTATAATAACCCTAATATGTCTAGATGAATGGTGACTTTTCGTAAAATCTTTAAACAGAAATCTTTTCTGTTTTAAAATAGATAGGTGAACCCTTTTATAAGATAAACCTTTCGATTCACTTCTTTTGTGTACAAGGTAAACACTTTTTTATGGTTTTTTATTGTTTTATTGGATGTGGACACAACAAAGTAGTTTTTAAAGGCGTGTTCAGGAGAGATTGCCCTTCACCTTCGGTGATCGCCATAGGCGAACACCAACCACCTCTGGTGGACCGGTGTTCGCCACCACCTTCGGTGGACGGCGACGCCTTCCACCGAAGGTGGTGAGGCGATGGCGTCTATAACAATAACAATTAATAAAAATAAGTTAAATCGGTTTACTTCCACGCTCTATATTCGGAAACTTTGAATTATGGTTCAACGAGCGAAAAACCCGTGGTATGGGTTGCGTGAACTTGCTTTAAATGGTGACTTTTCTTTTTTAACGTCTTCATCCAAAGTAAAGCAAAAGAAAAAAAAGTTGCCTATAATTTAAAATTATCATTTTTACTTAAACAAATAAAAAAGATATGGAAGTTAATATTCTTGGTCTTATCGCTACTGCACTTTTTATAATCATTCCCACGTCTTTTCTTTTAATTCTATACGTTAAAACAGCAAGTCAACAAGCCTAAAAGTCAGTTTTGTGAAAACCTGACTTAGGCAGGATCTCCTCGCTGATTTTTACCCTCCTTTTTCTCGTTTGCTTTGTTTGCAAAGTCTATCACAGACCTCAAAGCAACTTGACATTGTGCGTTACTCATTTCCTTGGACGAGCGTCTTGTGTTTTCAAATAATTCGCTCGCTTCGCACCACCTCTCGCCTACGGCGACGCCGTAGGCGACGGTGGTAACCTTCGGTGGGGTGAACACCTTCGGTTATCGCTAGAGGCACCACTTTTGGTGGTGCCTCCACCAGTCCACCAGAGGTGCTTGGTGTTCGCCACCACCTCTGGTGGACGGCGACGCCTTCGCCTCTGGCGATCACCGAAGGTGAAGAGGCGACGGTGGTAGGCTTGTATTCTTTTTTTCATCTACTAAAAGGAGCATCTTTTATGGCAGCTTATTATTTACCATCTATTTTAGTACCTCTTGTTGGTCTTGTTTTTCCGGCTTTAACGATGGCCTCTTTATTTCTTTACATCGAAAAAGACGATATTTCTTAAATAATGCCAAAGATATTTGTCATTTATTCGTGCTTACACCAATAAAATAAAAACAAATATCTTTGGCATCATTTCATTCGACTAAAGTCTCCTTCCCCACCACCTTTGGTGGAAGGGTCAGCACTTCGTGCATAGGCTTCGCCTCAAAATGCTTGTGTTTTAAAAATTTGTCTTTGAAAACTTTTTTACAAGGTATGGTAAGAAATGCTGTTTCGCCTCGCTACCACCTTCGGTGTCCACTCAAGGTGATCACCAGAGGTGAAGAGGCGACGCGAAGTCTGAAGCCAGAATAAAAAGCTTCAGATTTGTAGGTGTAGACAAATCACAATGTATGCAGTATAATATACAATATACTGCATACTTAACATATTATACTTATTGCGGGATAGAGCAGTCTGGTAGCTCGCGAGGCTCATAACCTTGAGGTCGCAGGTTCAAATCCTGCTCCCGCTAATGAACACATAAGCTTTGGCAAAAAGCTTGGCCTTTAGCGATTCACTTTATCTGCAAATGCAACCGTAACCTACCTTCTCGAGTTTGCGAAACAAAGCCAGAAGCCTAGTCTGAAACCTGGGCTTCGTCTTGCCTCACCACCATAGGTGTTCGCCATCGCCGCCGGCGTCGCCATAGGCGAACACCGGTCCACCAGAGGTGGTTGGTGGTGCGATCACCAAAGGTGATCACCTTTTACTTAACAGTCAGAAAACACATACGCTACACTTTCTTACACGCCTTTTTTTGCAAAACCGTGACTTTCTTTAAGACAAACGGCGTCTCCCCCTTCAAGGGCGTGCTTTTACGGGGGAGAAATGTAATCGGTTGGTGTTTAGTAAAAAAAAGTGTCTGGAAAGGTGAGACTCAGCTAGTTTCGACAACGCCTCTTTAATACACATGAGTGTATATAAGAGTACCTTGTCCGGCTTTGTATCTTTTGCGCAGGTTGCTTGTAGCTTTATCGAGAAATTCTGTTTTTTTCGCCCGAGACTTTGTCTTCCATTCCTGAAATATTTGTTCTTGTTCAGCCTCGGCAATTGAGAGCAAAGATGTGTCATCATCCATTCTCATCTTGTGTTACTTATGAATACTTTTTTAAACTTCCTTTCAGAGGTGATGGCATTGGTCACTAAAAAGTGTTTTCATAGTGTTGTCATTCGGTGAAAATTACCTGACATGTTCAACTTCAGGTACACGTGATCCGATCAAAGCAGCTTTTCTCTCCTCAACCTGTACAAACTTTCTATAATCTCATTTCGTAAAATATCGAGTCTCATTGTTAACGTTTTCGTTTTTGGGAATAACTGTGGTTTCTTCTAAGAAAACGTGATCTCGTCTTTTTTGAGTTTATACAATTTTTTAAGTCACACCCAATATCAGGAGCAAACTTCATTATTGGAGAGATCTTTCGACTTGCATCTCCTTCCCCTTTGGGTCAGCACTCTGTGCCTTCTTATATCGTCTCAGGGTTGAATAAAGCCTTCCACCGTCGCCTCTTCACCTTCGGTGATCGCCAGAGGCGAAGGCGTCGCCGTCCACCAGAGGTGGTGGCGAACACCAGAGGTGGTTGGTGTTCGCCACCACCTTCGGTGGACGGCGATCACCGAAGGTGAAGACTAGCTTTTTAAATCCTTCCCCTTTGGGTCAGCACTCTGTGCCTTGTTTCAGAACTTTTCAACGATTTTGACTTTCAAAAAAAATCTATGTAATTTTATCTTCGTTTTTTAATGCGTTTATTTTTTAAAAAGTATAGGTCAGATTATGGTATTTTGTTTTCGTTGAAAAGACACCAGAAAAACACAGACAGCAAAGCTGTGCATATATTCACTTCAAGGGGAATTCACTTTTATTTTGCTTAACACTTTCCGTGTCCATAAAAGGTGGTGGCGAAGGCGAAGGCTTCCACCTAAAGTGGTGCCAAGGCTTGACACCTTTTCCCTAGCACACGTGGTCGCCCTCTTATCTTTACGGTCGGGTACACAGCCGCCCTCCGGTCCACCAGAGGTGGTGGGCGGCTGCACTTGATAAAGATAAAAAGCTTTTCTTTCGCACCACCTTTGGTGGAAGCCTTCGACTTCCAGCGTCGGTGTCCACCAAAGGTGGTGCCACGCCTTCGCCTTGCCATAGGCGAAGGCTTCCTGCAAACACCTCAGATATTTCATCTCCTTCGCCACCACCTTTGGTGATCGCCACGCCTTCCACCAAAGGTGGTGGCTTCCACCGTCGCCTCTTCACCTTCGGTGATCGCCAGAGGCGAAGGCGTTGCCGTCCACCAGAGGTGGTGGCGAACACCAGAGGTGGTTGGTGTTCGCCACCACCTTCGGTGGACGGCGATCACCGAAGGTGAAGCGACGTCTTAGATTTTTCAAATCCTTCCCCACCACCTTTGGTGGAGGGTCAGCACTTCGTGCATTCGGTGATCGCCACGCACCACCTTCGGTGGACGGCGACGGCTTCCACCAAAGGTGGTGACCTCATATTTTTCAAATCCTTCCCCACCACCTTTGGTGGAGGGTCAGCACTTCGTGCATTCGGCACCACCTCTCGCCTATGGCGACGCCTTCGCCTCTGGCGATCACCGAAGGTGAAGAGGCGATGGTGGACACTTAATATTTTTCAAATCCAGGAAGTGGATAGGATGGTGATGAAATACAAAGACGCAATCTATTATCTCTTCTTCACGAGTTGAAAACGTGTTCTTGCTCGTTTGAATGCGAAGTTAGCTTCAACTTTTTCTTTTTGACCGGATACCTGAGACAATTTTTTTTGCGTCTCAGTAAAAGTTTTTTCTGCTTGAACAGGGTCGACAGTTTCTGCTGATTCAGCCTCATTCACTAAAACAGTGACTTTGTTTTGTTTCACAATCGCAAATCCTCCCATTAAAGCTAATGACGTCCATTCATTTTTCGTTCGGACTAACATGACTCCGACTTCCAATGCAGTCACTAAAGGTGCATGGTTTTTCAATACCCCCATTTGGCCTGTATTAGTAGGTAAAACTATTTCTTCTGCTTTTTCGTTCCAAAAAACCCGATCTGGGGTCATTATACAAACTTGTAAAGTCATATATTTTGATTAATTCTTTATTTTTTGCATTCTTGTGGTATTTGCAAGGCATCGCCTCTTCACCTTCGGTGATCGCCAGAGGCGAAGGCGAACGCCCTTCAATATTCTTTTCTAACCAGGTCACCTCAGCAAGATTCAAGTGATGGCGTCGCCTTCCACCAAAGGTGGTGTGATCACCTTTGGTGGTGCTTTCACTTTTGGTAGAACCTTGCTTGGCTTTCCCACCACCTTTGGTGGAAACTTCCACCTTCGGTGGTACCCAAAGGTGGTGCCTTCGCCTTTGCCACCACCTTTGGTGGAAGCCGTCGCCAGAGGCGCTGGCGAAGGCTGGGCTGGAACAGAAAAGTATAATGAGTTTTCCACCAAAGGTGATCGGTGTGTTATCTATTTAAGAGTATCTGCTTTTGCAACTGCTTCATCAATATTTCCTACCAAATAAAATGCTTGCTCGGGTAAGTCATCAAGTTCACCTGAGATAATACAATTGAAAGCTTGAATTGTATCAGCTAAAGCTACGTATTTACCTGGAGAACCAGTAAAGACTTCCGCAACAAAGAAAGGTTGTGATAAAAAACGTTCAATTTTTCGTGCTCTTGCAACAATTAAACGATCTTCTTCAGACAACTCATCTAATCCTAAAATAGCGATAATGTCTTGCAATTCTTTGTAACGTTGCAATGTTTGTTTTACATTTTGAGCACATTGGTAATGTTCTTCGCCTACAATCCAAGGTTGCAACATTGTTGAAGTTGAATCTAATGGATCAACTGCAGGATATATTCCTTTAGAAGCTAATCCACGAGACAGAACAGTCGTTGCATCTAAGTGAGAAAAAGTTGTTGCTGGCGCTGGATCAGTTAAATCATCAGCAGGCACATACACAGCTTGGATAGAAGTGATTGATCCATCTTTCGTCGATGTAATACGTTCCTGTAAACCACCCATTTCAGTAGCTAATGTCGGTTGATATCCTACTGCTGAAGGCATTCTACCCAGTAAAGCTGAAACTTCCGAACCAGCTTGTACAAAACGGAAGATGTTATCGATAAATAACAATACATCTCTTTTGCTTATATCTCTGAAATATTCCGCCATTGTCAGAGCCGTTAAACCAACACGCATACGAGCCCCTGGCGGTTCATTCATTTGTCCATACACTAAAGCTACTTTTGATTGAGAAATGTTATCTTCATCAATCACTTTAGATTCTTTCATTTCTGCGTAAAGGTCATTACCTTCGCGAGTTCTTTCACCAACACCACCAAAAACAGACACACCCCCGTGTGCTTTTGCGATGTTATTGATTAATTCCATAATCAGTACGGTTTTACCTACGCCAGCCCCTCCAAAAAGACCAATTTTTCCACCACGTCTGTACGGTGCTAACAAATCAACAACTTTAATACCTGTTTCGAAAATAGAAAGTTTAGTATCCAAGTCTACAAACGGCGGAGCAGAGCGGTGAATAGGTAAACCTTCTTTTGTATCCACTGGACCAAGGTTGTCAACAGGATCTCCTAATACATTAAAAATGCGACCCAAAGTGGCTTGACCTACAGGCACTGTTAAAGCAGTACCAGTATCTGTAACTTCCATTCCACGCATCAGACCATCTGTAGCGTTCATAGAAATAGCTCTTACACAATGGTCTCCTAAAAGTTGTTGAACTTCACATGTCACTGAGATGTCCTGGCCAGCTTCATTTTTACCATTAATAAGAAGTGCATTGTAAATATTTGGCATTTGACCAACAGGAAATGTCACATCTAAAACAGGTCCAATAATTTGCGTAATACGACCCAAATTTTTTGTTTTCACTGAAGTGCTCATAGTTTTTAACACAATATAAAAAAATTTGCTATTGTTTTTCACATTTGGACTAAGTGTTCACCACCAGGTCTTTTCCTTCAACTGGCGTCTCTTTCAGCACCACCTTTGGTTACCACCGAAGGTGGAAGCCTCCACCTTTGGTGATCGCCACCACCTTTGGTGATCGCCTCCACCAAAGGTGGTGGCGAAGGCTTTCACCGAAGGTGACGACCTCATATTTTTCAAATCTTTCCCCACCACCTTTGGTGGAGGGTCAGCACTCTGTGCCTAAGACGCTAGTTTTTGTCTAGCCAGTTTTGTATCCACAAAGACTTTTTTCTTGTTGGAGGTGAAAAACCAAGATCTGAAATGAATCAGTAGTTCTTTGTCCAAATAATGTAAAAAAACAATTTTGAGTGAGTTGTTGTTTAAATTAGCAAAAATCCAAAAAGAAACAACGGTAGCCATACAATAAACAGGGATACCCCTTCGCCTCGCCTCTGGTGAACATCTCTGGTAAACACCTTTGGTGTGTAAAGAGGCTGCTTTGTGTAGGCAGTTCTTAAGATAAGATATGTATAAAAATCATGCAAGTCACACCATATAGATTTTGAGATGTTTATAAATTGAAGGGTCACGGGAAAAGCTATCTTTTAGAGGGTCTTTCTTTTACTTGCTTGGTCAACACGCTGGTTTTTTTGCCATTGCCAAAGAAACTTTAAAGTGTTTCCCAACCTAAACTTTGTTTAACGTTGCTTTCATTTTCGACGGAAGTTATTCGGTTCTCTTCCTCGTTTCGTGTATAGCGAAGGTGAACATTAGCGGTGGTAGCGAAGGGTGCGTAACAGGCTGCGTACCTTTTTCGGAAGTCTTCCATAGAGACGGCTGTACTTTATAAAATGCAGGGAAAGCCACCAAGCAGTGCTTAATATCAATCTATAAACACCAAGAAACAAAGTATTGAGGTGAATCCTTGAAAGTGTCAAAGTAAAAGCTTGGGCCGAGCTGGATTTGAACCAGCGTAGGCGAACGCCAGCGGATTTACAATCCGCCCCCATTAACCACTCGGGCATCGACCCTGTTTGTCTGATCCCAAAAAATTGAAGATGAAACCTTTTTTTCAAAATTGAACAAAGTTTTAGGCTGTGTAAAATTATACTTTCACGTGAAAGTGATTTCAACTCAAATAACACCAAAAAGTTTTAGGCTTTTTTACTTTATTAGATCAAGTCTATCATATAGCACCATAAAAAACAACTGGTAATTGAATCTTTTTTATGATATACTTAAACGCATCGAGGATATGGCGGAATTGGTAGACGCAACGGACTTAAAAGAAAAAAAGAATGAGCCTTTTCGGGGAAACCTAAAAAGTGAATGCTTCCAAAATCAGGGAAACTTGAAAAAACGCTAGGTGACTAGGCTGTTTTACAGTTTTGAAAGAGTATCAAGGAGGCGAAGCCTATGAGGTTACCAACGAATGCACGGAGTGCTGACCCTTCCACCAAAGGTGGTGGGGAAGGATTTGAAAAATCTAAGACGTCGCTTCACCTTCGGTGATCGCCGTCCACCGAAGGTGGTGGCGAACACCAACCACCTCTGGTGTTCGCCACCACCTCTGGTGGACGGCGACGCCTTCGCCTCTGGCGATCACCGAAGGTGAAGAGGCGACGGTGGAAGCCACCACCTTTGGTGGAAGGCGTGGCGATCACCAAAGGTGTTCGCCGCAGGCGAGTCGAGTCATTTGAAAAATCTGAGGTAACCACCTTTGGTGGAAGCCTTTGGCGAAGCGAAGGGATTCTGATACTGTTTCAATTCTTACGAATCTTGTAATCCTGAGTCAATTCAAAAAATAGATGACACAAGAATGAATTTATATTTATATCTCTTTTGTTTCACACTGTTATTGAAAGATGCAGAGACTCGACGGAAGCTATCCTAACAAATGATGATTGAGGATAAAGAGAGAGTCCACTTTTTTCCAGTAAGTTTTTTTGTTTATAACAAAATCATATTTTTCAAAAGTGTTTGTAGTAGCAAAGCAATATACAAGCTGTGAAGTGAAAATCCGTTGATTTATTAAATCGTGAGGGTTCAAGTCCCTCTATCCTCAAAAATTTATTTTTATTTGTGAATTGTTCTTGATAGAAGATGCTAAAGCGTGGCTTATAAGTAAACTGCTTATAAATCATACTTTTCAAATTACTTGACTATCGTCTCCTAAGACTATCGTCTCCAGTAAGCAGAGCCATTTACCTGTAAGCTCTGCTTACAGGTAAATGGCTCCGCTTATTGGCAAAGGAAATATTTCATATCAATCGACTAACGTTTCACATTTTGCAAATCATTCGCACCACCAAAGGTGGTGCGATGTCTTAGATTTTTCAAATCCTTCCCCACCACCTTTGGTGGAAGGGTCAGCACTCCGTGCATTCGGTGGTAACCTCATAGGCTTCGCCTCCTTGATACTCTTAAACTTCGACCTGTGGGTAAAACACGTGCAGCTTAATACTCCTTGGAAACTTTTAAAATGGCTACTTTAAAGGTTGCAAACAAAAACTGATTCCATTTGTCTCTCCTCTCAAGTTCCATTTGTCTTTCCTCTCAAGGTTGACTTATTAAGGTTGACACAAAATAAAAAAATATGTGCCGCTAGTCGGACTTGAACCGACATGAGAATTCTCGTGACATTTTGAATGTCATGTGTCTACCATTTCACCATAGCGGCTGTGACTTTTCTTTTATTTAAGAATAGGTTTAATAGTAGTATATAATTTACGTCAATAAAAGTGTTTTTGCAATACTTTCTATAATATACTTATTTATTTCTTACCTTCTTGATACGATTTTGAGAGTTGGCCTGTCATTTGATCAGACTACAAAAAAAGGAAACAACCTTTTTCTTGTTTTGTTTCTTCGCCACCATCGCCTCTTCACCTTCGGTGATCGCCAGAGGCGAAGGCGTCGCCGTCCACCAGAGGTGGTGGCGAACACCAGAGGTGGTTGGTGTTCGCCACCACCTTCGGTGGACGGCGATCACCGAAGGTGAAGCGACGTCTTAGATTTTTCAAATCCTTCCCCACCACCTTTGGTGGAAGGGTCAGCACTTCGTGCATTCGGTGATCGCCTTTGGCTTCCACCAAAGGTTGTTACCTCATATTTTTCAAATCATTCGGCTCGCCACGCCTTCGCTTCTGGCGATCACCAAAGGTGTCCACCTATGGTGGTGAGGCGACGGCTTCCACCTTCGGTGGTAACCTCATACTTTTCAAATCCTAAGACTAACGTCTTAGATTTTTCAAATCCTTCCCCACCACCTTTGGTGGAAGGGTCAGCACTTCGTGCATTCAACTAAACAAAATAAAATAAAAATAAAACAAAGTGAAGCGTTCCAAGCTGTGCTTGTTGGTAAACAAGCTTTCTGGTGGGGGGGTTGATTGCATGGGGGTGCGCCTTCGCCATAGGCGATCACCTTTGGTGGTGCCTCGCCTTCCACCAAAGGTGGTACGAAAGCTTCCACCAAAGGTGATCGCCTATGGCTTCCACCAAAGGTGATCGCCTATGGCTTCCACCAAAGGTGATCGCCTATGGCTTCCACCAAAGGTGATCGCCTATGGCTTCCACCAAAGGTGGTGGCGTGAAAAAAAGATCTACTTACCACAATTTAAAATCTTAAAAATGTTTAAAGCCAAAACAAACTATAAAAATATAGGATGTGTGAAAGCAAAATAAGCAAGCTTTTACAATACGAATAAGTCTAAACAAATGGGTTGGGAGGGGATCGAACCCTCGACCAATCGGTTAAAAGCCGGTTGCTCTACCACTGAGCTACCAACCCAGCGCTTACTAGCTTACTAAATAGCACGAAGTTGACGTTGTAAACAAGTAAAGCTGTCTTTTTTATCATTATCACTTATTATTATACCATATAATAGAAATTCACAGCACTAAAGTCAACTTACTTTGCACCACCAACCACCTCTGGTGGACTGGTGGAAGATTTCACTTTATTAAACGGAAATGAAAAATAAGGTTTCAAGAGAAGCATGTAAATGATGACGAAACATGAATTGGACTACTCTCCTCGCCCTTACCCTTCGCATCGCCCCACCGGTCCACCAGAGGTGGTTGGTGGTGGCGAACACCGAAGGGTAAGAAGCGCGTCCGAAATGGATGGGATACTCCCTTTACTGTGTTTCAAACAGGGTGTATTTATACAACTTGGACATAGTAGGTTTATTTTCGTCTTTTACGATTCCATGATTGTAAAGAACTCACTCCTAATAAAATACAAAATGAAATAATTAATACGACAGTTGCTACAACTGTGGCTTCAGTGTATTCATATTGTTCCAAATTTTGAAAAATGAGGACTGAAGCGATAAGATCTTTGAAAGGTATGTTTGAAGACACAAGTACCAAAGAACCATATTCTCCTATAGCCCGAGAAAACCCTAAAGTGATGCCTGTCACAAAAGCCGGTAAAAGGGAGGGTACTACCACTTTACAAAAAGTGGTCCACGGATCAGCTCCTAACGACCATGCAGCTTCCTCTATTTCTTCATCAAGCTCCTGTAAAACAGGTTGTACCGCACGAACTACAAAAGGCAAAGAAACAAAAACCATAGCAGTAGCAATTCCAAGTCGCGTATACACAACTTGTATACCAAATTTGGATAAAAACTCGCCTATCCAACCTGTTTTACTATAAACTGTGGCTAAAGTTAACCCAGCTACGGAAGTTGGAACAGCAAAAGGCAAATCAATAGCAGCATCCAAGAAACGTTTACCGGGGAAATTATACCGCACTAAAACCCATGCAAGAATAAAGCCGAAAAACCCATTAAAAACAGATGCAAGAAATGCCATACTAAAAGTAACACTATAAGCCGAGAGAGCTATAGGTTGCGTAGCAATAGTAAAAAAATCTTGAAATAAACTTTGGCTCGCTCTTTTCAACAATGCGGTAATGGGGATTATTAAAAACAGAAAAAAATAGAGCCCAGTAAAGAGCAAAGGCCAAGAAATTTGAATTCTATTTATGAGATAGGACAGGGATTTTTTGTGATCTGCGGTGAAAAAAAAACCACGAGGTAAAACACTTGCCATCCATTCCGGAACTCGAAAAGGTTTTCGACTTGGAGGCAAGTCAAGATTTGCTTGCCTTTTTTTCATAAACTATTAAAAAAAAATAAAAAGGATTTGAAAAATCTGACCCTCCACCATCGCCTCTTCACCTTCGGTGATCGCCAGAGGCGAAGGCGTCGCCATAGGCGAGAGGTGGTGGGAAAGGATTTGAAAAATCTGAGGCGAAGCCTATGAGACGCTAGTCGAAGGAGACACTAGTCGAATGAGATACAAACTGTTCTAAACGAGATTCTTATGATTTTTCCTACTGAGTGGCCTTGCCTAACACCAAAGGTGATCGCCTCCTCACCTTTGGCGATGGCGACGGCGTAGCCTTCGCGTTTGGCTTCCACCGGTCCACCAGAGGTGGTTGGTGGTGCGAAGGAAAGGGTTACTGCTTAAAAGCTTGTCGATTTGTTAGCAAGGGTCAGTTTTTTTTGAGTATGAGGTGTGTATTAACACATCCCCCTGCAATTTTTATTTCTTGGTAACCACCTCTCGCCTATGGCGACGCCTTCGCCTCTGGCGATCACCGAAGGTGAAGAGGCGATGGTGGACAAGCTTAGCCTATATATTTTTATTGAATTTCATTTAAAAAATAAAAAATGCGAGCTTGTTTCTTGTAAAAAGCTTCGACGTCAAAAAACTTTGAGTCCTGGCAAACAGTGTTTGCCTTCTAAAATAACAGCTTTGTCGGTTGCGACAAAGCTGTTGTATTCGTTGTAGGATGTGCGTTGTGAAAAAATTTATTTTGTATTTGCAACTCCTTTGCTTACAGCAGCAATAGCTAAAGAAAAAGCTTTTTGAGTCTGCTCAAAAGCTTTCTTTTTCCAATTTGCTTTTCTACTCTTCGTTTTTGATTTTGAAGTACGTTTTTTAGGGACAGCCATATAGTTATTATATTTATTAATTATTTGTAAAATATAAGACGCTAGTCGATTGCACGAAGTGCTGACCCTCCACCATCGCCTCTTCACCTTCGGTGATCGCCAGAGGCGAAGGCGTCGCCATAGGCGAGAGGTGGTGGGGAAGGATTTGAAAAATCTGAGGCGAAGCCTATGAGACGCTAGTCGAAGGAGACGCTAGTCGAATGATTTGTAAAATATGAGGCGTCGCCACCACCTTTGGTGGAGGCGATCACCTTCGGTAGTTACCTTTGGTGGTGCCTTCGCGAATCTTTTATACTTTACGAGAATAAAATTCTACAATAAGAAGTTCATTTACTTTCAACCCAATCCATTCTCGATCAACCACATTATTAACAATTCCTTTTAGTGTATCTTTAGAAAAAGACAAATGCGGAGGTAATTCTCGTGAACGTTCTAAAGATTCCGTCACAAGGTGTCTCGAATGTTTTCGTTCTGATACTGAAATACTATCTTTTTGTGTACACTGATAGCTTGGAATAGTGACTTTTCTGTCATTTAATCGAATATGACCGTGCCCAATAAGTTGTCGAGCTGCAGCAATCGTTGGAGCCATGCCTAAACGAAAGATTACACTGTCCAACCGCATTTCTAAGAATTGAAGTACTATTTCGCCAGTTGATCCTTTTGATTTTCGAGCTTGACGCACGTATTGTAAAAGTTGAGATTCAGTCACTCCATAATGGAAACGTAATCTTTGTTTCTCTTTAAGTCTAATACTGTATTGAGAAAGTTTTCTTTTTCGTCCAGCAGTGTTTTGACCGTGTTGACCTGGTGGGTTTTGTTTCTTTGGTGTTTTGCTTGTAAGTCCAGGTAATTCGCCAAGTCGGCGGATAACCCGTAAGCGAGGGCCTCGGTATCTTGACATAATTATAATAGGTGACTAAAAATTTTATAAACTTTTTGTTTTCCTTCGAGTAAACTCTCAGAGTTTTCAACTCAACGAAATGGCTGGTAAAAATTATTCACCATATTTTTGCAAAATTCTTACGTTTTAGCTTAGGGTGCGTGTACAGTTTGCACTTTTTTTCTTCACCAAGCAAAGCTTTTTGCCTTTTTTATACAATCGAAAAAGTAGACAATTTGAAGCTTTTTTCGCGTTGCTTGCTTTGCTTTCACCACCAACCACCAACCACCTCTGGTGGACTGGTGGACCGGTGGAAGCGAGGCTCCACCAAAGGTGGTGGAATGACCTGCACAAAATAAAATAAAGTACAGTTGAAAGGTTACCACCTTTGGTGGAAGGGAGGCTAGCTTGCTCGCACAGCAAAACTGAGCAAGTTCTGTCAAATACAGCTTTTTTTTGAGCAAGTGGGAGAGGTGATTGGTTAGAGGAGCTATAAAAATATCAGATCCCCGTGACCCACATAAACTTTCTCATTAAAAACTGAATTTTGTGCACAACTCTCAGTAGAAAAAAAGCTGAAAGTAGGTTTTTGTAGAGTGAAGTTGATTTCATTATACATTATATAAGCTTTTTAGCTAGTTGGCAACCTCCTGTCTTGATTCTTAATCAAATATTTATTAAATACTCAATTGAAACACTAGCTTGTATAAATCTGCGATACACCAAAAGGCTGAAAATCGTGTGACTTTTGAGTCAATGAAGATGACTTAAAACAATTCGAATATACAACCTTTTAGTGGTATACAACCTTTTAGTGGGTCATGGTAAAATATGAAAGCCCAACCACTTTTTATAAATCTTTTTTCTTTCTATTTTTTAAATAGTTTTTTAATTTTCATTCGACTAGCGTCTCCTTCGACTAGCGTCTCATAGGCTTCGCCTCAGATTTTTCAAATCCTTCCCCACCACCTCTCGCCTATGGCGACGCCTTCGCCTCTGGCGATCACCGAAGGTGAAGAGGCGATGGTGGAGGGTCAGCACTTCGTGCAATCGACTAGCGTCTTATATTTTACAAATAATTTTGTTTATTTCTTTTTTTAATTCATTTAAAATCATATCATATATAAAACAGTAAGCACAAGCTTAAAAAATCAATAATTATTTTTGACTTTTATTATCGGTATATCTCATTCTATATAGAAATCATAATCTATGGTCTAAAATGAAGAGCTTTCACTGCTACAACATAGTTTAGAAAGGTGAAGATTGCTCATTTAAGTGTGAAAACCTTAATTTTTCAAGCTATGCTTTATGATAAACATCACAGGAATAAACAACATAAAGAAGTGAAGCCAACGTTTGTTAGAAAATGCCACACCAAAGATTTGTGACCAAAATCTATTTACAGTTACCATTGAGTACGTATTTTTCTGCTTGTGTCGGGTTGAAAGCTCGGAATGTGTTTGCACCATCTCCATCTTCGAAAATTTTTATAAAGAAAAATCCTTCGACTAGCGTCTCCTTCCCCTTCGGGTCAGCACTTCGTGCCAGTAAGCAGAGCCATTTACCTGTAAGCAGAGCTTACAGACTTTGCACAGCAAAGCAAAGCTTCGCTGTGTATCAGACTTTGCTTTGCTTTACGAAGTAAAGTCTATAAGCTCTGCTTATTGGCAAAGGAGATTTTTCAAATCCTTCGACTCGCCTTTCACCGAAGGTGATCGGCTTCCACCGGTCCACCAGAGGTGGTTGGTGGTAACCTTTGGTGATCGCCTCGCTTCGCCTCTGGCGATCACCTTCGGTGGAAGGCGATGGCGACGTCTTAGATTCTTCAAATCAATCGCCACCACCTTTGGTGATCGCCTCCACCGAAGGTGGAGGCGACGTCTCAGATTTTTTCAAATCCTTCCCCACCACCTTTGGTGGAAGGGTCAGCACTTCGTGCAATCGACTCACGTCTCACCACCTTTGGTGGAAGCCTCCGGCGATCACCTTTGGTGGATTTTTCAAATCATTCGCACCACCTCAGATTTTTCAAATCACGTGAAATATGCAAAGAGAAGCTTTTGAGCCTACAGGGTTAGTGCCAAGATCTATTATTCGAACATTTGATCGATTTTTACAACAATTACTTCCGGGCACCGAATCTATTGCTCTTCACGAATTTAGAGTGTCTCGTTATCAAATTTTAGTTTCTGTTAAAGCACTTCTTATTTTGGTTTGTATTCCATTTATTGTAAATTACACAGTCAAATCGTTCTTTTTGACCCCGTTAACAGAATACTTTTGGAATTGTGAGCAAAATGAAATTTTCCTTAATGCGTATCAGGAGAAAAGAGCTTTTGCTGAAATGCAAGATTTTTCAGAGAAAATTTTTTTTGAATCTTTAATCGAAGAATTGCCACCACTGACTCCTACTCAATCGATATCGACTGATATTTCAATCGGCTCAAGGCATTTCTTTGATACAAATGAAACAGGGCCAACATCACCTTCCCTGAACCCAAATTTTTCAAATAAATCCATTCCTTCCCCTTTGGGTCAGCACTTCGTGCCTTTGGCACCACCATCGCCTCACCACCTTCGATGGAAGGCGTCGCCAGAGGCGAACACCAACCACCTCTGGTGGACTGGTGGACTGGTGGACACCTCAGAGATTTTATATTCTTCGACAAATCGATTAACTAGCGTTAATCAATTTTCAATTCATCAAATTGCTGACACAGTTGTTTCAGAAGAAATATACTTACAACAATTGTTTCAACAAAAAAGTTTGGAGATAGCAAATCTTTACAATAAACAAAGTATTTTAGCTATTACTAACCTTCTTGGAGATTTTCTTACATTTTCCACTTTGTGGCTTCTTTTTGTTTTTATGAAACCACAGATTATAATTTTAAAATCATTTCTTACTGAATCTATTTACAGTTTAAGTGATACAACAAAATCATTTCTTTTAATCTTAGTCATGGATTTACTTGTAGGGTTTCATTCACCACGAGGGTGGGAAATTGTTTTGGAAGTAGTACTTCGTCATTTGGGGTTGCCGGAAAATGAAAACTTTATTTTACTTTTTGTCGCGCTTTTTCCAGTTTTTTTAGATACAGTCTTTAAATATTGGATTTTTAGATATTTGAACAAAATATCGCCTTCGACGGTTGTCACTTATCATAGTATGCTTGAGTAAATTTGAAAGTTTTGAGTGAAGTGGGATTCCTTTTTCAAAACCCACTTACATCTAGCCTTTATATCACCTCCTAGCTTTTTCACTTTTTCTCACTTTTTCTGTGGTATGGGAAGTGAAAAAGAAAGGAGGTATGGATCTTCGCCTCGCTTCACCTTCGGTGATCGCCAGAGGCGAACACCAACCACCTCTGGTGGACCGGTGGAAGGCGTCGCCTCTGGCGATCACCAAAGGTGGTCAGTTTCGGTGGTGAGGCGTCCCCTTCGCCACCACCTTTGGTGGAGGCTTCCACCTTCGGTGGTTACCTCCGGTGGCGCGAGGCTTCCACCTTCGGTGGTGCGAGGCGGGGAGTATAAACTATAGAGGAAAAGCCTATTTTAGGCGAGCTTGCTAGCTTTGCGCTGAAGCTGCTGGGTTTGTAACAATTGGCTTTTAAAGCTTTACCATTATCGCCACCACCTTTGGTGGAAGGCGTCGCCGTCCAGTCCACCGAAGGTGGTGGCGAACACCGAAACTGACCACCTTTGGTGGAAGGCGAAAGGCGTTGCGCACTTTCATATACTAAAGTCACTGCTATTCTTGGCAAAAAAATTGTAAGCTAGCTCTGAAAGTAACCATTTTTAAACTTTTAGTTAATAATATGATCTATATTATCCGGGTATGTAGTAATAAACTAGTAGCAATTATTCACACCACACCACAAACCGTTTTTGTGGTGTAGTTGTCGGTACAAAACTGAAAAAAATGTGGCCATGATTATTGAGCTAGTAAAACATCCTGTATTTACAGAAAAGTCTGTAAGATTGATAGAATCTAATCAATACACTTTTGATGTAGATTTAAAATTAACTAAACCTCAAATCAAAAAATTGATGAAGGAGTTATTTCACGTTGATGTGGTCGCAGTGAATACTCATCGACCACCCAGAAAAAAAAAACGTTTAGGCTCGAGCCAGGGTTACAAGCCAGCCAATAAAAGGGTTATTGTCACTGTAAAAGCTGGACAATCTGTTGCATTCTTGTCTGAAAATTAATGAGTCATGTTTCATATAGATAGCAAAACCATGTATAAAAAAACCTACGTTTAGGATGAAATTTATTTTAACCTAAACAAAATTCAGACTGCCTTGCTTTCATTTTCTTCCTTTACTTATTTCACCGATCCTATTTTTATCTTTCTATTCTATTCTATTCTATTCTATGGCTGAATGCACTTTGGAAAGAGTCATTACAAAAAAACTGCAGTTGATCGCCTCGCCTTTGCTTCGTCTCTGGCGGTGAGGCTTCCACCAAAGGTGGTGCGAACACCTTTGGTGATTCCTTTTGGGAGATCGAATGAAATTCGATCTTTGTTTTACAAAAGGTAAAGCAAGCATAAATTGTCCTCCCCCACCTCTCATAAACACAGCAACATATCAACATGGCAGACAAACTTCGTTTGATTTCCATTTTTTGCTGTTCGTCTCATCACCGAAGGTGTTAAGCAAAGTGAAGCTGTGGGTCAGCAAACAAAAGGTGGGGGTGCGAAAAAAAGTGTATTAAATTTCATCTTTTATGGGAATTCGTTTATATCGAGCTTATACACCAGGAACACGTAACCGATCTGTGTCTGATTTTGTTGAGATTACTTCTGCTAAACCAGAAAAAAGTTTAACTCTCAATAAACATAGATCTTTAGGCCGAAACAACAGAGGCGTTATTACAAGTAGACATCGTGGAGGAGGTCATAAAAAACTTTATCGACAAATTGATTTTAAGCGGAGCAAACTAGGTATTAGTGCAAAAGTAATGAGTGTCGAATATGACCCAAATCGAAATGCTCGTATTGCATTACTTCATTATCAAGATGGAGATAAGCAATATATTCTTTATGCACGTGGACTTAAAACGGGGGAAACCGTTTTATCTGATACTGATGCTCCTATCGTGATTGGTAATGCTTTACCTCTCACTAAAATGCCTTTAGGAACTGAAATCCACAATGTGGAATTACATCCTGGGGCTGGTGGTCAATTCGTGCGTGCAGCTGGTTCTTTAGCTCAATTAGTAGCTAAAGAAGGCAAATTTGTGACTATTCGATTACCTTCTGGTGAAGTCAGATTAATACCGAAAGAATGTTGGGCCACAATTGGTCAAGTCGGAAATGCTGATGCTAACAAAATCACACGAGGTAAAGCTGGAAAGCAGCGTTGGTTGGGTGAACGTCCTCGAGTAAGAGGCGTGGCCAAAAACCCAGTTGATCACCCTCACGGTGGGGGGGAAGGTCGAGCTCCTATTGGCCGATGTCATCCCGTTACGCCATGGGGTCAACCTGCTCTTGGGCATCGAACAAGAAAGAAAAAAAATCACACCAATAAATTTATACTTCGTCGCCGAAAATAAAAAACTACATAGTTTAGAGTATTATTTTGATTCTATTATGAACTTGTATGTTGACTCACAAACATAATGTCATTTTGCTGTCATTCTGAATCCCTTTTCAAAGAGTATTTGAACTCTTTGCGTACTCTTTGCGAAAGAGTAGCACGGATTGGAAACATTGTTTTTTTCAAAAACTGTTAAATTTCCCCAAGCAATGCAACAAAGCAAAGAAAGCGCTTTATAAGGTGGCATGCTCAATACCTTGTACCTTCCTGCCTACCCCACCTTTGGTTATCACGGAAGGTTACCACCAAAGGTGGACACCTTTGGTGGTGCCTCCACCATAGGTTACCACCAAAGGTGGAAACCTGGGATATTTTGGTGGGTAAAGGCTGAGGTGCAAGACTTGGCTTTGTAAAGCCAAAGATAAAAGATGTTCGATGTTGTAAAAGCCTTCGGGATCCCGTAGGGAATACCTGGCCGTCCCTCCATCAGACTGCGAAAATCAGTGAAAGGCGGTTCGAATTGAAGGTTAAAAAGCAGAAAAACATGACAACTGGCACTATTTTATAACTAGAAAACGTTATGTCGCGCTCATTAAAAAAAGGTCCTTTTGTAGCTGATCATTTGTTAAAGAAAATTGAAAAATTAAATCGTCAAGGAGAGAGGAAAGTGATTGTTACTTGGTCTCGATCATCCACTATTGTTCCGATGATGATTGGTCATACCATTGCTGTACACAATGGTCGTGAACATCTACCTATTTTTGTCACTGACCAAATGGTGGGGCACAAATTAGGAGAATTCTCTCCAACTCGAACTTTTCGAGGTCATGTAAAGAATGATAAAAAATCAAGACGTTAATGAAAAAAAGTTCGAAATTTAAACAAAAAACTATTTTTCACTCAAGGTGACCACCTTCGGTGAAAGCCCCGCACCACCAACCACCTCTGGTGGACCGGTGGAAGCCATCGCCTATGGTGAGGCGATCACCTCCGATTAGCGTCTCATTCGACTCTCGTCTCAATCGACTCACGTCTCTTCACCTTCGGTGATCGCCGTCCACCGAAGGTGGTGGCGAACACCTTTGGTGAAGACTAGCGTCTCCTTCCCCTTTGGGTCAGCACTTCGTGCAATCGACTCACGTCTCACCACCTTTGGTGGAAGACACCACCAACCACCTTTCGCCTATGGCGACGCCTTCGCCTCTGGCGATCACCGAAGGTGAAGAGGCGATGGTGGACTGGTGGAGGTCTCCTTCCCCTTCGGGTCAGCACTTCGTGCCAGTAAGCAGAGCCATTTACCTGTAAGCAGAGCTTACAGGTAAATGGCTCTGCTTATTGGCAAAGGAGATTTTGTAAATCCTTCCCCACCACCTCTCGCCTATGGCGACGCCTTCGCCTCTGGCGATCACCGAAGGTGAAGAGGCGATGGTGGAAGGGTCAGCACTTCGTGCCTTCGACTAAAGTCTCAGATTTTTCAAATCCTCTGTCGAGAAGTTTGTCAACTCATATTTTGCAAATCATATTTTGAAAACAATGTTTTTCAAATCAATCGACACCACCTTTGGTGGAAGTCTCTTAAGACTCACGTCTCCTAAGACTATCGTCTTAGATTTTTCAAATCCTTCCCCACCACCTTTGGTGGAAGGGTCAGCACTTCGTGCATTTGGTGATCGCCTTTGGTTTTCACCGAAGGTGATGACCTCATATTTTGCAAATCATTCGGTAGAAACCTCATATTTTGCAAATCATTCGGTAGAAACCTCATATTTTGCAAATCATTCGGTAGAAACCTCATATTTTGCAAATCATTCGGTAGAAACCTCATATTTTGCAAATCATTCGGTAGAAACCTCATATTTTGCAAATCATTCGGTAGAAACCTCATATTTTGCAAATCATTCGGTAGAAACCTCATATTTTGCAAATCATTCGGTAGAAACCTCATATTTTGCAAATCATTCGGTAGAAACCTCATATTTTGCAAATCATTCGGTAGAAACCTCATATTTTGCAAATCATTCGGTAGAAACCTCATATTTTGCAAATCATTCGGTAGAAACCTCATATTTTGCAAATCATTCGGTAGAAACCTCATATTTTGCAAATCATTCGGTAGAAACCTCATATTTTGCAAATCATTCGGTAGAAACCTCATATTTTGCAAATCATTCGGTAGAAACCTCATATTTTGCAAATCATTCGGTAGAAACCTCATATTTTGCAAATCATTCGGTAGAAACCTCATATTTTGCAAATCATTCGGTAGAAACCTCATATTTTGCAAATCATTCGGTAGAAACCTCATATTTTGCAAATCATTCGGTAGAAACCTCATATTTTGCAAATCATTCGGTAGAAACCTCATATTTTGCAAATCATTCGGTAGAAACCTCATATTTTGCAAATCATTCGGTAGAAACCTCATATTTTGCAAATCATTCGGTAGAAACCTCATATTTTGCAAATCATTTTCATTTTATTTTGTGCAATTGAAAGGGGAAACTGAGAATTGTTGCTGTACTAACAAGAGCACGGCAACTTTGTTCAAATACTTAGATACAAAATTGATTGAGTGTTCTTCCTTATCGCCACGCACCACCTCTCGCCTACGGCGACGCCGTAGGCGACGGTGGTGCGTAGCAGTTAAAAATTTTTTTATAAAACATTTTTTATGGGACAAAAGATTCATCCTCTTGGTTTCCGCTTAGGTGTTAGCCAAGCACATGCATCTCATTGGTTTGCAAAAGGGAAACAGTATTCGCAATTAGTAGTTGAAGATCATTTTTTACGAGAGTCTATTTATACCAAATTTCCTAATGCGGGTATAGATTCAATTCACATTGAACGCCAGGTTGACAAGATTAGAATTCATATATGTTCTGCTCGACCTAGAACGCTTTTAGGCACGTCTCGCCAAGGCGTTCAAAGTTTACGGGAAGAATTAACACAAAAATTAAAAAATTATCGTCAGCAACAACTTTTAACAAGTAGAGAATCGAAAGCAGCTAGGGGCGAATTTGATTTAACAAACCCGTTGGCTAGAATAAGTATTCATTTAACAAAACTAAGTAGTCCGGATAGTTCCGCAGCTTTTTTAGCGGAATTTATAGTGGAACAGCTAGAAAAGCGTATACCTTTTCGACGTGCCTTAAAACAAGCTGTGCAACGGGCTCAAAGAGTATCTGTAAAAGGTATAAAAGTTCAAGTAGCAGGACGTTTAAATGGAGCAGAGATTGCTAGGAGTGAGTGGGTTCTTAAAGGGCAAGTTCCTTTACATACGCTTCGAGCAAAAATGGAATATGATTCTCGAAGTGCTAGAACAATTTATGGACTTCTTGGTATTAAGGTTTGGATTTTTAAAGGTTTTGACAAAATTTAAAGATAGCCGAGTAAAGATTGACATATGCTATGCTTTTAGTAGAGCACAAAGCTGGTAAATTTGTTTAAGCCCAAAAATGAAAGGGCAGTACATTTATGTGTTGACACGTTTTCAAGTGTTTACTATTTCACGATTGATTACTAGTCGTAATAAATGCTTGAAAAGATGTATTGTTTTTGAAGAAATTTTTATCAAAATCGTTTTATCATGTTGAGGAGGTCACTATATTATGTTAAGTCCGAAAAGAACAAAATATCGTAAGCAACAACGTGGCCGTATGAAAGGTAAAGCGAGCCGCGGGAATAAAATAGCGTTTGGGGATTTTGCGTTACAAGCACTTGAGCCTTGTTGGATAACTTCTCGTCAAATTGAGGCTGGTCGTCGAGCTATGACTCGATATGCTAAACGAGGTGGCAAGCTTTGGATCCGTGTGTTTCCAGATAAACCGGTAACAGCTCGAGCTGCAGATACCCGAATGGGGTCCGGAAAAGGTTCTCCAGAATACTGGGTTGCTGTTGTAAAGCCTGGTAAAATATTATATGAAATGAAAGGAGTGACTGAATTAGTAGCACGGTCTGCAATGAGAATCGCATCTTATAAAATGCCGATCAAAACAGCTTTTCTTAACAGAAATGAAAATGTTTAAAGTTTTTGTTTAAGTAGTACAAAAACTTTTTTGGCCTGCTAAGCACAAAAGCCTTTTTTTCCTTCGACACCACCAACCACCTCTGGTGGACTGGTGGACGTCTCATATTTTTTAAATCCTTCCCCACCACCTTTGGTGGAAGGGTCAGCACTTCGTGCAATCGACTAAGGTCTCAATGGACTATCCTCTCCTTCGACTTGCGTCTCCATCCACCAGTCCACCAGAGGTGGTTGGTGTTCGCCACCACCTTCGGTGGACGGCGATCACCGGAGGTGAAGACTAGCGTCTCAGGTTTTGGAAATCATTCGGCTTCGCCACGACAGAGGCGACGGCTTCCACCGAAGGTGGTTACCTTTGGTGATCGCCATAGGCTTCCACCAAAGGTGGTTACCTCATATTTTGCAAATCCTTCCCCACCACCTTTGGTGGAAGGGTCAGCACTTCGTGCATTAGGTTTCACCTCACCTTCGGCACCACCTTTGGTGGTGCCTTCGCCAAAGGTGGTGCCTTCGCCAAATACGATCACCTATGGTGGTGAGGCGACGCCCTCGCCATAAGCTTCCACCTTCGGTGGTAACCGCCGGTGTTCGCCTCAGATTTTTTCAAATTTTTGGTTTTCAACAACGAAGGGGGATGAGAAGATACTTAAGAGACTATAGAGTTTACCCAAGGCGATATGGAAACGGAAAAACCAGAAGTTAAAGGATTTGAAAAATCCACCAAAGGTGATCGCCGGAGCCTTCCACCAAAGGTGGTGAGACGTGAGTCGATTGCACGAAGTGCTGACCCTTCCACCAAAGGTGGTGGGGAAGGATTTGAAAAATATGAGACGTCCACCAAAGGTGTTCGCCACCGGCGTGTCGAAGGAGGCGTTAGGCGAATGATTTCAAAATCTAAGACTAGCGTCTTAGGATTTGAAAAATATGAGGCTTCCACCAAAGGTGGTAACCAAAGGTGGACGCCAAAGTCTCAAAATTCATTTGGCAAAAATTTTCATCTGTTGATTTTTTTAAGGAGTTCGCAAAAAATGTTATGATTCAACCTCAATCATATCTTAACGTAGCCGATAACAGTGGTGCAAAAAAATTAATGTGTATACGAGTATTAGGGGTAAACCAACAACAGTTTGCCTCTATTGGAGATGTTATTATTGCTGTTGTAAAAGATGCTTTGCCAAATATGTCAATAAAAAAATCAGACATAGTACAAGCAGTTATTGTCAGAACATGTAAAGGTATAAGACGGGAGAATGGAATGGTTATTCGTTTTGATGACAATGCAGCTGTTATTATAAACAAAGAAAAAAACCCTCGAGGAACTCGAGTTTTTGGCCCAATAGCACGTGAGTTGCGAGATCGCCAATTCACCAAAATAGTTTCTTTAGCGCCAGAAGTTGTTTAATGAGTGACTTTTGGTGACTATGAATCTCATATGCAGAGGTATGAAAATAACACTCCTTTTCGATCGCCGTCGCCATCGCCTCCGGCGAACACCAAAGGTGGTGCGAATACTTTGAAAAATAAGAGACGTCGCCATCCACCAGTCCACCAGAGGTGGTTGGTGGTGCGATCACCAAAGGTGGTGTCGATTGATTTGAAAAATCTAAGACGCTAGTCAAAAGATATGAAATATTTGAGGTGTTCGCTTCGCACTACCTTCGGTGGAAGGCTTCCACCAAAGGTGATCGCCTTTGTCTTCCACCAAAGGTGATCGCCTTTGGCTTCCACCGAAGGTGATCGCCTTTGGCTTCCACCGAAGGTGATCGCCTTTGGCTTCCACCGAAGGTGATCGCCTTTGGCTTCCACCGAAGGTGATCGCCTTTGGCTTCCACCGAAGGTGATCGCCTTTGGCTTCCACCGAAGGTGATCGCCTTTGGCTTCCACCGAAGGTGGTGCGAAGGATATGGCGAGTTTGCCCCTTTGTTCAGGTTCACTTGAGCCTGAAGGTCGGCTTTTTGTTGAACTAGGTTCAACTTCAAGTAAAAAAAAAAATGACGTTTTAAGTTTGTATAAGATAAGTAAGAGGCTAACATATGGCGCAAAGATTAAAAACTTTTTATTATAAAGCTGTTGTTCCAAAATTAATGGAGCATTTTCATTACAAAAACAACTTGCAACCACCTCGGATTGAAAAAATTGTAATCAACCGTGGTTTAGGTGATGGAGCCCAAAATGCACGAATTGTAGAATCTTGTCTTAAAGAACTTACTCTTTTAACAGGTCAAAGAGGTGTGATTACTCGTTCAAAGAAAGCTATTGCAGGGTTTAAATTGAGAGAAAAATCGGCTGTTGGTGTTTCGGTGACTTTAAGAGGTGATCGTATGTATGGCTTTTTAGACCGTTTAATCAATTTGGCTTTACCACGAATACGTGATTTTCAAGGTATTAATCCTAAAAGCTTCGATACTTACGGAAATTATAGTTTGGGGTTAGAAGAACAATTAATGTTTCCGGAAATAGATTATGATCAAATTGATCAAATCCGAGGTATGGATATCTCGATTGTGACAACATCAAAAAGCGACGCAGAAAGTTTCATTTTGTTGAAAGAGTTTGGAATGCCTTTTCGAGAAAAGTAATTCATTTTTAATGAAAATATTTTCATACGTCTTCAAAAAATGCCTGATTCTGTTGTGCGGGATCAAAATTCGTAATAGCATTATTACTACAATTGTTATTATAGGATTTGCAAAATCTCCTTTGCCAATAAGCAGAGCTTATAGACTTTACTTCGTAAAGCAAAGCAAAGTCTGTAAGCTCTGCTTACTGGAGAGGCTAGTCGAAGGCACGAAGTGCTGACCCTTCCACCAAAGGTGGTGGGGAAGGATTTGCAAAATCTGAGGTAATCACCTTCGGTGAAAGCCATCGCCACCACCTTTGGTGGAAGGCGTCGCCATAGGCGAACACCGAAGGTGGAGGCGAAGGTGGAGGCGATCACCAAATGCACGAAGTGCTGACCCTTCCACCAAAGGTGGTGGGGAAGGATTTGAAAAATATGAGACGATAGTCGAAGGAGACGCTAGTCTTCACCAAAGGTGTTCGCCTCTGGCGATCACCGAAGGTGAAGAGACGTGAGTCGATTGCACGAAGTGCTGACCCTTCCACCAAAGGTGGTGGGGAAGGATTTGAAAAATCTGAGACTTTAGTCGAAGGCACGAAGTGCTGACCCGAAGGGGAAGGAGGCCTCCACCAGTCCACCATCGCCTCTTCACCTTCGGTGATCGCCAGAGGCGAAGGCGTCGCCATAGGCGAAAGGTGGTTGGTGGTGTCTTCCACCAAAGGTGGTGAGACGTGAGTCGATTGCACGAAGTGCTGACCCAAAGGGGAAGGATTTGAAAAATATGAGACGCTAGTCGAAGGAGACGCTAGTCTTCACCAAGGGTGTTCGCCTCTGGCGATCACCGAAGGTGAAGAGACGTGAGTCGATTGAGACGAGAGTCGAAGGTGATCGGCACCACCAAAGGTGGTGGCGATAGCGAAGAAGTGATAATTTGCATCACAAAACAAAATGAAGGGGTGTAACCTGTGTACTGACTGTGTGCCTCCGCGAATTCAAAAGCATGAGACAAAATTTTTGGGAGTCAGAAAATGCGTTTTGTTTTTTATAAAAGATTTGCTAAGAAAAAGAATGGTTAACGACACAATAAGTGATGTATTAACTCGTATCCGTAATGGTTGTCTGATAAAGAGTCAAAGTGTCTCAATTCCTTTGACACGTCTAAGTCAACAAATTTGTCACACTTTAGAAAAAGAAGGATTTATCGAGTCTTTTCAACGAGATTCAGATAGACAATTAACAGTTGAGTTACGTTATAAAGGCCCAGAAAAAAAACCTTGTATTACAAGTTTACGTCGAATTAGTAAACCAGGGTTACGGGTTTATACAAGCAAGAAACAAATTCCTCCTATTTTAGGAGGTATGGGTATTCTTGTTTTATCAACATCTCAAGGTATTATGACGGATCGCGAAGCAAAGTTTCGTGGTATTGGTGGAGAAATTTTGTGCTCTATTTGGTAACACCTTTTAACTTTGCTTCTCGCAAAAACGAAAGCTAAGCTTAGCCTGTAAATTTTATACTGAAATAGGTATGTAACTCGAGGACTGACTTTACCATTGTTATCTAGATAACAAAGTGAATAAATCGCATAGCAAAGTGAATAAGTTAACTTTACCCTTTTGCCATGTCAATTCTGCTTCCTGGGAACAAAATACAAGCTAGGTATTGTAACTATGGGTAAGTTGCTTCGCAAGCCAAAACTTGTTGTGTCAGCAAAGCTTATCAAGTTTTGGTACACCAAGCCTGTTTTGTTGCGATACCACCCCTCGCCTTTACCTTCCACCGAAGGTGACCACCTCTGGTGATCGCAAGAGGCGACGCCTCCTCACTTTTGGTGATTGCCTCCACCGAAGGTGATCGCACCACCTTTGGTGGAAGGCGAAGTGGGGCTTCCACCCTCGGTGGTCACCTTCGGTGGTCACCTTCGGTGGACAGCAAAACTGTGTACGGTTTTTGGTTTTTAGAAGATAAAAAGGGAATAAAAAAAATGGGAAAAATACGAACAGATGAACAACCTATTGTGGAGATGGAAGGGGTGGTGACTCAAAATCTCTCTAATGGGTTGTTTCGGGTCAAGCTAACGAATGGGTTTGTAGTTCTTGCGCACCTTTCTGGTAAAATACGACGCAATTATATACGAATTTTGTTGGGTGATCGTGTTGTCTTACAGCTAAGTCCTTACGATTTACGTCGTGGTCGAATAGTTTATAGACTTCGCCAACAAAAGAAATAACCATATTATCTCTTTTGATAATTATCAAAAGAGATCAAAACAAAAGCGCTTGTAAATATAAATTTTTAATTATCATTTAGAGTATGAAAGTACGTCCTTCAGTCAAAAAAATGTGTGAAAATTGTCGTTTAGTGCGTAGACAAAGAAAAGTAGTTGTTATTTGTTCTAATCCAAAACATAAACAACGCCAAGGTTAGAAATTATAATTATTATAGTTGTAGAAGATCTCCCAAGGGTCTACCTTTTTTTACTTGTGGATCATAGTTGATCACCAGTCCACCAGTCCACCATCGCCTCTTCACCTTCGGTGATCGCCAGAGGCGAAGGAGTCGCCGTCCACCGAAGGTGGTGGCGAACACCAACCACCTTTCGCCTATGGCGACGCCTTCGCCTCTGGCGATCACTGAAGGTGAAGAGGCGAAGGTGGTGGCAAAGGCACGAAGTGCTGACCCGAAGGGGAAGGGAATTCTCTGGTCTTACCCCTGAATGGCTTCCACCAAAGGTGATCGCCGTAGGCGAAAGGCGCAGTTCGTGATAACCTTGTTTCTTTTCTCTTCTATGAAGGAGCAGTTTGAATGAGGTGGTAAGGCAAGTAAAGTCTTCACTTTATCAGTAAATCTTTCGACTAGCGTCTTAGATTTGCCTAAATCCTTCCCCTTTGGGTCAGCACTCTGTGCCTTGTCCACTCTGCAAGCTTTGCTTGCTCTTCGCTTGCAAAGCAAGTGATTGGAGGATTTTATTTTATTGATGCTTTTTATGTGACATTATTTTGCTATCAAATAGCAGATAAAACTTTGTTTTATTATACACAAGGTGTTCTTTGTTTGAGATCGATCTCTAAGATAAACATAACATAGTATGTTAGTCTCTCATGAAAAGTTGCCTCAGAAAAGTATTTTTTAACTTCTCGCATTAAACAAAAATCAAATGACAAAACCAACTCAAAAAAAAACGACAAGAAAAAAAAGTCCTCAAGGTGTTGTTCATATTCAAGCAACTTTTAATAACACCATTGTGACTATTACAAATCTTCAAGGAGAAGTTGTTTCTTGGTGCTCTGCAGGAGTTTGTGGTTTCAAAGGTTCTCGAAAAAGTACACCTTTTGCGGCCCGCAGTGCAGCCACAAGTGCTGCAAAGCAATCATTAGCCCAAGGTATTAAACAAGCAACAGTGGTTGTGAAAGGACCAGGTCGAGGAAGAGAGACTGCTATACGAGGATTACAAGAAGCTGGTTTGCGAATAACGCTAATTCGCGATATTACCTCTATACCACATAATGGATGTCGCCCACCTAAAAGACGACGGGTTTAACTCTTTTTTATCTTTTGTTTTTCCATTGCGTTTTACTTCACACAGTATTTGCCGTAGTCGAATTGGTGAAGGAAACAGAGTTTGTCTTCCCCTTCACCTTCGGTGATCGCCGTCCACCGAAGGTGGTGGCGAACACCAACCACCTTTCGCCTATGGCGACGCCTTCGCCTCTGGCGATCACCGAAGGTGAAGAGGCGATGGTGGACTGGTGGACCACTTGCAAAGAAAGTGGTATCATCCACCAAAGGTGGTGGGGAGGCACGAAGTGCTGACCCGAAGGGGAAGGAAAGAGGGACCTATGAAGCAAGGGGTGTAGAGGTGGAAAGAGGGTTTGTTGCTATAAAAACAGATGCTAAGAATTCACATTTAGAAAGGTGTGAACTAGCTTGGTAAGTTTCTTGGTAAACAAACAGTTCTTCCTTGCACCTTACCTTTTTATTCATCACATTCCACCACCTTTGGTGTTCGCCGAAGGCGTCGCCACCACCTTGGGTGGAAGCCACCACCTTGGGTGTTCGCCTCCACCAAAGGTGGTGGCGATGGCGATCACCTTTGGTGATCACCACAGGTGTTCGCACCACCAACCACCTCTGGTGGACTGGTGGAATGTGATGAAGACAAACTTTGTTAGCCAGCAAGCAGAGTTTGCAGCGTTTGACTTTGTTTGGTGATGTCGCTTTGCGGAAGAGTGAGGAGAGAAGGAATGAGAAGATGAAAAAAGATACTATTCATTACTATTCACTTTTTTAAGGACAAAAGAATGGAAAATCTGGTGCTTTCTTGCTTAGAATCTCGAATTGAAAACAATCGAAACCTATATGGTCGTTTTTTATTAGGCCCGTTTATGAATGGCCATGCTATTACGATAGCCACAGCATTGAGACGTGCTTTACTCTCTGAGATTAAGGGAGTTTCGATTACAGCATTAGAAATCCAAGGCACAACTCATGAATTCTCTACAATTGAAGGGGTGCGTGAATCAGTGTTGGATATTGCATTAAATTTTCAACAAATTGTACTTCATAGTGAAGTTGACTTGACAACCCCTGAAGTGGGGTATTTGCAAATCCAGGGTCCGGCAGTTGTTCGAGCCATGGATTTAAAACTTCCTCTTGGTATTAAATGTGTTGATCCTACGCAGCACATAGCAACTTTGTCTACAGGCGGTTTACTGGTTCTTAAATTCTTAATAGCACGAGGAAAGAAAAGTTCATTTTGTAAAAAAGATACTAGACTTATTAAGGCACGTCATATAAAAAAAGCAAAAGCTTTTTATGGAGAAAAAAAAGATAAAGAGTTTAAATCAGAAATTTGTTTTCGAAATATTATTCCTTTAGATTCTATGTTTACACCTGTGCATAGAGTGAATTTCTTATTAGAGTCTGATGATTTATCGAACAAACCACGAGAAAGGTTAATTCTTGAGGTCTGGACTAATGGTAGTATTCACCCGCGTCAGGCGATACATGAAGCAGCTTTATATCTTATTGATTTGTTTTCTATTTTTCGAAAAATGAGTCATTTGGACTCGCATTCTTCTTTCTTGCCGAATTCTCGTAAGTCAAAGGCACACCGTCCCCTGCCCTTCACCGAAGGTGATGGCTCACCCCCGGTGCAGTCTTCATCTTTGAAAGAGCCATCACCTTCGGTGAAAGGGAGCAAGGCACGAAGTGCTGACCCGAAGGGGAAGGAAAAAAAGAAATTGTTGTATTCTGCGCTCCAGTCCACCAGTCCACCAGAGGTGGTTGGTGTTCGCCTATGGCGATCACCGAAGGTGAAAGGCACGCAAGGTTTGTCTTTTCCCTCTAATGAGCGCGCAGAGCAGTCTTTGTCTTTGGCTCTTCAATCCCAAGACGACACTCTTGAAGGTGGGGGGAAAGAGGAAGAAAATGCCAATGTCCTTGACCCCAAAGGAGAAGGGATCTTCGAAGGTGAGGGGCAAGGATTGAGTTCAAGTACATCTCTTGCTGACTTGAATAAGACAAGTTTGCAGCAAGGTAAACTTGCAAAATTGTCAAGTCCTTGCTACAAAGCAAGATTAATGAAAGTATTAGCTTCTTTGTACAAAACAAATTTTGACAAAAGTAGTTTTCTGTCTCTGGATCTTACTAATCTTTCTTTGTCCTTAAAAACATACACCTTGTTAAAACAAAATGGTATTCATACAATAGATGAACTTTTAAAGTATTCGTCAAAAGAATTACTAGTATTGTTGAATAAGGATAAACAAATGTTTTATGATGTTAAAAATTGTATTTTGAGATTAGGCTTACAGATGAGTTGACAAACTTATCGATAGAGGATTTGAAAAATCCACCAAAGGTGATCGCCGGAGGCTTCCACCAAAGGTGGTGAGACGTAAGTCGATTGCACAAAGTGCTGACCCTTCCACCAAAGGTGGTGGGGAAGGAAAAAATGAATTTTTTTTGCGTAAATCCGATCTCAAAATACAATTTTATATCAAATATACGGGCCATCACCTTCGGTGAAAGTCTTCGCCACCACCTTTGGTGGAGGCGATCACCTTTGGTGGAGGCTTCCACCAGTCCACCAGTCCACCAGAGGTGGTTGGTGTTCGCCACCACCTTCGGTGGACGGCGACGCCTTCGCCTCTGGCGATCACCGAAGGTGAAGAGGCGATGGTGGTGCGACGCAAATAACAAAGGCACAATCCAGAATAATTGAAACCCTTTGCTTTGCAAAGCCAGAGCTGAGAGGTTCAGCCTTTGTTATACATAATATACAGAGCTGAATTTTTATTCATTTATAAAATTTAGTGTACAATTTTTTAGGAGGATTTTGCTTTGTCTCAAAATGAACTCATTTTAGCTTGTGGTCGACGAAAATCATCTGTTGCTCAAGTCATACTTGTTCCCGGCGTAGGGAATTTTACAATTAACGGAAAAACGGCAAGTGATTATGTACAAAGAGATGCACTTTCTCTTCTTGAGATAGAAGCACCTATTAAAGCAGTTCACATGGAAGAGAAATGCGATCTTATAATAAAAGTTCAAGGCGGAGGTCTTAAAGGACAAGCTAAAGCTATTCAATTAGGAGTAGCTCGTGCTTTAACAACTTACCAACCATCTTCTCGTTCTGCTTTAAAACAAAAGGGGTTTCTTACACGAGATGCGCGCTGTAAAGAGCGTCGTAAATATGGTTTGAAGAAAGCTCGAAAAGCTCCACAATATTCAAAACGTTAAATTGTACTATTCATTCCACCACCATAGGTGACCACTTTTGGTGTTCGCCGAAGGCGTCGCCTCCACCAAAGGTGGTGGCGATCACCTTGATTTGCACTTGTATTTGTTACTCAAGTGATTGGGATGGAGGTAAGTCAAACTCTCTTCTTTCTATAATTTTAAGACACATTTTCAGAATATTTGTGCAAAATAGTGCACACAGTCAGCCTAATACTCATTTACTTCGTACCGCAATTTCTTGAGTGACAAGCGTGGTGCATAGTGTATAGAAATAAACCGTCAATGTGTCAAAAAGGCATCATCAGCATCAATGTGATCGTTGAAAAACCTTTTTAACTTGGCTAGCCTGCAAAATGGATTTAATTGTACTTGACTAGTCAAGTATACAAAAAGCGATGAAAAATTTGCGTTTGTACTTGAATAGCAAGTATACTTGCTATGTCTCGGACAACAGTACAAAAAAAGTGTGTTGGTTAAGTCCCTGCCTTCTCTTATAATCCCATCTCAACTAAACCCACCACAAACAAGGTGGAAGGGTTCTTTATCAAGTACAGTTTTCCTATCTACTTTGTAGAAGGGAATACCCTGCACTTGATAAAAAGTGTTTTGAGGTGATCAAAAAGAGCAAGTCAAAGCGTACCATATTTTATCTCATATTTATTTTATTTCCTTCGCCTCACCACCATAGGTGTTCGCCAGAGGCGATCACCTGTAGTGAGCGCCTCCACCAAAGGTGGTGGCGAAGGCGCTCACCTTTGGTTATCACCAAAGGTGGAAGCCTTTAGCGAAGTGAACACCTCATGTTTTTCAAATCCTTCCTCTTTGGGTCAGCACTTCGTGCAATCGACTCACGTCTCACCACCTTTGGTGGAAGCCTCCGGCGATCACTTTTGGTGGAAGACACCACCAACCACCTTTCGCCTATGGCGACGCCTTCGCCTCTGGCGATCACCGAAGGTGAAGAGGCGATGGTGGACTGGTGGAGGTCTCCTTCCCCTTCGGGTCAGCACTTCGTGCCAGTAAGCAGAGCCATTTACACTGCGAAGCTTTGTTTTGCTGTGCAAAGTCTGTAAGCTCTGCTTACAGGTAAATGGCTCTGCTTATTGGCAAAGGATATTTTGTAAATCCTCTGTCGATAAGTTTGTCAACTCATATTTTTCAAATCCTTCCCCACCACCTTTGGTGGAGGGTCAGCACTTCGTGCAATCGACTAACGTTTCAATCGACTAGCGTCTCCTTCCCCTTCGGGTCAGCACTTCGTGCCTAAAACTAGCGTCTTAGATTTGAATAAATCATACAGGATCAAAGATGTTCTAAATAAAGTCGGATTGTGTTTGAAGGTTGTGTTAATATTAGTCTTTTTTTAATGCTTTTTTTACTCATTGAACTATGTTGCTTATCTATTTTGCAGGTAAGTAATTTCTTTCGAAGACCCTCAACAAATTATAGAGATCCGTTGTACTGATTTGAACAACAGAATTGAATCCCGACAACAAAAGCATAATTCCATGCTTTTTATAAATAACAATACATTTAAAAAATTATGTCTACAACAACTGATGAAATTTTAGAAAAACTGAAAACTATATCTTTGTTCGAAGCTAAAGAATTAGTCGCTCAAATTGAAGAAACTTTTGGTGTTGATGCAACTATTCCAACAAGTGGTTTTGGAGTTGCAGTTGCAGAAGGTGGTGCTCAAAGCGCAGAAGCTGTTGAAGAGAAAACAACTTTTGATGTTATTTTAGAAAGTGTAGCAAGTGATAAAAGAGTAGCTGTTCTTAAAGTTATTCGAAATTTAACATCTTTAGGTTTAAAAGAAGCAAAAGAATTTACGGCTTCTTTACCAAAAGCTGTAAAAGAATCGATTTCGAAAGAAGAGGCCGAAACAGCAAAACAACAATTAGAAGAAGCTGGCGGTCAGGTCAAAATAAATTAGTAATAGTGAGTCATTTTATACTTTATTAGCAAATAGTGTCTTAGGCACGAAGTGCTGACCCTCCACCAAAGGTGGTGGGGAAGGATTTGAAAAATATGAGGTGACCACCTTTGGTGGAAGGCTTCCACCAAAGGTGGTGCGATCATCGAATTATTTGAAAAATCTAAGACACTATTTGCTAACAAGCTTCGTAGCAAGCTACGCTTGCTGCAATGATGTTCCCTGCTCATCCTTTTTAAAAGGTTCAGCCTGCGCTTTTGTTTTTTTTTTTTTGTGTGAAAAAGCCATCACCGAAGGTGTTCGCCACCACCTTAGGTGGACGGCGACGCCTTCCACCAAAGGTGGTGGCGATGGCGAAGGCTACAGGGAGCAAACCAGTTTGCATCTTTCTGTCTACCCTTCATTTCATTGAGTATGTGAAGAGTTGCAAACACAATAAAACAAAGCTGTGGATGGAAGAGAATCATAGTTTGTCCACACCACCGACGTCAACTTGCTATCCTTTCACACCAGCTTTGGTGATCGCCTTTTTCTTCCACCAAAGGTGATCGCCTTTTGCTTCCACCAGTCCACCAGAGGTGGTTGGTGTTCGCCACCACCTTCGGTGGACGGCGATCACCGAAGGTGAAGCGAACACCTCATATTTTTCAAATCCTTCCCCACCACCTTTGGTGGAGGGTCAGCACTTCGTGCAAGCTTTATTGTGTAAAGATTTTATTCTGTATATTTAGAAATGTGTATTGCAAAACTGGCAAAAACCGTATAGCTAGTATAATTATACTAGTATAATAAGGTAAGATAATAAGGTAACCTTTTAAAAACGCCTTCTCAAAAAGCGTATAGGAAAAGGCGTTAAAATACATGAAAACATTAACATTGATCTTGGGGAGATATTTATTGTGGTAATGACTATTGATGAAATGGTTCAAAAAGGTGTTCATCTTGGTCACCAAACATCACGTTGGAATCCCAAAATGGAGCCTTACATCTACACAAAAAGAAACGGTGTACACATTATTGATTTAATTCAAACTTGTTCGCAATTAAAAACCGTGTCAGACATGCTTGAGAAATATAGTTCTCAAGGGAAAAGTTTTTTATTTGTTGGAACCAAAAGACAAGCAAGTGGTTTGTTGGCAAAAGTTGCTATTGAATGTAATTCTTTTTACGTGAATCAGCGATGGCTTGGAGGTATGCTTACTAATTGGAAAACTATTAAACGGTCTTTGTGTACTTTACAAGAGTTAGAAGTGCAAGAAGGAACGGAAGGTTTTCAAAAATTACCGAAGAAAGAAGCAACAACGTTTAGAAAACGAAAAGAGCGTTTACAGAAGTATTTAGGTGGTTTAAAAGGTATGACAGCTCTGCCAGACGTTGTCATCATTGTAGGTCAAGTGGAAGAAATGAATGCCGTATTAGAATGTAAAAAATTAGGGATTACGACTGTCACAATTTTAGATACTGATTGTGATCCTACTTTAACCGATCTATTTGTTGCAGCAAATGATGACTCAATAAAATCTTTAACGTTGTTATGCAACACTTTTTTACATGCCATCCAAACTGGGCGAGATCGTTTAAAAGATTCAACTCCAGGTACCACTTTGGGGAGAGGTAAGACAAATCGCGCAGCTTTTAAAAAACGTGAAGTGATCAGGTCATAAGGCACGAAGTGCTGACCCGAAGGGGAAGGGATTTACACGAGTAGCAAACAAATCTCTTATCACAAGAAAAGTCAATTTATGAAAATAAAAATCTTGTCGGGAATAGAACTCCTCTCCTTTTCATTTCATACCCTCCTGATACTATCAGGAGGAAGAGGATAAGTGAAGCAAAACTGTCTCAAGGCGTATTTTTAGTAACGTATTCTTGCTTCTAGTGGAAGAGTGGGGTTAGCACCTTCGCCACCACCTTTGGTGTTCGCCGAAGGCGTCGCCACCACCTTTGGTATTCACCTTCCACCAGTCCACCAGAGGTGGTTGGTGGTTCGATGGCGATCATCACAGGTGTTCGTCATCGCCTCCGGCGTCGCCGTCCACCGAAGGTGGTGGCGAACACCGAAGGTTACCACCGAAGGTGGAAGCCTTTGGCGAAGCGATCATCAAAGGTGATAAGAAGGAAGATATAGACAAAGAAGGCTTTTTCTTTTTAAAAAGAAACGTTTTTTGTTCTCTCGTTTATTCTGATACTATCATTATGTTTTTGAATTGATAATTTTCGAAAACAATTTCTTTTAGTATTTACTTTCCTTCCCCTTTGGGTCAGCACTTCGTGCTTTTGTTTTCTTGTTTCTCACCAACATAGGTGGATATCTTTGGTGATCGCCACGCACCACCTCTCGCCTACGGCGACGCCGTAGGCGACGGTGGTAACCTTTGGTAGAAGGCTTCCACCAAAGATAATCGCCTCCACCAAAGGTGGTGGCGACGCCTTCGGCGAACACCAAAGGTGGTGGCGAAGGCTTCCACCGAAGGTGGTGGGCAGAGGCCGGGCGAACACCTATGGTGGTGTTCGCCTCTGGCGATCACCGAAGGTGAAGAGGTGGATTGCTTAAAAGTGCTTTTCACGCTTTTTGAAAAAACAAAAACAAAAATTGATTCACAATTATTTTAACAACGACTAACAATGAGCGTATTTCAAAAAACAAACCCACTCTTTGAGATATCAGAGGTGTCGGTGGGACAACATTTTTATTGGCAAATTGGAGGGTATGAAGTCCATGGGCAAGTTTTACTTACGTCTTGGTTAGTTTTTGCAATTATTGTAGGCTTGTCTTTGTTAGCCAATTTGAATTTAAAGTCATCAGTGCCGGAAGGATTGCAAAATTTTACAGAGTATATTACTGAATTTATACGTGACTTAGCTAAAGCGCAAATAGGTGAAGAGGAATATGCAACATGGGTTCCTTTTTTAGGAACAATATTCTTGTTTATTTTTGTATCGAACTGGTCAGGTGCCCTTCTTCCTTGGCGTTTAATAGAATTACCTAATGGCGAATTAGCAGCCCCTACTAACGATATTAATACAACAGTAGCCCTTGCGCTTTTAACGTCAATTGCATATTTTTATGCAGGATTAAGAAAGAAAGGATTAGGTTACTTTAAACGTTACATTGAGCCTGCAGCTTTTTTGTTACCTATTAACGTATTAGAGGATTTTACAAAGCCTTTGTCTTTAAGTTTTCGACTTTTTGGAAATATCTTAGCTGATGAATTAGTTGTAGGTGTTTTAATTGCTTTAGTTCCTTTACTTGTGCCTATTCCACTTATGCTTTTAGGATTGTTTACAAGTGCAATTCAAGCATTAGTTTTTGCAACTTTAGCGGGAGCTTACATTGGCGAATCTTTAGAAGGACATTAAAAAGAATATCGTTATGATTTGCAAAATATGAGGTCTTCGTCTCTACCTTCGTCTCCACCTTCGGTGGAGGCGATCACCGAATGCACGAAGTGTTGACCCTCCACCAAAGGTGGTGGGGAAGGATTTGAAAAATCCACTAAAGGTGATCGCCGGAGGCTTCCACCAAAGGTGGTGAGACGTAAGTCGATTGATTTGCAAAACCTGAGACGCTAGTGGAATGACTTTGTATTTTACATTTGTCAATCTCACTCAGTATTTTATGATTTAGTGTGTTACTGAGTAAAGTTTTGTAGTCACCTCACGTTTTGTGAAGCAAAGCCAGAAGCCAAGTTTATTTCTTTTTTAACGTTTTCCACCAAAACTGTTCGCCCTCGTCTCTTCACCTTTGGTGATCACCTATAGTGGTGAGGCTTCCACCAAAGGTGGTGGCGAACAGTTTTGCTAGTAGTGAAACAAACTTACTTGGCCACAACCTAAAAGATACCATCACTTTTTATCGACAATCACTTTTGATCGACAAGGTCGAGTGTAGTATGGGTTGTTCTTAATGGCTGTGCCAAACATCATTGTGGGTAGGATACGCCGGTCATACCTTTTCAGGGAGGAGGTATCTCACACTGCTTCGACTAGCGTCTTAGATTTTTCAAATCTTTTACAATATAAGAGCTTTCATCCTCATACAAAGATAAGGATTGATCCAAGGATGCTTGTGACTAAACTCGTCAAGCAAAAGACACTTTTGTTTGTCAATATGAAAAGAGGTGATTATTTCTGGTGACAAAAATTTTGCCTTGTTTCAAATACAACAAAAATCACTTCGACCACTTTTGGTGTTCGCCTTCGCCTCTGGCGATCACCGAAGGTGAAAAGGCGACGCCTTCATTTTTTATGCCAAAATTGTTTCCTATGTTTACATTTTTGTACAACATGTCAAGAATCTTAAACAGTTTTTGTGTATGCGTGTCTTTTTGGTATGATATGATTTGATAATTAAATAGGAGAAAACTATTATGAACCCACTTGTTGCTTCTGCATCTGTAATCGCGGCTGGATTAGCTGTTGGTCTTGCTGCTATTGGTCCTGGAATGGGACAAGGTACTGCAGCTGGTTATGCTGTTGAAGGTATCGCTAGACAACCTGAAGCCGAAGGGAAAATTCGCGGCGCATTGTTATTAAGTTTTGCTTTCATGGAATCTTTAACTATTTATGGTTTAGTTGTAGCGCTTGCTCTCCTTTTTGCTAACCCTTTTGCTTCTTAGGTTATTAGAATTTGACTCCTCCTCCCTTGACGACATGATCTTACGCATTACCTTCCCCACCACCTTTGGTGGAAGGGTCAGCACTTCGTGCCTTTATTTTAAAAAATAAAGTGGTCGGGGAGGAGAATAAGGGGGTAGGTGCATCTCTTCCGCACCACTCGAAGTGTATCGGAAAAGATGCAATAACTCACGCCTTCACCTTCGGTGATCGCCGTCCACCGAAGGTGGTGGCGAACACCAACCACCTCTGGTGGACTGGTGGTGGCGAGGCAAGTGATTCAAAGGCTTGCGTTGCAGCTTATTGAGAAAGACGGCTTGCCTTCAAAACGAAAAAGACTAAAATTATTTTTAAAATATATAAGATTTAAAGAATCTAAGACGCAAGTTGAAGGCACGAAGTGCTGACCCTTCCACCATCGCCTCTTCACCTTCGGTGATCGCCAGAGGCGAAGGCGTCGCCATAGGCGAGAGGTGGTGGGGAAGGATTTAAAAAATCTAAGACGTCGCCTCTTCACCTTTGGTGATCACTATAGGTGGACACCGAAAGTGATCGCCTCCACCGAAGGTAACCCCCGAAGGTGGAAGCCTATGGCGACGCCTTCCACCAAAGAAGGTGGCGATGGCTTCCACCAAAGGTGGTGGCGAACATCAAAGATGGTGTCGAATGATTTAAAATAATTTTGTTACAAAGTTATCGATTTACAAAACGGAGGTTTTTATGGAGCATCTAATCCTCTGGACGAATACACCCCTTGGAGAAGGTTTTGGCTTTAATGGCAACATCTTAGAAACAAACATCTTAAATCTTAGTGTTGTAGTAGGGATTGTTGTTTCTTTTGGTGGGGACACGTTACGTTCTCTCTTAGAAAACCGTAAACAAACAATTTCAAACAATCTTCAACAAGCGGAAAAAAGAGCTCAAGAGGCACAAGAGAAGTTAGCCAAAGCAAAATCTCAATTAGAGATAGCGCAACAAAAAGCGATTGAAATTCGCCAACAAGGAGATATTACAGCTGAAAAAGAAAAGACAGATTCTGTAAACAAGAAAAAAGCAGAGATTGCTCGTTTAACTGAAAAAAAAGAGGAAACACTTCGAGTAGAAGAGCAAAAAGCTGTTTCTCAGGTGTATCAACAACTTGTGAAACGCGTCATAACTGAAGCTAAAAAGAGATTAGGTACTCGTTTAGATTCAACGTCGCATGCTTCAGTTATCAATTTTCAAATTGTTTTACTGGCAAGATATAAAGCAAGATAGGTTACCATCAAAGGTGTTCGCCGAAGGCGTCGCCTCGCCTTCCACCTTTGGTGTTCGCCGGAGGCGATGGCGAACACCAAAGGTGGTGGCGATGGCGAACATCTTGGGTAGAGGCGCCGCCTCACCACCATAGGTGTTTGCTAGAGGCGATCACCTTTGGTGATTACCTTTGGTGGTGTGCTTAAATACTGTTTTCTTGGCTTGTTTCCCCATACTCAATATGTATTATCTCTCTTCTTTTTTATAAGCTCAGCTTTATTTTATTTTCGTTTTTTAAAGAATAAAAAGCTTTATAAGATCGAGTTTTAAAGAATAAAAAGCTTTATAAGATCGAGGAGGGAGGTGTAGCCGTGCCATACATTTTGTTTGCCCTTCCTTCACCTTCGGTGATCGCCAGAGGCGAACACCAACCACCTCTGGTGGACTGGTGGAAGGCTCGCCTCACCACCATAGGTGACCACCTTTGGTGGAAGCCATCGCACCACCAACCACCTCTGGTGGACCGGTGGAAGGCGTCGCCTTCCACCAAAGGTGGTGGCGAACACCGTCGCCTCTTCACCTTCGGTGATCGCCAGAGGCGAAGGCGTCGCCGTCCACCAGAGGTGGTGGCGAACACCAGAGGTGGTTGGTGGTGCGATCACCTTTGGTGATCACCATCGAAGGTAACCACCAAAGGTGGAAGCCTCCGGCGAAGGCGGGGCGAGAGTGAGTATGGCAGGACTCCACCTTCGGTGGTAGGGGCAGTTTACCAGCTCAGTGTCTTCATATCGCAAAGAGCTGGTGAAGCTGTGCTGATGCTGTATAAGGAAGTGAAAGCAATAAAAAAATAAAGACAAGGTAAGCCACGAGATCCTCAACTTGTGAAAACATAAACTAAGGAGTGAAGATTATAAATGGCAAAGATTAGACCAGATGAGATAAGCAGCATTATTAGACAACAAATAGAGCAATACACAAAAGAGGTCAAAGTCGTAAACGTTGGAACCGTTTTCCAAGTGGGAGATGGTATTGCACGTATCTATGGTCTTGACAAAGTCATGTCTGGAGAACTTTTAGATTTTGAAGATGGTACTGTAGGTATCGCTTTGAATTTAGAAACAAAAAACGTAGGTGCCGTTCTTATGGGTAAAGGCCTTGCAATTCAAGAAGGCTCTTCAGTTCGCGCGACTGGTAAAATTGCTCAAATTGGGGTAGGAGACGGTTATTTAGGTCGTGTTGTAAGCCCTTTAGCGCAACCTATTGACGGTAAAGGTAAAATACCTACTTCCGAGACGCGATTAATTGAATCTGGGGCCCCTGGTATCATCTCGCGACGTTCTGTTCATGAACCTTTACAAACTGGGTTAGTAGCGATCGATTCTATGATTCCTATAGGCCGAGGACAGCGTGAGCTTATTATTGGGGATAGACAAACAGGGAAAACAGCTGTTGCTATCGACACTATTTTAAACCAAAAAGGCAAAGATGTTATATGCGTCTATGTTGCGATTGGTCAAAAAGCATCATCGATTGCTCAGATTGTGAGCACTCTGCAAGAACGAGGTGCGTTAGAATACACTGTTGTTGTCGCTGCGCCAGCAGATTCTCCAGCAAGTTTACAATACCTAGCTCCTTATACTGGTGCAGCTCTTGCTGAGTATTTCATGTATAAAGGCAAACACACTTTAGTGATTTACGACGATTTGTCAAAACAGGCGCAAGCTTACCGAGAAATGTCGTTATTACTTCGTCGACCGCCGGGCCGTGAAGCTTACCCAGGTGATGTGTTTTATTTACACTCTCGCCTTTTAGAACGTGCTGCTAAATTAAGTGATGCCCTTGGTGGGGGAAGTATGACTGCACTGCCGATTGTAGAAACTCAAGAAGGAGATGTATCCGCATACATTCCAACAAATGTTATTTCTATTACTGATGGTCAAATCTTTCTTTCAGGGGATATTTTTAACGCCGGAATTAGACCTGCCATTAACGTAGGGATATCAGTTTCGCGTGTAGGTTCCGCAGCTCAACCAAAAGCTATGAAAAAAGTAGCTGGTAAACTAAAATTAGAGCTAGCGCAGTTTGCTGAACTTGAAGCATTTTCGCAGTTTGCTTCCGATTTGGATCAAGCTACACAAAACCAACTTGCTAGGGGTCAACGTTTGCGTGAATTGTTAAAACAGCCACAAGCTTCTCCGCTTTCTGTAGGAGATCAGGTTGCTACAATTTATGCAGGAACTAACGGTTACTTAGATAACATAAAAGTAGAAAAAGTACGCTCTTTCCTCATTGGCTTAAGAGAGTTCTTAGTGACTCGAAAAGCTAAATATGGCGAAATTTTACAATCTACTAGCACTTTTACAGAAGAGGCTGAAAGTTTGTTAAAAGAAGCATTAAAAGAGTTTTCTGAAGAATTCTCGGCATAAAGCGTTACTTTTTTAGGCTTTCGACAAGAAACAAGGCAACCACGTGTTTCATTGTCTCTTCCTAAACTGTTTTTGTCTTCCCTTTGGATACCACTTTCTTTGCAAAGAAAGTGGTATCCAAAGGGAGAGATTCACCTGTGCCCCACCCACCGAAGGTAACCACCGAAGGTGTCCACCTTTGGTGGTTACCTTCGGTGGTAAACTCATCTTTTTAAATCACCGTATAACATTATTCAAAGCATGTTGAATTTTTGAAGATACACTTGCAAGACGTACTTTTTTTGTATAGTATATATACTAAATAGAATGGTCTTTATAAACATAAAACACATGCTTTCTTTTATTCATTGTGAGTAATGAATCGTACTAAATAAAAAGCGGGTATAGCTCAGTGGTAGAGCATCTCGTTGCCAACGAGAAAGTCGCGCGTTCGAATCGCGTTACCCGCCAACTTTTCCATTTTATTTTATAGTCTATATATATAATAGACAGGCGACGCCTTCACCTTCGGTGATCGCCGTCCACCAGAGGTGGTGGCGAACACCAACCACCTCTGGTGTTCGCCACCACCTCTGGTGGACGGCGACGCCTTCGCCTCTGGCGATCACCGAAGGTGAAGAGGCGACGGTGGTTGGTGGTGGCGATCACCAAAGGTGGTTACCTGTCTATTTTGCTGGTATGGAAACAATTTTTGGCTACAACCTAAAAGTCATGTTTCCTTATATCGTCTTATAAAGTGGAAGCTGTTAAATTTGTGGTGTAGTCTGGCTGTATAACGAAGTCTTTTATCCCCCCTTCGCCCTCACCTCGCCAGAGGCGAGAGTGAGTATCCTCAAACTTTTGGCACGAAGTGCTGACCCTTCCACCATCGCCTCTTCACCTTCGGTGATCGCCAGAGGCGAAGGCGTCGCCATAGGCGAGAGGTGGTGGGGAAGGATTTGCAAAAGTCCGGAAGATAGTTCCGGAAAACTTGAAACGGATTTTCACCTTTTACGAATGCTGATACTTTTTAGTGAACAAGAGTGATTTACGTTGAAAAGGTAAAGTACAAAAGAAAAGCTCATGCATTTCTTTTTATATAGCTTTACTTGCCCTTTATAAAAAAGTGGAGTAGTTGTGAAAACTATATGAAATATGTATACTATTGATAGTAATCAATTGATATACATACATTTATTTACACTTTTTAACACCTTCAATGAAAACCTTCAATTTGAAAAGTGTTTTCAAAGCAAAGGGCTTGTAGCTCAGTGGACTAGAGCACGTGGCTACGAACCACGGAGTCGGGGGTTCGAATCCCTCCTAGCTCGGTTTTAAGTTATTTTATTGAAATTATTTGAATTGTATAAAAAACGTTGACCGGAACAGGGTTCCGGCTGCTTTGCGTTCGAAGATTCGAAGAATGCTTATACGAAGTAGATGGAATGCTTGTACTTTAGTACATGGAAAGACATATGCAAAGAAATTTGTTTTTGTTCAGAGGTTTTGGCTTTTTTTTTGTTCACGTGTTTTTTACAAAATCCGAGGTCTTCACCTTTGGCGATCACCGAAGGTGGTGCCTCGTAATAGGCGGGAAGGTTTGAAAAACCTGAGACCAGAGTGGGATAGGTACCAAAAAGAGAAGAAAAACACAGAAAACGGAAGGGGAGGGATTCGAACCCTCGGTAAGTTGCCCTACGACGGTTTTCAAAACCGTTGCATTCGACCACTCTGCCACCCTTCCTTAAAGCCTTACTAGCACCCTTCTCTTTTTTTTTTTTATTGGGCTTTGCCCTCGGCCGGACTTGAACCGGCAAGCTGTAAGGCGCCAGTTTCTAAAACTGGTGTGTATACCAATTTCACCACAAGGGCAACTTGTTTTGTAAATACTACACTATGAGTATACACCGATGTGTTTATTCTGTCAAGAACTTCACAAGGGCGCATATATAAAGAATGGAGTGATTTCATTATTTGAACCATAGGTACCGACAGAGAAACCCAGCCCTCATCTCGCTATCACCTTCGGCGGAAGCCTCCACCACAGGAGTTCGCCTCACCACCTCTGGTGACCACCTTTGGTGGAAGCCATCGCCACTACCTTTGGTGGAGGCGAACACCAAAGGTGGTGGCGATTACCTTTGGTGGGGACCTGTGCGTCTCTGCTCAATGCTCTGCGTAATAAAATGTATAGTATAATTTCACGATCTTAAACAATAGCCTGCAAAAAGCAACTGGGAAATCTCAAACTCTTGAGTGAACCCAATTTTTTGTTTTTCTATTCACACGTTTTGTTTTTCATGTTTGTTTTTTCAGTGTTGTAATAAATTAAATCAATTGAAATACGTGAACAGGTATGTGCATTTTGGTGGTGTCTTTTTTTTTTTCATTTTTAAACATTATAGTATAAAGACGTCTTACTCAAAATTTGATAAAATTTTATAATATAATAAGGTATGCGTGGAGGCAAATAGGGTTTGTCTCCTCCGTACCATTTTCTTTGTAAGCGGTATCAAGGGGGAGGAAAAGTAGCCTCCGGAAGGCAGTTTAGGTTGTATTCTAGCCGATTTTTTGAGCAAATCATCCGCCTTGTGGCTTCTATTTTTCAAATCATGCGACTGTCGTCTCCTAAGACTATCGTCTCCTAAGACTAGCGTCCCAAATACTGTCGTCTCCAGTAAGCAGAGCCATTTACCTGTAAGCAGAGCTTACAGACTTTGCACAGCAAAGCAAAGCTTCGCTGTGTATCAGACTTTGCTTTGCTTTACGAAGTAAAGTCTGATTTTTACTCATCTCATTTTTACTCATCTCGTTTTAAGCATACCCTTTGAGACAGGTAGCAAAAAAGAAACTCTATGGATAATCAAATTGATTTCCTAGTCAACACAATAAAGGTTATAATACACAGCGAAGCTTTGTTTTGCTGTGCAAAGTCTGTAAGCTCTGCTTACAGGTAAATGGCTCTGCTTATTGGCAAAGGAGATTTTGCAAATCCTTCCCCACCACCTTTGGTGGAGGGTCAGCACTCTGTGCCTTCGGCACCACCATCGCCTCTTCACCTTCGGTGATCGCCAGAGGCGAAGGCGTCGCCGTCCACCGAAGGTGGTGGCGAACACCAAGCACCTCTGGTGGACTGGTGGACTGGTGGAAGCCTCATAGGCTTCGCCTCAGATTTTTTCAATCCTCTGTCGAGAAGTTTGTTAACTCATCCCTTTTCGAAAAAGCTATAGATTTTTTCATTTTTTTTATTATTGGTGTATCATATAAGATTGATTATTCATTGAGCAGATAACAAATAAAATGAGTTGCAATAGGCCTACAACAAAAAAATCTTTTGTTTTTAAGCAATAAAACCCCTTTTTATTGAATGCTATCATCTTTTTAAAGAGTATTAAAATCGTGCTTGTACTTTATAACTAACAGAAAGTAAATACAAACATTTTTATTAAGAGGAATATTATGGTAAAACAGAAAAAACAGAAAACAAGTATCAACAATTTTGAGCCGAAAGCGACAGATAGGGAAGAGGCTCAGCAGCCCCAGCCTTCTATATCCAATGTGTCTCCAGCAAACACTAATGATGTGGAATCGATGGTAGAAAGTCCTGTCCCGAAATGGCAGCAAGTGAGTAGAGTAAGATCATTGCAGGAGAAAAAAGAGTTATTACGTAAGGAGAATCGTATGAGAGACTGGACACACGCCCGGAAAGGAGAGGAGCTGTGTGGCAAATCCATTGATAGTAGTTCGGGAGAAAAGGTGTTGGCAGAGAAGTGGAATGCCGAGATAGGAAGAAAAAAAGAAGTGTCGGAACTGACCTTAGTCGAGTCAAAGATTATGCGAGGAGAGTTTGAGCCTGGGGATGATGAATTGAGCGCAGCGCGGTGGGACGCCGCTGGGTGTCGTGGCGAAGCACAAAAATCTGATAAAGAAGTTAGGGATCTGGAAAACCAGGGTTATATGCCTGGTTCGGAGAAATTGGACGCAGCGCAGCGTCAATCCGAGGTCCACCATCAAGCGGTAGAACAAGCTGATGCAAAAGTTATGGATCTCGAACAAAAAGCGATCTGGAGGGTTCTGCAAAAACAAGATGAGCTAATAGCTCTGGATGGGTTAATAGATTTACATGCTGACGGAAAGGATCTCAACATTCACCGCGACCTCTACCGACCATGTATGGAAGATGAAAGTAAAGCCGATTTCGACAAACGATGGGATAAATTCGTAGAATTTACCAAGGAACCACCGAAGGAGGGATCGGTAACCGCTGAAAGGCAACTACGGCAAAGAAATCCGGAATTGAACTACGCTGAGAAGCAACCACGGAATAAAAAAGTGAAAGTGGAATCCACTGAGAAGCAAGCACAGAATGAAAATGTGGAAGTGGAATACGCTGACAAGGAACCACAAAATGAGGAATTGGTAAACACTAAACAATGGGATGCATTGTTAGACGTTGCCGATAAACGATGGAATGAGGGATTGGTAAACGATTACAAGGAACCACAAAATGAGGGATCGGTAATCGCTGACAGGCCACTACGTAAGAGAAATCCGGAATTGAACTACGCTGAGAAGCAACCACGAAATAAAAAAGTGAAAGTGGAATCCGCTGAGAAGCAACCACAAAATGAAGAGAAGCAACCACAGAATGACAATCTGAAAATGGAATCCGCTGAGAAGCAACCACAGAATGACAATCTGAAAATGGAATCTGCTGACAAGGAACCCCCAAATGAGGGATCGGTAATCGCTGAAACGCAACTACCGCAGAGAAATCCGGAATTGAACTACGCTGAGAAGGAACCACGGAATAACAATCTAAGAATGGGGAATAACGAGCTGAGGATGGAATCTGCTGAGAAGCATCTATGGAATGAAAATGGAAGGAGAGGCGGTTTCGACAAAGCATGGGATAAATTCGGAGACGCTGACAAGCAACGACGATATGAGGGGTTAAAATACGCTGAATTGGACTATGAGGGGTTAAAATACGCTGACAAGCAACGACGATATGAGGGGTTAAAATACGCTGAATTGGAATCCGCTAACAAGCGCATATGGGCTGAAGCTGAATTGGAATCCCTTAAGAAGCGCATACGGAATGAAATGAAGGAGACTGTAACATTTGTGCTTGACGACGGTGAATTGCAATATGAGGGGTTAACATACGCTAAATTGAAATCCGCTGAGAAGCGCCTATGGAATGAAATGAAGGAGACTGTAAGATTTGTGCTTGACAAGGAAGCGAGTCAAGGGGGTCAAATACCAGTACAACTAATTGATGCGCATCCTCCCGTGCCAGCGCCAACTTCTGTTGGGTATGTTGCGCATTGGGGGAGACCTTTTTTTGTTGGCCTTATGTGGGTTGCAATTCTCCTAGCTAGCATTGCAGCTCTCATAGGTTTCATTGCAACTCTCATAGCTATCATTGCAGTTATCATAGGTTTCATTGATTTCATTCGCCGTCGCCTTGGCCGTCCACCAAAGACCAAAGATGGTGAGTGACAATTGAATAAGTGTAACCAAAAGGAAAAACTCCTTAGATGGTCAGTCTGAACTATGTGATGTTTGTATGCACGAACAGCGGACACCGTCAGTATGAAAATGGAGTCAAGTACTGTCCAGACACATATTTGTTTTATATTAGTGCGCAAACAATCTTCATAGGCGATCAAGTCATTCTAGTAGTTTTTTAGATTTTTCAAATCTTTCGACTCGCACCACCTTTGGTGGAAGTCTCCAGTAAGCAGAGCCATTTACCTGTAAGCAGAGCTTACAGACTTTGCACAGCAAAGCAAAGCTTCGCTGTGTATCAGACTTTGCTTTGCTTTACGAAGTAAAGTCTATAAGCTCTGCTTATTGGCAAAGGAGATTTTGCAAATCAATCTTATATCGTCTCCAGTAAGCAGAGCCATTTACCTGTAAGCAGAGCTTACAGACTTTGCACAGCAAAGCAAAGCTTTGCTGTGTATCAGACTTTGCTTTGCTTTACGAAGTAAAGTCTATAAGCTCTGCTTATTGGCAAAGGAGACTTTCTTAAATCCTTCCCCACCACCTCTCGCCTATGGCGACGCCTTCGCCTCTGGCGATCACCGAAGGTGAAGAGGCGATGGTGGAAGGGTCAGCACTTCGTGCCTTCGACTAAAGTCTCAGATTTTTCAAATCATAAAACCTCGTAAAAAAAAATGTTAGGATTAAAAAACAAAAGATATAGTAGAAACCTTTTCTCTCTCAAATCTTCTCTTTTTGAGCGCAATTGTCAAGTACAAAACACCTCTCCGTTACAAAAAAAATACCCTGAGCACTCATCTGTATGTTTTCAGCGTTTGTTTGTAAAATCAAAATCAAATCTAAACCATGTTCAATCCATTAAAGTTTGTTTTCCTTCGAGTAAACTCTCAGAGTTTTCAACTCCTTCCCCTTCGGGTCAGCACTCTGTGCCTTCGACTCGCCTTCGGCGAACACCTTTGGTGGACGTCTTAAATTTTTCAAATCCTTCCCCTTCGGGTCAGCACTTCGTGCCTTCGAGTAAACTCTCAGAGTTTTCAACTCCTTCCCCTTCGGGTCAGCACTTCGTGCCTTCTGCAGGACTTTCCTACTCGCCCTGCCATACACCTTCCACCGAAACTGTTCAATTTCGGTCCCCACCAAATGGGGTGTTAGGAGGTCTCTTTAAAAAGTGCAGCCGCCTTTCCTTTAGCGGTACAAGGGGATCGCCTTTGGCGACGGCTGCACTTTATAATGATTTTTACAATGATAATGAGTCCGAAGGCCGAACGCAAAAGGGTGCCCCACTTTTATCTTTTCAGGACCAACCTGCACCTGTTTCAGGTTCTGCAACAGGTGAGATAGCATCCGATAAAGATCAAGATTGTAGAACTATAGTTATTACCTCAGGAAAAGGGGGAGTAGGCAAAACAACAACGACTGCGAACTTAGGAATGTCGATAGCCAGATTAGGGTATCGTGTAGCGCTTATTGATGCTGATATTGGATTAAGGAATTTAGATTTACTCTTAGGCTTAGAAAATCGGGTGCTATATACAGCTATGGACATTTTTGAAGGGGAATGTCGGCTTGATCAAGCACTTATAAGGGACAAGCGATTAAAAAATTTATGTTTGCTAGCTATTTCAAAAAACCGTCAGCGATACAATGTGACACGTCAAAACATGGATAGTTTAGTATCCTCTATTGCTGCTCTTGGATACAATTTTATTTTTATTGATTGCCCAGCTGGAATTGATGTAGGATTTATAAATGCTATATCACCAGCGCAAGAAGCTCTTATTGTAACAACACCAGAAATTACAGCTATGCGTGATGCGGATCGAGTTGCAGGACTTTTAGAGGCTAATGGTGTATACAATGCAAAATTGTTAATAAACAGAGTGCGATCAGACATGATACAACGTCATGACATGATGTCAGTTCAAGATGTTCAAGACGTGTTAGGTATTCCACTTTTAGGAGCAATACCTGAAGATCTTCATGTTATCATCTCGACAAACCGCGGCGAACCTCTTGTATTAAGAAAAAAACTGACTTTGTCTGGAATTGCTCTTGAAAATGCAGCACGACGATTGATTGGGAAGCAAGATTATTTAATAGATTTGAAAACGCCCTACAAAGGTATTTTCCAAAAGATTCAGACTTTATTATTTAATAATTAAATTTGAGTTCTTGTATTTTTTTTATGGATACCTTTCTTTCCGCTCTGCTCACCACCTTTGGGATCGTCTTCGCCTCACAACCTCTGGTAGAAACCTTTGGTGATCCCCTTCACCAAAGGTTTCTACCAGAGGTTGTGAGGCGAAGACGTGGCGAACACCTGCGCTATGCACAAGTGGTCCACAGGTGATCTCTTTACACTAACAAAGCAAAATGGAAAACAAAGTTTAAAAAAGGCACGAAGTGCTGACCCGAAGGGGAAGGAATAAGCAGATCTGGTTAAGCCTATCACCTCAAGTTTTTTATAATCAAAATACAACTTTGCTTGCTCTTCGCTTGCAGAGCAAATGATTGCACCATTTTATCTTATCTTACCATTTGTACTTTGAACCCCGTGAAGAACCTGAAAAGATAGAGCAAAATCTTTTTGTGGTATTCGAGGAAAGTCAAACCACACTAACACTTTTTTGAAAAAAAAGTGTTACATCACACTACAAGATGACAAGAAATCCCTAAGAGACCGGATGTGGACTATGACCTGATAGCTTTGTAAAAAATTGATGGGGTTGTGAACTAGATCAAAAAAGATATTGCCTAGCACCCAAGTCAACTTTGTTTTTACCGGCAATTAAAATCCTTCCCCACCACCTCTCGCCTATGGCGACGCCTTCGCCTCTGGCGATCACCGAAGGTGAAGAGGCGATGGTGGAAGGGTCAGCACTTCGTGCATTCGGTAGAAACCTCATATTTTTCAAATCCTTCCCCACCACCTCTCGCCTATGGCGACGCCTTCGCCTCTGGCGATCACCGAAGGTGAAGAGGCGATGGTGGAGGGTCAGCACTCTGTGCCTTCGACTAGCGTCTCATAGGCTTCGCCTCAGTAATAAAAATACGAAAATAGTGATAATTTATGCTGTAAATGAAGAAGTGTCAATAACAAAAACGTTTTCATTGACACTTTTCAAATCGACATTAGTTTATAAAAGTAGTCAATTGAGTTTTAGCCACTGTTTTTTTACAATACTAATACAATCTGCTTATAAATTCAGATTTCCTCGTTCCTCAAAACTTAGAGAGATGGTTTTTCAAATCCTAAGACTTTCGTCTCCTTCCCCTTCGGGTCCGCACTTCGTGCCTTCCCCTTCGGGTCCGCACTTCGTGCCTTCCCCTTCGGGTCAGCACTTCGTGCCTTCCCCTTTGGGTCAGCACTTCGTGCAATTGACTCGCGTCTGCTAAGACGCTAGTCTTAGATTTTCGAAATCACTTGTAAGTAGAGGGAGAGAGTGCACGCTTTACACTTTTGAAACTGTGTTTCAAAAATTGTATGGGCAGTGTAAAGGCATTTTATTTCTATTTTTGGAGATATTCATTATGACAATTGCAATAGGAAAACCTTTTGAAGAAAAGGACTGGTTTGAGAAAGTCGATGACTGGTTACGTCGTGAAAGATTTGTTTTTGTAGGATGGTCAGGTCTTCTGCTATTCCCGACAGCTTATTTAGCTCTTGGTGGTTGGTTGACAGGCACAACGTTTGTGACTTCTTGGTATACTCACGGCCTAGCAACTTCTTACCTAGAAGGATGTAACTTTTTAACAGCAGCTGTATCAACTCCAGCAAACAGTATGGGTCACTCATTGTTGTTTGTATGGGGTCCAGAAGCACAAGGCGACTTCACTCGTTGGTGCCAACTAGGTGGTCTATGGACTTTTGTGGCTCTGCATGGTGCTTTTGCGCTTATCGGTTTTATGCTTCGCCAATTTGAGTTAGCAGGTTCTGTGGGACTACGTCCTTACAACGCTATTGCATTTTCAGCACCAATTTCGGTGTTTGTTTCTGTTTTCTTGATTTACCCATTAGGTCAATCTGGTTGGTTTTTTGCTCCTAGCTTTGGTGTTGCAGCTATTTTCCGATTTATTTTATTTTTCCAAGGATTCCACAACTGGACACTGAATCCATTCCATATGATGGGTGTAGCAGGTGTTTTAGGTGCAGCATTGCTTTGTGCAATTCATGGTGCTACAGTTGAGAACACTCTTTTCGAAGATGGAGATGGTGCAAACACATTCCGAGCTTTCAACCCGACGCAAGCAGAAGAAACGTACTCAATGGTAACTGCAAATAGATTTTGGTCACAAATCTTTGGTGTGGCATTTTCTAACAAACGTTGGCTTCACTTCTTTATGTTGTTTGTTCCTGTGACTGGTCTATGGATGAGTGCTATTGGTGTTGTGGGATTGGCTTTAAATTTACGAGCTTACGATTTCGTGTCTCAAGAGATACGTGCAGCTGAAGATCCTGAATTTGAAACATTTTACACAAAAAACATTCTTTTAAACGAAGGTATTCGCGCATGGATGGCTGCTCAAGATCAGCCTCACGAAAAACTTGTATTCCCTGAGGAGGTGTTACCACGTGGAAACGCTCTTTAATAACACGCTATCTGTAGGTGCCCGTGATCAAGAATCAACGGGTTTCGCTTGGTGGGCTGGAAATGCTCGCTTTATCAATCTTTCTGGAAAACTTTTAGGTGCTCACGTTGCTCATGCAGGTCTGATTGTTTTTTGGGCCGGTGGTATGAATTTGTTTGAAGTTGCACACTTTGTACCAGAAAAACCAATGTATGAGCAAGGATTAATCTTGTTGCCGCATCTTGCGACTTTAGGATACGGGGTTGGTCCAGGTGGAGAAGTTATCGATACTTTTCCGTACTTTGTTTCTGGAGTACTTCATCTTATCTCTTCAGCAGTATTAGGGTTTGGTGGTGTTTATCACGCTTTAGCTGGCCCAGAAACTTTGGAAGAATCTTTTCCTTTCTTTGGTTATGTGTGGAAAGATAAAAACAAGATGACTACAATTTTAGGCATCCATTTAATCGTTTTAGGTATTGGTGCCTGGCTTTTAGTTTGGAAAGCACTTTATTTTGGTGGAGTATATGATACTTGGGCTCCAGGCGGTTTTTACACAATTCATGGCTGCCTTTCATAGAAATATGATTTCCTATTCATCTGTCTAAACGGGGAATCTCTTACTCTACACTCTAGTAGAAAGACAATCCCGTACTAAATTTTTTACAAAAATACACGTAGTTTTATGGCATTCTACTCAGCATAACCTTACTAAATCTTGCCATGACATTTAATGAATTATGAAACTTGTTTTTGCTAGCACTTTGCTAGAAAATCTAAACATAGATGAATTAATTACACCTGGTATTTATGAAATTCAATGCATTTCAAAAAAAAAGTGTATATTGGTGAAACTGAAGAGCTTCTTGCTCGTTTAGGAAAGCATTCAGCTTCATTAAAACAAAACACTCATGATTGCAAAGAACTTCAAGAAGATTGGAATCAATTTGGAAAAGAAAAATTTACATTTAAGGTTATTTGCTTTGGAGATGCGTATTCCTCACAAATTATACGACGTCAAAAAGAAACAAGTGTCATAAAACAAAAGCTAGCTGAATCATTTTTGCTGTACAACATTAATAAATCAACATCTTTTACTCGTCATTATCAAAGAAAAATCGAAATTGACGGAAAAATATATTCAACTATAACTGAGGCAGCAAAGGATCCTAATCTTGGAATAAGTGAAACCACTATTAGACGTCGACTTAGAGATGCAAACTTTGTAAATTACAAAGATCTTAAATATTCTAGTTTTATATACCGTATTCGGAATAAACTTTATAAAACACTTGATGAGGCAAAAAAAGATAATGTTGGAGGCAATCGTCAAACAATAAAAAGACGCGTAGATTCTATGGACCCAAAATGGTCAGAGTGGCAAAAATTATTAGACGATTAACATTTTTTTGTTCAACGTTTTTTTAGTTTTTTAGAGGTGATATTTTTGTAAAAATAAATGTCTAACGACTATCCCTTAAAGGGAGTAGGGCACAAGCGTGTTCGAAACGGCAGAAACCTTCGTACTATAAAAACATAGTAAAAGGTTAAGATATAGTCTGATCTTTATAGAAATATAAAGCAGAAAAAACGTCTTCACCTTCGGTGATCGCCGTCCACCATCGCCTCCGGCGTCGCCATAGGCGAAAGGTGGTGGCGATCACCTCTGGTGTTCGCCATAGGCGATCCGGTGGAAGGTGCGTTTTTTTCGGAACGAAGTAGCGACTCGTTTAAACACATATGGGTGATGTTCGTGTCATTACAAACCCAACAATCAGTCCAGCAGTGATCTTTGGATATCTTCTAAAATCACCTTTTGGTGGTGACGGCTGGATTGTGAGTGTTGATAATGTCGAAGATATTATTGGTGGTCATATCTGGATTGGTACTCTTCTGATTTTTGGTGGTGTATGGCATATTTTAACAAGACCATGGCCTTGGGCACGACGTGCTTTTGTTTGGTCTGGTGAAGCATACTTGTCATACAGTCTTGCAGCGGTTTCATTGATGGCATTCATCTCATGTTGTATGTCTTGGTTTAATAACACTGCTTACCCTAGTGAATTCTACGGACCAACAGGTCCAGAAGCTTCTCAGTCACAAGCTTTTACATTCCTTGTAAGAGACCAACGACTAGGCGCAAACGTAGCATCTGCTCAAGGGCCAACAGGACTTGGTAAGTATTTAATGAGATCACCAACAGGTGAAATCATCTTCGGTGGTGAGACTATGCGTTTTTGGGATTTCCGTGGACCTTGGTTAGAGCCTTTACGCGGCCCTAATGGATTAGATCTAAACAAATTGAAAAATGATATTCAGCCTTGGCAAGAAAGACGTGCTGCTGAATACATGACTCATGCTCCTTTAGGATCATTAAACTCAGTTGGAGGCGTAGCAACAGAAATTAACGCGGTAAACTTTGTTTCACCTCGTAGTTGGTTAGCTACATCTCATTTCTGTTTAGGGTTCTTCTTTTTTGTAGGTCATTTGTGGCATGCTGGAAGAGCTCGTGCAGCGGCAGCTGGCTTTGAAAAAGGATTGGATCGTGACTTCGAGCCAGTACTTTTCATGAAACCTTTAGATTAAGTTTACACTCATTGGTAACTTGCAATAACTCGTTTTGTTTGTACAGCGTCGTTGTACAAGCAAGCCCACCTTTACTTGTTACCAAAAGTGCGAACTCTGTCCACCATCGCCTCTTCACCTTCGGTGATCGCCAGAGGCGATCACCGAAGGTGAAGAGGCGATGGTGGAGGGTCAGCACTCTGTGCCTTAGAGTAATTGTTTGACGTATTACCTTTTCTAAGACTAGCGTCTTAAATTTTTCAAATCCTCTGTCGAGAAGTTTGTCAACTCATAGATTTCATAAACTATGTGATGAACTTTGATTGGACCAGCAAAGGTTAAACCTTAATTTTTTAATTTCTAGCTTTTCTAGATTTATTCTTTTAAAGAATATTTATTATATATAGTCAACATTAATAAAAAAATAATGATCACTTTCATGTCAATTTTTCAAATCTTTCGCACCACATTTGGTGGACCACCTTTGGTGTTCGCCTCCACCAAAGGTGGTGGCGTCGCCTGTGCATATGTTTTTATAGCATGAAGGGAGCCTAGATTTAAAAAATGACTCACAAACAATGACTCAGCACAAAAAGGCATTAATTAAAACTTCATTCTAAGTCTACCGCAGGGATAGTACCTGTCATTACGTAGATATACGTAGATATACGTAGATATACGTGGATTTACGTGAATTTACGTAATCCCTTCCATTGCAGATATGATCAAAACCATGGTGTACAGAAAACCATGGTGTACAGGCCGTAAAGATCTTTTTTATGGTGTTTTTACGAATACTAAAGTATAAACGTGTAAATAAACCTTTTACCCATACTATTTGTAACAACTACTATAAAGAGTAAACAGTTTAATATAATTCTCATCTTTATCAGGGTCAAAGAGGAGTAGCTGGTTGAGGTTGTGTTTTAATGAATTGGAAATTGATTAACGCTAGTTAATCGAATCCACTAGGTCCAGTGAGATCTTCAAGCTATACATAGTGCCTAAGACCTTCTTCTCGAGTGGTTCCAACTTGCTTAGTAGTGCATCCATCGAGTGTTTTTGAATGAAGGCGAATGTGGATTGGATGGACGAGAATGCCATGTCTACGTCACGCGCAGTGTTTGTGGTAATCTCTAATAATGAGATAAATCGGTCTAAATCATCAGGTTCTTCCGCCATCTGTGGTTCTCCGTGTCTAAGTGAATTTGTTATTCAACCCCGCTTAGGATGTCACCCTCCTAGGCAGTTTGTTTTAATGTAGAAGGTTGGGGTCAAATCGCCCCTCTTTAGAAAGCGCCATCTAATTTCCAATTTCCCACAGCATTCGGAGTGGTTGCGTTTACCTTAGCAATGTGCGATGCAGCAGCTTTGCTTCTTACACACATCATGCTCTTCTATCCCCTATCCCACGACGCACATCACGTCTCAGCTGATCCCTTCCCCTTTGGGTCAGCACTTCGTGCAATTTATATTCATGTTATATTAAAAATTAAATAAATTGGTTTACAAAATACACTTCTTGTTTTTATAACAAGTTTCTGTTATATTAGGAATAATAGAGATATCATTTATTATTACTGTTAGTAAAAAAGAAAACGACAGAAGAATGAGTTAGCCTTTATAATTCTATCTCCTCACTTTTGGTAGACGGTGAGAAAGACGCAAGTGATTCTGCTCACAGAGACGGCTGCATTTCATAATAAGATTTTATGATGAACTTCTAAGTTCTGAAGAATTAGGCAACTTGATGAGGAAGCTTATAAATAGGTTTGCACCACCATCGCCTCTTCACCTTCGGTGATCGCCAGAGGCGAACACCAACCACCTCTGGTGGACCGGTGGAAGGCGTCGCCGTCCACCGAAGGTGGTGGCGAACACCAACCACCTCTGGTGGACTGGTGGACTGGTGGACCAGTTCATATTTGTCAAACAATTGATTAAAAAAAAGAATGCCTACTATCCAACAATTAGTTCGAAAAGCAAGACAAGATATTAAAAATAAAAGCAAATCTCCAGCTTTAAAATCCTGTCCTCAACGAAGAGGCGTTTGCACTAAAGTTTATACTACAACACCAAAAAAACCCAACTCAGCACTTCGAAAAGTGGCTCGTGTCCGTTTAAAGACTGGTTTTGAGGTGACGGCTTATATACCTGGGATTGGGCATAATCTTCAAGACCATTCAGTAGTATTAGTGCGTGGTGGTCGAGTAAAAGATTTACCTGGTGTTCGCTATCATATTGTAAGAGGGACCTTAGATGCAGCGGCAGTGAAAAATCGAGTTCAAAGCCGTTCAAAGTATGGAGTGAAACGTCCTAAATAGAGTTTTCTACTCTTTGGTTTCCTCACCACCCTCGCCTCTTCACCTTCGGTGATCGCCAGAGGCGAAGGCGTCGCCATAGGCGAAAGGTGGACACATTGGGAAAGAAAAAACGGGTATACAAGGGAGTTTCGTTTTCGTTTGTTCCTTACCATTTGTGGTAATCACCAAAGTTAAAGAGGCGTCGCCACCACCTTTGGTGTTCGCCGGAGGCGATGGCGAGCACCGAAGGTGGTGGCGATAAGCAACCCTAAGATTTGTGTTTAAACACATCAGTCTAAGATTCCTCTTTATCTTTAATGTATTAGTAACGACTTTAGGTTGCAAAAATGTTATATATTATAAATTAGTTATTTTTTATGGCTCGTAGACGAACTCCCCCCAAACATGTTATATTACCAGACCCAATCTACCAAAACCGTTTACTTGAGATGATAGTGAATAATCTCATGAGAAAAGGAAAAAAAGGTTTAGCGTATCGTCTTTGTTATCAAGCAATGTCGGAATTAGAAAGAATTACAGAAAAAGATCCTATAGGAGTTATAGAAGAAGCGGTAAGAAATGTGACACCCTTAGTGGTTGTAAAAGCTAGACGCATGGGAGGATCTACTCATCAAGTTCCTTTAAAGGTAGATCCTGAAAAAGGAACAGCCCTTGCTATTCGCTGGATACTTTCTTCTTGTCGAGCCCGTTCTGGAAGAGATACTGCATCTAAGTTAACCAATGAGTTTTTAGATGCTTCGAAAAAAATGGGAAACGCTGTTCGGAAGAAAGACGAGGTTCATCGTATGGCTGAAGCTAATAAAGCTTTTGCAAAACATCGATTTTAATTGTTTTTTTGTAGAGTATGAAGACGATAGTCTTAAGAGACGTGAGTCGATTGCACGAAGTGCTGACCCTTCCACCATCGCCTCTTCACCTTCGGTGATCGCCAGAGGCGAAGGCGTCGCCATAGGCGAGAGGTGGTGGGGAAGGATATGAAAATCATCGTATTATTTAAAAAAAGTTTTGGATCTATGTGGACACAAGACTTTTACAAAGTCTAAGTTTTTAGATTTTGGCTTTGAAAAGCTAGACCTAAAAGATTGTAGACTTTTCTTTTACAAAACACGCTTTTTCTCTATTTCATACCTTTCCCTCCCCTTACCTTCGCCATCGCCTCCAACAAAGGTGGAGGCGATGGCTATCACCTTTGGTGGAGGCGATGGCTATCACCTTTGGTGGCAAAGTGAGAGTGCACAAGTTGAGAGCACTTTGTCATCGCTGACCCCCTCTCTACTCCAATGTAAGAGGACACGTACGAAAGAGAAAGAAAAAGATTTCAGTAAAGAGCGAACGGTGCAGCCAACATTCTAAGGTGGCTAAAAAGTCATGTAAGTTAGCGTCTTAAATTTTTCAAATCCTTCCCCACCACCTTTCGCCTATGGCGACGCCTTCGCCTCTGGCGATCACCGAAGGTGAAGAGGCGATGGTGGAAGGGTCAGCACTTCGTGCCTAAGACTAGCGTCTTAAATTTTTCAAATCATTATCAAATATTGTCACTAAATCATTTTTTATTATTGAACCCCTTAAAGGAGGCATTTTTAATACATGGCACGATCAAAATTTGAACGGAAAAAACCGCATGTGAACATTGGTACAATTGGTCACGTTGACCACGGTAAAACAACGTTAACTGCGGCTATCACTATGGCGCTAGCTGTCCGTAGTGGAGGAAAAGCTAAAAAATATGCTGAAATCGATTCAGCTCCAGAAGAAAAAGCGCGTGGAATTACAATCAATACAGCTCACGTTGAATATGAGACTGATGCTCGTCATTATGCTCACGTAGATTGTCCTGGTCATGCTGATTATGTAAAAAACATGATTACAGGAGCAGCACAAATGGATGGAGCTATTCTTGTAGTTTCTGGTGCTGATGGGCCAATGCCACAAACTAAAGAACATATTTTGCTTGCTAAACAAGTAGGTGTTCCGAACATTGTTGTGTTTTTAAACAAAGGGGACCAAGTCGACGACGCGGAGCTTTTAGAACTGGTTGAACTAGAAGTTCGAGAAACTTTAGATCATTATGAATTCCCAGGCGATGAAATCCCATTAGTGTCAGGTTCTGCACTTGCAGCTTTAGAGGCATTAACAGAAAATCCTAAAATCACGCGCGGAGAAAACAAATGGGTTGATAAGATTTATGATCTTATGGATCAAGTCGATTCTTATATTCAAACACCAGAAAGAGAGATTGATAAACCATTCCTCATGGCTGTTGAAGACGTTTTCTCAATCACAGGTCGTGGTACAGTTGCTACTGGGCGTGTAGAGCGTGGTACTATCAAAGTAGGATCAACGATTGAGCTTGTAGGATTAAGTACAACAAAAACGACTACAGTAACAGGTTTAGAAATGTTCCAAAAAACACTTGAGGAAAGTGTTGCAGGTGACAATGTAGGGATTCTTTTGCGTGGTATTCAAAAGAGTGATATTCAACGCGGTATGGTTTTAGCTAAACCGGGAACAATAACGCCCCACACGAAATTTGAAGCTCAAGTGTACGTTCTTAAAAAAGAAGAAGGCGGCAGACACACACCTTTTTTCCCAGGGTATCGCCCACAATTCTATGTTCGTACAACAGATGTTACAGGTCAAATTGAATCTTTTCGCCTAGATGACGGCAGTGAGCATCTTATGGTAATGCCTGGAGATCGTATCAAGGTTGTGGTTCAGCTTATTGAACCAATTGCCATTGAAAACGGTATGAGATTTGCTATTAGAGAAGGAAACCGAACAGTAGGTGCTGGAGTCGTTTCAGCTATACTTGCTTAAAATAGTAAGCAGAAAGCTTTATTGACTTGCTTTTGTTAGGGAACTCCGTTTTTCATTATCGAAGATCCTTTCTCTTTGCACAGTCACAGTATCCAGCAAGTTCTACGCGCTGATCTTTTCACCCGTATTCAAACTAAGTTCACCACCATAGGTGACCACCTTTGGTGGAAGCCTCCAGGTATTCACCTTTGGTTACCACCTTTGGTGGAAGCCTTCCACCAGTCCACCAGAGGTGGTTGGTGGTGCGAAAGATTTGAGGAATAGGCACGAAGTGCTGACCCTCCACCAAAGGTGGTGGGGAAGGATTTGAAAAATATGAGACGATAGTCGAAGGAGACGCTAGTCTTCATCAAAGGTGAAGAGACGTGAGTCGAATGCACAGAGTGCTGACCCAAAGGGGAAGGATTTGAAAAATATGAGACGCTAGTCGAAGGAGACGCTAGTCTTCACCAAAGGTGGTCGCCGGAGGCGACGCCTCCGGCGAACACCAAAGGTGGTGAGACGTGAGTCGATTGCACGAAGTGCTGACCCAAAGGGGAAGGATTTGAAAAATATGAGACGTCCACCAGTCCACCAGTCCACCAGAGGTGGTTGGTGGTGTCTTAGGAGTTGAAAAATATGAGGTGACCACCTTTGGTGGTGCGAAAGATTAGAAAAATCTAAGCCCCTAGTCTTCCACCAGTCCACCATCGCCTCTTCACCTTCGGTGATCGCCAGAGGCGAAGGCGTCGCCATAGGCGAAAGGTGGTTGGTGTTCGCCACCACCTTCGGTGGACGGCGATCACCGAAGGTGAAGGAAGACAAGTCACAAGCTTTTTAATTTTATTTTTTATTATGAAACTACAAGAAATTGTTCGGACGCTAGAAGCGCGTCAAGAAAAAAGTGATTTGCCATCTATTTCGATAGGTGACACAGTCAGAGTTGGTGTTTTTATACAAGAAGGTAATAAACAACGACTTCAACCTTATGAAGGAACAGTTATAGCCCAACACCGAGCTGGTATTCACACAACTATAACTGTACGTAAAGTTTTTCAAGGAGTTGGGGTTGAACGTGTTTTTACATTACATTCAACGTGTTTACAAAGCGTTCAAGTTATTCGACGTGCTAAAGTTCGTCGAGCTAAATTATATTATTTGCGTGATCGTGTTGGAAAAAGTACACGTTTAGTGACACGATTAAACTCAAGTCAAGCTCCATCTTTATAGTTTTAGTCATGAACACTAGTTCCAAGAATCCAAGTTTTTCATTTTATCAACATCTTAAAAACTACAAAATTTATAAATATAAATTTTGTAGTTTTCATGTCATATAGTCAAAATTGTAAAACATTTGACCTCTTCACCTTCGGTGATCGCCGTCCACCGAAGGTGGTGGCGAACACCAACCACCTTTCGCCTATGGCGGCGCCTTCGCCTCTGGCGATCACCGAAGGTGAAGAGGCGATGGTGGACAGGTGGACACCTGGCTTTGCATACCCTTTTTTGTTGTCAGAAAAAGATTATACTATAAGGGTATGCAAAGTAAAGTTTGTCTTTTTTAAGGTGTAAAATGACAGGTGGAATTGGGCTTTATCTATTTCCTTCCTCTTCGGGTCAGCACTTCGTGCATTCGGTAGTCACCTCTTCACCTTCGGTGATCGCCGTCCACCGAAGGTGGTGGCGAACACCAACCACCTTTCGCCTATGGCGACGCCTTCGCCTCTGGCGATCACCGAAGGTGAAGAGGCGATGGTGGACTGGTGAAGACTAGCGTCTCCTTCGACTAGCGTCTCATATTTTTCAAATCCTTCCCCACCACCTTTGGTGGAGGGTCAGCACTCCGTGCATTCTTGTCATCATTTGTTGATATCATTCCTTTTACTTGCCAACAAAAGTATGTGTTCAATAAACTAAAATGTTGACAAATCAAACTACTTTTTTTTATCATCTTATATACTTATATATATCCTTAAGAAAAATCATGGTGGGCGTAGCCAAGTGGTAAGGCAAGGGACTGTGACTCCCTCATTCGCGGGTTCAAGTCCCGTCGTTCACCCATACATTTAAAGGCTTGGACTCATTGGAGTAGAAGTATCGTATTATATTGGTGAAAATCACAAAGAATGGTGAGTCGAAAATCTTTTCAATGAATGCTTGTAAATCACCATACAAGCAACGTAAAGGCGCTTTGCTGTCATGCCTTCGCCTCTGGCGATCACATCGAAGATGTGCCTGGGACGGCTAATTTAAGTGTTAGCTCTATCTTGGGGCAAAGGTAACAGTGAATTACTTCTTCAGTGAAGCCACAACTTTCGCACAAAATATGATTTACTTGGGACCAAGTTAAACTTTTATTTTGATATGCTAAAACTGTGAACATCATAATCGCATCTCTTCTTAAAAAATAGGTTTGGACAAAAGGTAACATTCGGACAACCTGCGTTTGTTCGGAAAAAAAGGCTTTTCTTTCTTTTTCTTTTACAAGAATAGGATTTTCTTTTAATTTGCTGTCAACAACAGTTTCTTTAGGCTTAGAGACCAATTTTTTGACAATGAAACCTATGAAAGTTACAACAGCGAAAATGATAACACCACGCCCTAATAAGGATCCTCCAAACCCAACTGGCGCTGCCACGGTGTAAGGAGGACTCATAGACTGATAAAACATTGTTTCCTCCCTCCCCCCCAAAGGAGGTGGCGATGGGGAATCAAGTAATTCATAAGCATGGGTTTCGGGCAAAGAATCAACTTCACCTTCTGCAAGATCGGCCTGAAGTTTTAGGTGTTCTTGTGCTTCTTCGAAAAGAGATTTTACAAAGCTTATTGCTAGATCACTCTCACCTTTTTTATAAGGATTCCCTCCGAAATCACTCTCAAAAACTGGTGTATACCTTAATATATCCAACTCTTTATTCTCTTGTGAATCACCAGTATCAGCTGGGGTATACTCTACAACCACCTTTTTATATGTTATAGAATCTCCCGCATTACCTTGTTTTCGGATAGGACTCCCTGGAGGAGAAGTAGAATAGGGTCAATTTTCCCAACCTGTGTCGGTACGCCCTTTTCATCCTCCGTCCTTCGGCGCCCTTGACGTAGGCAAGAAAGGCATTTGTCGCCCGCGACTTTCCCATTTGATATCACCAGAGTCATAAAAAATACCAGAAGGTTTGTGAGCCCTGTGGCTTCGCGCAATAACCCTATTCACCTCCTTATCGGAGGCACCCGAATGGGTCAACATAAGTGCTGTGTCTGTCGTTGAGAGTTGACCTTTGTTAAAAGACTCAAGTGTTTCGCGTCTTTGTGTTCCTTGTGCAGCTTGAGTAGACCTGTGGTTATTCCATGTGTCTATAGCTTTCGAAGCCAATTCGCCTAGCGCTACTATCTTCACTCCGTTTTGTATTTCTCTTCCAATATTATTGCTATCATTCATAGCTATATAAGATGTAAATATTTTTTTTGTAATACTTTTTTCAGATCAAATGTGAAAAAGATGAGGTCTTCCCACCACTTTTGGTGGAAGCCACGCCACCACCTTTGGTGGAAGCCTTCGCCTCTGGCTATTACTTTCGGTGGAAGCGTCGCCTCTGGCGATCACGTTTGGTGGTGAGGCGAAGGCGAGTCTTAGGTTTTGAAAAATATAATTTGAAAAATCTTTTTTGTCAATAAGCAGAGCCATTTACACAGCGAAGCTTTGCTTTGCTGTGCAAAGTCTGTAAGCTCTGCTTACAGGTAAATGGCTCTGCTTACTGGCACGAAGTGCTGACCCGAAGGGGAAGGAGACGTCCACCAGTCCACCAGAGGTGGTTGGTGGTGTCTTCCACCAAAGGTGATCGCCGGAGGCGACGCCTCCGGCGAACACCAAAGGTGGTGAGACGTGAGTCGATTGCACGAAGTGCTGACCCAAAGGGGAAGGATTTGAAAAATATGAGACGCTAGTCGAAGGAGACGCTAGTCTTCACCAAAGGTGTTCGCCACCACCTTCGGTGGACGGCGATCACCGAAGGTGAAGAGACGTGAGTCGATTGAGACGAGAGTCGAATGAGACGCTAATCGGAGGTGATCGCCATCGCCACCACCTTTGGTGTTCGCCGGAGGCGATGGCGAACACCAAAGGTGGTGGCTTCCACCGGTCCACCAGAGGTGGTTGGTGTTCGCCTCTGGCGATCACCGAAGGTGAAGCGACGTCTTAGATTTTTCAAACAATTCATCTGTCTATAAAACAAAGATATTCGTGTGAAAAAGTAAAAAGTAAAGTCAATGGTAATATTATTTAGAAAGAAAAGACTAGAGGATCAGGGAAGAAACGATTTATTTCTATAAGAAGCGCTGCTGTAATAGTAAACCAAATAAGAGCAACAACAGGAGCAGTAGATAAATAGATAGTAAAATTTTTCATAATTATAAATGAGTGATCTTATAAATTTGAACAAAAAAGTCTTTATTTGACCATTTTTTAATACCAGTAGAAGGACACCTTTCTATTTCACAGCAAAGCAATATTTCAATTCATTACAAACCATATTTTTAAACAGTCAAAATAAATTTGCGTCTATTGCCAAGAAGCTGTAAACTATAAAAAGTTTGAGACGGGATGTGGCTCAGCTTGGTAGAGTACCTGTTTTGGGAACAGGGGGTCGCAGGTTCGAATCCTGTCATCCCGAAAAACAAAATACTTTTTCTTATCTTTTGCTTTGTTTATTAGTCTTTTGTAAAAAGCAATTAACTAAGGCTTTGCTTGGCAACCACCTTCGGTGTTCGCCTATGGCGACGCCAGAGGCGAAGGCGAAGGCTTCCACCAAAGGTGGTAACCTTCAGTGTTCGCCATCGCCTCCGGCGTCGCCATAGGCGAACACCAAAGGTGGTGCGATGGCGATCACTTTTTGCTTTCAAAAGAAATAAGCAAAAAATAAGGGTACATGTTTCACATGGTATATATTATACTCGAGTTTTACCAGTATTGTTTTTCGAAAACAAAACAAAAAGGAAACTACGCGTATAAAGTTCTTGTCGATAGTATACCACAGAGATGTTGTTACCTTATAAATTTTTGGTACACCAAAAATTTATAAGGTAACAACATCTTTGGTAAGGGTTTTTGTATGCGTTTACCTTTTACCCCCCCACCCCCCTACCTTTGATTATCGTTCCACCTTCGGTGTTCGCCTTCGCCTCTGGCGATCACCGAAGGTGAAGAGGTGACGCCTTCCACCGTCGCCTCTTCACCTTCGGTGATCGCCAGAGGCGAAGGCGTCGCCATAGGTGAACACCAGAGGTGGTTGGTGGTGCGAGGCGAACACTTTCGGTGGAAGCCAGAGGCGAGGCGATGACCTAGACTAGTTTTATGAACCACAGGTGATCTTCTTACCCTAAGTTGGTCCGCACTTTCGAAGCTCGAAGAAAGTGAGTTCCGGACAGGATGGATACTCCCTTTATTCCGTACTCCCGAAGGGAGTAAAGGGTGTAAAATATAAGTCTGACAAGCTAAGTTTGCCTAAATTTTTGTATTATTTAAAATAGAATTATGTATACTATATAAATAAAAATGCCCTTAGTTCAGTTGGTAGAACGTAGGTTTCCAAAACCTAATGTCGTGGGTTCAACTCCTACAGGGCATGTCCACCATATAGAATGCTAGCCAAGTTTGTTTTTCTGTCTAAGCGAACAGGATATGATTGATAGATTTTCAACGCGAAAAGTCAGAGAAGTTTGAGTTTTTCAAAACTATCAAGATAGAAGCCAAGGCTTAGCTTCGTTTTCGGTTTCCACCGAAGGTGTTAAGCAAAACAATTTTGTTTACAGTCAATCTTTTTTCTGAAAATCTACGAGAGGAAAGAGAACCTATTTAAACAATTTTTAGATTGACAAATCCACCCCCTTTACTCCCTTCGGGAGTACAGAAACCTTTTAGTACCGAAAAATCTTTATCTTTCAAGGGTTCTACTTCCTATTTTACTTCGTTCTTTTTAGCATTTTTTTTAGAATTTTTATAAAATAAAATACTTTATTTCATTCGGTAGTCACCTCACCACCTTTGGTGGAAGCCTCCGGCGATCACCAACCACCTCTGGTGGACTGGTGAAGACTAGCGTCTCCTTCGACTAGCGTCTCCTTCCCCTTCGGGTCAGCACTTCGTGCCAGTAAGCAGAGCCATTTACCTGTAAGCAGAGCTTACAGACTTTGCACAGCAAAGCAAAGCTTCGCTGTGTATCAGACTTTGCTTTGCTTTACGAAGTAAAGTCTATAAGCTCTGCTTATTGGCAAAGGAGATTTTTCAAATCATAAAGTATCGACTTGACTTGGTTTCTTTTTCGATTCAATTTTGAATACAAAAAAGTATTTAATGAACTTGTGTACGGAAAAAACAACCTTAGATATAATCTTAACACAAGATAGTGGAGTAAGAGCAATTTATTTATTGAATAGTGTGTGTTGCATTGTCATCTTGTTGCGTGTTTAAAATAGAATATGATTTAGGCGGTAACCTTATTAGGTATACTATTAAATATAACATACTTTGTTTTAAAAAATAAGCTAAACATTACTAAATTGTTATTTTTTTACTTTGTTTTTTTTCATGTTTGATAAAAACATGACGTTTTTTTATGACTGGAATGAATCAATTTCGATTGTCTATACTTTTTACTCATTCAATCTGATTTATATTGGTTTAATGTTTTAAGTAAGAGGGTTGAGTTGGTATAGTATGAAAAGCTGGCTTTCATAAACGTATCAAAGAGCCAGCTTTGTGCTTAACGATGTTTTACTTTGTCTTCCCTTTCTACTCAATTTGATTGCTAGGGAAAGGAAAGTCGAACTTGCCTTAGAGGCTTTCATTTTCTGATAAAGTGATTCTCTTATTCCTTTCAACCGTGGCTAGCCCTACCACCGAAGGTGGAAGGATACTCTACCCTCTCCACCTGTCCACCATCGCCTCTTCACCTTCGGTGATCGCCAGAGGCGAAGGCGTCGCCATAGGCGATGGTGGACAGGTGGGGGGATGGATATGAGAAAGATTCCTGAGCGAAATTCGGTTTCCAGGAATATGCGGTGGGTATTGTAAAATGTTAAGCACTACCACCGTCGCCTCTTCACCTTCGGTGATCGCCAGAGACGAAGGAGTCGCCGTCCACCGAAGGTGGTGGCGAACACCAGAGGTGGTTGGTGGAAGGCGTCGCCACCACCTTTGGTAGAGGCGATCACCAAAGGTGGTTACCTTCGGTGGTGTCTGATTTAGTGACATAAGAGCCACTAAATCAACTGGCAGGCGCTTTAGTAATGCCTGCCATATAGTATATGTTTTTAGGAGAGATTGGATGACAATTAGTGCACCAGAGCGAGAAGCTAAAAAGGTGAAAATTGTGGTCGATGGCAATCCAACGGCAACTAGTTTTGAAAAATGGGCTAAACCTGGCCATTTTTCACGTACTTTGTCTAAAGGCCCTTCCACAACTGCTTGGATTTGGAATTTGCATGCGGATGCACATGACTTTGATAGTCATACTAATGACTTGGAAGAGATCTCAAGAAAAGTATTTAGCGCCCATTTTGGCCAATTAGGTATCATTTTAATTTGGTTAAGTGGCATGTATTTTCATGGCGCACGATTCTCGAATTATGAGGCTTGGTTACAAGATCCAATTCATTTAAAACCAAGTGCACAGGTTGTTTGGCCTATCGTAGGCCAAGAGATCTTAAATGGTGATGTAGGTGGTGGATTCCAAGGTATACAAATTACATCAGGTTTTTTCCAATTATGGCGTGGAAGTGGTATAACAAGTGAATTACAATTATACACGACTGCTATTGGTGGTTTAATCTTGGCGGGAGCTATGTTTTTTGCAGGTTGGTTTCATTATCACAAAGCAGCACCAAGATTAGAATGGTTTCAAAACGTAGAATCAATGCTAAATCACCACCTTGCTGGTCTTCTTGGACTAGGAAGTTTAGCTTGGGCAGGACATCAGATTCATGTGTCTTTACCAATTAACAAACTGCTAGATGCAGGTATTGATCCAAAAGAAATTCCTTTACCACATGAATTTTTATTAAACCGTGAATTGATGGCTCAACTGTATCCTAGTTTTGCAAAAGGGTTAGCTCCTTTTTTCTCTATAAACTGGAACGAGTACAGTGATTTCTTAACTTTCCGCGGCGGATTAAATCCAACAACAGGTGGTTTATGGCTTACTGATACTGCGCACCATCATTTAGCTATTGCTGTGCTTTTTATTGTTGCTGGACATCAATACCGCACGAATTGGGGAATTGGACATAGTATAAAAGAGATTTTAGAGGCACACAAGGGTCCTTTTACAGGGGAAGGTCACAAAGGTCTTTATGAAATCCTGACAACATCATGGCATGCGCAATTGGCTATTAATTTAGCTCTTTTTGGTTCTTTATCAATTATTGTCGCTCATCACATGTATTCAATGCCTCCGTACCCATACTTGGCAACAGACTACGGAACTCAACTTTCATTGTTTACACATCACACATGGATTGGGGGTTTTTGTATAGTAGGTGCCGGAGCTCATGCAGCTATCTTTATGGTACGTGATTACGACCCAACAAACAATTATAACAATTTGTTAGATCGCGTGATTCGACATCGTGATGCTATCATTTCTCATTTAAACTGGGTTTGTATCTTTTTAGGATTCCATAGCTTTGGGTTATATATTCATAATGACACGATGAGTGCATTAGGAAGACCTCAAGATATGTTTTCTGACACAGCAATCCAATTACAACCTATTTTTGCGCAATGGATACAAAACACTCATTTCTTAGCACCGCAATTGACTGCTCCGAATGCATTAGCTGCAACAAGTGCGACTTGGGGGGGTGACTTGGTAGCTGTTGGTGGAAAAGTGGCACTTATGCCGATTTCATTAGGAACAGCTGATTTCTTAGTTCACCATATTCATGCCTTTACCATCCATGTCACTGTTCTTATTCTGTTAAAAGGTGTTCTTTATGCTCGTAGTTCTCGACTTATCCCTGATAAGGCTAATCTTGGATTCCGCTTCCCTTGTGATGGACCAGGACGAGGAGGTACGTGTCAAGTATCACCGTGGGATCACGTGTTTTTAGGGTTGTTTTGGATGTACAACTCTTTATCTATTGCTATTTTCCACTTTAGTTGGAAGATGCAGTCTGATGTATGGGGTACTGTTAATACTGCTGGGGTTTCTCATATTACTGGAGGAAACTTTGCACAAAGTGCTAATACAATTAATGGATGGCTTCGCGATTTCTTATGGGCACAATCATCGCAGGTTATTCAATCGTATGGTTCAGCATTATCTGCTTACGGATTGATCTTCTTAGGGGCACATTTCGTTTGGGCCTTTAGTTTGATGTTCTTGTTTAGTGGACGTGGTTACTGGCAAGAGCTTATTGAGTCTATTGTATGGGCTCATAACAAATTAAAAGTAGCACCGGCAATCCAGCCACGAGCTTTAAGCATTACACAAGGTCGTGCTGTAGGTGTCGCTCATTATTTATTGGGTGGTATTGCTACAACATGGTCTTTCTTCTTAGCAAGAATCATAGCTGTTGGATAAAATCAGGCAAAAAGTCACATTTTTGCCTTTCCTCCCCATCGCCTCACCACCTTCGGTGGACGGCGATCACCGAAGGTGAAGAGGCCACTTGCTTTGCAAGTGGTAAAGGCAATCCCTGTATCTTTCTTTATTTATAGGGAACGACAAACAAACATCCTCACCTTTCACTTTCTTTTTACCTTTCTTTGCTGATCACAAACTTGTATTTCATCGAAGGTGATGACAAGCCGATGAGCAGAGTCTTGAAACTCTGCAAAGCTAGCATCTGTAGATGCTAGCTTTGCAATACAAAACCTGCCACTTTGGTTGTGGTGGTTCGTGAAAGGACGGAGATGCGTGAGCTGGGAGGAAAAATTGTACAAGCTTGTCATCACCTTCGGTGAAGGTAAACAGTGTCTTTCCACCATCGCCTCTTCACCTTCGGTGATCGCCAAAGGCGAAGGCGTCGCCATAGGCGAAAGGTGGTTACCTTACGAAGTGATTTTAAATTTCGTTATAAAACGAGTTTTACCACAAGTGTGGCTTTCACCGAAGGTGATGACAAGTTGTTCTTAACGAACACAGCAGAGCTGTGTTCACAATGACGTCTTTATCGACTATTTTCCTAGGATTTGCTGTTTTGCTACTCGCCTTCGCCAAAGTCAAGGCCTTCAACCCTCGCCTCTCCACCTTCGGTGATCGCCAGAGGCGAAGGCGTCGCCGTCCACGGGCGGTGGTGGCGAACACCAGAGGTGGTTGGTGGTGCCTTCGCCACCACCTTTGGTGGAGGCGATCACCAAAGGGGAGGAGGCACCACCAAGGGTGGACACCTTCGGTGATAACCTTTGGTGGTGAGGTGATATAAAAGGTTGTACTTTTTAAAGAAGCCAGAAGGCGTCGCCTTCGGCGAACACCAAAGGTGGTGCGACGACTTCCACCAAAGGTGGTGGCGATCACCAAAGGTGGTAACCAAAAGTGGAGGGTAGCATGACCAATAAACCTTTATTTGTTGAAAATAGTAGATAGACGTCAACATTTTTTAGAAACGGAGGAGTTGTAAAAGAGTATGGCAACAAAGTTTCCAAGATTTAGCCAGGGTTTAGCACAAGACCCAACTACTCGACGGATTTGGTACGGTATAGCGACTGCTCATGATTTTGAAAGTCATGATGGCATCACTGAAGAAACACTGTATCAAAAAATCTTTGCCTCACATTTTGGGCAATTAGCAATTATTTTTTTATGGACTTCTGGGAACCTTTTCCACGTAGCATGGCAAGGTAACTTTAGTCAATGGGTGGCAGACCCATTACATATTCGACCTATTGCTCATGCGATTTGGGATCCTCATTTTGGTCAACCAGCTGTAGAAGCTTTTACTCGTGGTGGCGCTGAAGGCCCAGTCAACATAGCAACATCTGGTGTTTATCAGTGGTGGTACACTATTGGGGCTCGTTCACCACAGGATCTGTATCAAGGAGCTTTATTCCTTGTTATTGTTTCAGCTTTTTTATTATTCGGGGGGTGGTTACATCTTCAACCTCGTTTTCAACCTTCTCTGTCTTGGTTTAAAAATGCTGAATCGCGATTAAACCATCATCTTGCTGGTCTGTTTGGTGTAAGTTCATTAGCTTGGACTGGCCACTTAGTTCACGTTGCTATACCAGAAGCGCGTGGTCAGCACGTAAGATGGAACAATTTGTTAACATCAGCACCTCATCCACAAGGGTTAACTCCTTTTTTTAAAGGAGATTGGGCTGTTTATGCGCAAAACCCAGATACTGCGGACCACCTTTTTGGGTCGTCTCAAGGATCTGGAACTGCGTTGTTAACGTTTTTAGGCGGATTCCACCCACAGACACAAAGTCTTTGGCTTACTGATATAGCACATCATCATCTAGCTATTGCTGTCGTGTTTATTTTAGCTGGTCATATGTATCGAACTAATTTCGGTATTGGGCATAGTTTAAGAGAAATAGTAGATGCACATACGCCTCCTGCTGGCGGTTTAGGTGCTGGGCATAAAGGATTGTTTGATACTGTAAACAACTCTCTACATTTTCAATTAGGTTTAGCTTTAGCAAGTGTGGGAACTGTGACTTCTCTAGTAGCACAGCACATGTATTCACTTCCTCCGTATGCTTTCCTAGCACAAGATTTCACTACTCAAGCTTCTTTGTACACACATCACCAATACATCGCCGGGTTTATTCTTTGCGGTGCCTTTGCTCACGGTGCGATCTTTTTTATTAGAGATTATGACCCAGAACAAAATAAAGGGAATGTGTTAGCAAGAATACTTGATCATAAAGAAGCTATCATTTCTCACCTGAGCTGGGTAAGTTTGTTCTTAGGGTTCCATACATTAGGTCTGTATGTGCACAATGATGTTATGCAAGCTTTCGGAACTCCTGAGAAACAGATATTAATTGAGCCTGTTTTTGCACAATGGATTCAATCTTCTCACGGAAAAAGTGTGTACGGTTTTGATCTCTTGTTGTCTCAATCGAATAGCCCTGCTTTTGCTGCAGGACAAACTTTGTGGCTTCCTGGTTGGTTAGAAGCTATTAACAACAACAACAACTCTTTGTTTTTAACAATAGGACCTGGAGATTTCTTAGTTCACCATGCCATTGCTTTAGGATTACATACAACAACTCTTATTTTGGTAAAAGGTGCGTTAGATGCAAGAGGATCAAAACTTATGCCAGATAAAAAAGATTTTGGTTATAGTTTCCCTTGTGACGGCCCTGGACGAGGAGGTACTTGTGATATTTCGGCTTGGGATGCGTTCTATTTGGCAGTGTTTTGGATGTTAAACACAATAGGTTGGGTTACTTTCTATTTTCATTGGAAACACCTTGGTGTATGGCAAGGAAATGTAAACCAATTTAACGAATCTTCTACTTACCTAATGGGGTGGTTACGAGATTATCTTTGGTTGAATTCCTCTCAGCTTATCAATGGATATAATCCTTTTGGGATGAACAGTTTGTCTGTTTGGGCGTGGATGTTCCTTTTTGGACATCTTATCTATGCGACTGGATTTATGTTCTTAATCTCATGGAGAGGATATTGGCAAGAACTTATCGAAACACTAGCGTGGGCTCATGAGCGTACACCTTTAGCAAGTTTAGTGCGATGGAAAGATAAACCAGTTGCGCTTTCTATTGTTCAAGCACGTTTAGTAGGGTTAGCCCATTTCTCAGCGGGATACGTTTTGACTTATGCAGCTTTCCTTATTGCTTCAACTTCAGGCAAATTTGGATAAACTTTCTCTGACAAAAAAAGGCGAATTTGCTTTAATTGAGTGAAAGTATTGGCGCATTGCCCTGCAATGCGCCAGTCCTTCCCTACTCCTTCGTGAAATTTGCCTGGGCACTTTATAAATATAAAGTGCCCAAAGTGACAAAACAAACCTACTTTAGTGTTTTTATTCATTGCACTCCCGTTTCCATCCACCAGTCCACCATCGCCTCTGGCGATCACCGAAGGTGAAGAGGCGATGGTGGACTGGTGGAGGTCTCCTTCCCCTTCGGGTCAGCACTTCGTGCCAGTAAGCAGAGCCATTTACCTGTAAGCAGAGCTTACAGACTTTGCACAGCAAAGCAAAGCTTCGCTGGGTAAATGGCTCTGCTTATTGGTAAAGGAGATTTTGTAAATCCTCTGTCGAGAAGTTTGTCAACTCATATTTTTCAAATCAATCAACTCGCCTGTAGCTTCCACCTTTGGTGCGACGTCTCAAATTTTTCAAACCATCATCCCGATGTATTTACTTTGTGAAAACTATTGCATCAAAGAACTTGACTTGACTTGACAAATTTTAGTTTTATGTTTATAAATATATAGAGCATGTTTTAAATACTTTTTGTATTTTATATACGGCGTGGCCAAGTGGTAAGGCAGCGGCCTTTGACGCCGCTATTCGCAGGTTCGAATCCTTCCGCCGTAGTAGAAAATGATGCATGTTCACACTAACTTCCATCTTTCAAGCATCTTTCGAGAAGATTTAAAAACTACAAAAGGCTAGTCTTCACCTTCGGTGATCGCCGTCCACCGAAGGTGGTGGCGAACACCAACCACCTTTCGCCTATGGCGACGCCTTCGCCTCTGGCGATCACCGAAGGTGAAGAGGCGATGGTAGACTGGTGGATGGGGACGTTCGTCGAAGGCACAGAGTGCTGACCCTCCACCAAAGGTGGTGGGGAAGGATTTCAAGAATCTAAGACGCTAGTCAAATGAGACGATATAACTAGTCAAATGAGACGATATAAGAAGGCACAGAGTGCTGACCCGAAGGGGAAGGAGACACTAGTCTAATGAGACGATGGTAGACTGAGACGATATACGAGGTCGACCATAGTCCAATGATTTGCAAATTTTGATTTGCAAAATCTGAGACGTGAGTCTTAGGAGACGTCGCCTCTTTACCTTTGGTGATCACCATAGGTGGAAGACGTCGGCTTCTACCAAAGGTGGTGCGAAAGATTTGAAAAACCTCCTTTGCCAATAAGCAGAGCCATTTACCTGTAAGCTCTGCTTACAGGTAAATGGCTCTGCTTACTGGCACGAAGTGCTGACCCGAAGGGGAAGGAGACCTCCACCAGTCCACCATCGCCTCTTCACCTTCGGTGATCGCCAGAGGCGATGGTGTCGCCATAGGCGAAAGGTGGTTGGTGGTGTCGAAGGAAAAATGGGCTATTCTGCTTGAAAATGATAATGCCAAGAACCAGATTTGAACTGGTGACACGAGGATTTTCAGTCCTCTGCTCTACCAACTGAGCTATCCTAGCTTGTTTTTGTTTTTATAAATAATAGTATACCATAATTATATAGTTTTATACAACATGCTATACCAGGTGTTGTTTGACTTGTTTACTTCAAAATTTTACCATGTCACCTAAGAAATAAAGCAATCTTTCTTTCCCACAGACTTATCTCCAGCGAGAATCTAAAGAAGCTCCGTGAGCGAAGTCGGGAGAGGAAATCGGTATGTGGTAGGAGTTGTTTTACTGTTTTACAAGAAGTGTCTGACTTGTAAAGCAAGTCAACTTTCTAATAGATAAGTCAAAAGTGTTTGCCGTTTTTATCCACAGTTGCTCATGAAATATCAGCAAACAAGTTGATTATAAAATCACATCATTACTAAACAAATTTTTTATGATTTTTCGTTTATTTATTACTGTGTTATTAATTGTTTTTATTACGCCTCAGACATCAATGGACTATTATCATGTAGTATTAAACACTGTTCATTCAACTCGCGTGTTTGCTAATTATGGAGATGCTAAGCGATTTGTTTATAGATTTACTTGGTTTTGTATGTTTTTGTATTTAGCTCTTAACTTACTAGCTGCTTTTTAAAAGGCGCTTCAATTTTTAGTATATAATTTTGAGTAGAGAAAGAAAGGTTTTTTGACGGCGATATCTAAAAGTTTTTTATTGGATCGTTTTTGGTGTTGTATACAATTTTGATATCATCTTCATTTTAAATATCTAGCTTCGTTTTTTACCAGACTCCATAACGTGCTGTCAATGTAAAATATATAGGTTTCATTCGACTAGCATTTCATATTTTGAAAATCAATCGACTTACGTCTCTTCACCTTCGGTGATCGCCGTCCACCGAAGGTGGTGGCGAACACCAACCACCTTTCGCCTATGGCGACGCCTTCGCCTCTGGCGATCACCGAAGGTGAAGAGGCGATGGTGGACTGGTGGATTTTTCAACTCATTCGGTGATCACACCACCTTTGGTGGAAGTGTCATATTTGAATAAATCCTAAGAAGCAAATCGAAGGCACGAAGTGCTGACCCGAAGGGGAAGGAAAAGAGAAAAACAGAAGATGGTAAATTCGGTTGCTTCTAAAAACGGTATTAAGCTTTAAACTCGTTTAGATGTTTATTAAATGTAATACAGGTGAAAACCTTAAAAGATGGTATTAAGCTACATTAATTGATAAAATAAATATTTTAAGCGTTAAACAGCAAAAAAAAAATAACGTGCTTTCAATCGCTTTATTTTTTCGGTATTTATGTGTATGCATACCTTTGCCAAATAAAGTTTTTAAAATTTTACCTTTGATATGCTTTGCTGACAAACAAAATTTGTTTTACTTTACACGTCTTTCCTTTTGCCTCGTCTTAGGCGAAGGGGGATCGGCGCTGGAGGCGATCACCAAAGAAGGTGCCGAGGATTTGCAAAAGGGGATCGGCGCCGGAGGCGATCACCAAAGAAGGTGCCGAGGATTTGCAAAAGGGGATCGGCGCCGGAGGCGATCACCAAAGAAGGTGCCGAGGATTTGCAAAATATGAGTTGACAAACTTCTCGACAGAGGATTTGCAAAATCTGAGACGCTAGTCGAAGGCACGAAGTGCTGACCCGAAGGGGAAGGAGACGCTAGTCGAAGGATTTGCAAAATATGGGGCGTCACCTCCTCACCGAAGGTGATCGCCATAGGCGAAGGCACCACCAAAGGTGGACACCTTCGATGGTAACAAAAGGTAGTGCCGAAGGATTTGAAAAATCTAAGACGCTAGTCACCACCTTTCGCCTATGGCGACGCCTTCGCCTCTGGCGATCACCGAAGGTGAAGAGGCGGTGGTGGAAGGAGACGCAAGTCGAAGGAGAGCAATATAAAGACTAAGTCAACGATTCCTTCAATTCTAAAAACAGACGGGATTTAGTGTGAAAGCTTTATGAGCATACCATAACAAATAATTGTTATACATTAAGAAATACATTTAAATGAAATTATGACTCGAGTCAAACGAGGTAACGTTGCCCGTAAGCGACGACAAAAAACATTAAAAATAGCTTCAGGATTTCGAGGTTCGTCGGGACAGCTTTTCCGTGTTGCTAACCAACATGCCTTAAAATCATTACGACATTCTTCCCGGGACCGTGTTCAGCGTAAACGTACATTTCGCGCTGTGTGGATTACTCGAATAAACGCTGCTGCTCGTGGTTATGGGTTAAGTTATAGCCAATTTACCCATTTTTTAAAACAATCAAAGATGTGTTTAAATCGAAAAATGGTATCGCAACTTACTGTTTTAGATAAAGATGCATTTCAACAACTCGTGACTTCTCTTCAAAGTTAACAATCTATTTCCTTTTTCCTGTTGACTTTTATAGTCTTTTTTACTCGATACTTTGTGAAACAAAGTATCGAGTAAAAAAGACTTACTCTATTTGCTTTTCGTTAAAAAGTAGTAAAAACTTCCTCTAAAAATGCTTATAAAAAGTCTATCACGTAGACACAAAACTTTATAGATGGGAGTTTTGGCTAAGTGATATAAAAACTTCAAACAGTGTGAAGTCTAGCTTTTCATATTCACCCAGTTTAGGGGATCACCTCTATTAGGCAGAGGTGTAAGAAATGGCCTACAACGAAGATACAGTGGAAAAAGAAAAATCTGTTTGAGTTACAAAATATGAGGTGATCACCTTCGGTGAAAGCCACCACCTTTGGTGTTCGCCATCGCCTCCGGCGAACACCAAAGGTGGTGGCGATGGCGATCACCGAAGGCACGAAGTGCTGCCCCTCCACCAAAGGTGGTGGGGAAGGATTTGACTTCACTGGTTTTGTTTACTCGATACTTTGTGAAATAAAGTATCGAGTAAACAAAGACATGTGATTGTAAAAAGTTTCTTAAATATTAAAAAACTCAAATTTCATATGTTTAACTTGTTTTCACTTAGTTCATACATCGGAGACCCTTTATTTTATATTTATTTTATAAAGTATTGAGTAAGCAAATTGTTTTTTGAAATATAAAACGAAGGAAAACGTTTTATATTTGTATTCATTAAAAATTACAAAAGAACTTGGTATGAGATTTTCTACACGTCGTACACGATTTTCAAAGCGCCGTTCGAGAAGAAGAACGCTGTTTCCGTTAGTAGCTGTGGTTCAAAAAAAGGCTAAACCTCAATATACTCCTTCTCGCTCTATTGGGGAACAAGGAAAAAGAGATTTACAGCCTATCAGAGCCGTGAAACGCTCTCGAGGTACTATTGATTATAAAAATGTTGTTTTATTAAGAAAACTTATTACGTCGGAAGGTAAAATACTTCCGCGTCGAATTAACAAATTAACAGCAAAACAACAACGATACACTGCTAAAGCCATTAAAAGTGCTCGAATTATGGGATTACTTCCATTTATAAATAAAACACGTTCTATAGGCTCTTAGTTAAACACAGTTTAACCAATACAGCTAAATTCTGCGCAAAACATGATGTTTTAGCATTTATATTTTTTATAAAAATCATTTTTATGGCAAAGAAAAGTATGATTGAGCGTGAGAAAAAACGCCAATTATTAGTAAGCAAGTATTCGAAAAAGCGTGAACTTTTAAAACAACAAATGCAAATGACATCTTCCCTTGAGGAGAAATTAAATCTACATCGAAAATTACAAAACCTTCCTAGAAACAGTGCGGCAGTAAGACTCCATAATCGTTGTGTTTTAACAGGTCGTCCTAAAGGATATTTTAGAGATTTTGGGTTGTCTAGACATACATTGCGAGAAATGGCGCACCAGGGTTTATTACCAGGAGTCACCAAGTCCAGTTGGTAAGAATCTTTTTGTTTTACCTATTTTACTTTGATCACCTTCGGTGTCCACCAGTCCACCAGAGGTGGTTGGTGGTGCCATTGATTGCGTTTTTTGATGTATAAGGAAGGACAAGTGCATTGTTCCTTTAATAAAAGCCGAAGCTGCTCTTTTCAGCTGGGCCCACCTTTGGTGTTCGCGTCGCGTCGCCAGAGGCGATCACCTTCGGTGGTGGCCTCACCTTCGCTTTTCGCTTCCACCTTCGACACCACCGAAGGTGTCCACCAGTCCACCAGAGGTGGTTGGTGTTCGCCTCTGGCGATCACCGAAGGTGAAGCGAGGCGATAAAAAAAAATGGAAAGCAAAGCGTGTAAAATAAAAAAGAATTAGATTATAAGTGAAAGAAGACACAAAGATTTTCTTTGTGGATTGCCGTGACCTGCGCTGTGACACGACAATCGAGATTAAAACAAGTCTTTATTTTAGTCGATAGTATAGTTAGGATTTGAAAAATCTGACCCTCCACCATCGCCTCTTCACCTTCGGTGATCGCCAGAGGCGAAGGCGTCGCCATAGGCGAGAGGTGGTGGGGAAGGATTTAACAAATATGAGGTAAAGCACTTAGAGATACAGGAATCCACCCAGTTTGCACTCAAAGTTATTAATGAGTGATGCCAATCGTTTATAAACAGTGCCAATCTTTTAAAGTTCTTTACCGACCAGCCTATATTGAAAAAATCGACCTAGTACAGTAAAATAGTAATATTTATAAATACTGCCTGCTTAACTCAATTGGTAGAGTATCGGTTTTGTAAACCGAATGTTAACGGTTCAAGTCCGTTAGCAGGCTTTATAATGCAAAGTTTGTTGCACACCTTTCGTTTTCGCTTTCACCGAAGGTAACCACCGAAGGCGATGGCGACGCCTCATATTTTTTCAAATCCTTTCCCACCACCTCTCGCCTATGGCGACGCCTTCGCCTCTGGCGATCACCGAAGGTGAAGAGGCGATGGTGGAGGGTCAGATTTTTCAAATCATTAAATCAAATAAAAAAGTTGGATAAAAGGTTTTTCTGTTGGTGCATTTAATACAGGTAACCAACTTCGGTGAACGCCACTTGCGTTGCACATACTTTCAAAGGTATAATTCTAGCATACAGTATTTTCATTTATAATACTTACCACCAGAGCCTGTTTAGCTCAGTTGGTTAGAGCATCCGTCTCATACGCGGAATGTCACTAGTTCAAATCTAGTAGCAGGCAACTTCTTCAAATAAAAATTGATCTTCCTCACCGATTTTCTTGCTAGCAAGAAAGCTGTAGAAATGTTGATCTTATACTGATTCAAAACAAGTAAAAATAATCTTCAGTTTGACTGGTACAAATGATAAACAATAAAAAAGTTGATTTTTTGTAATTCGACTTGCGTCTTCTGTTTTCAAATCTTTCTAGGTTTTTTAATTCTAGTACCTAAGTTCCAGTCAAGGATTTATGCAAATAGTTTTTGAAAAATCTAAGACGTCGCTTCACCTTCGGTGATCGCCAGAGGCGAACACCAACCACCTCTGATGGACTGGTGGAAGCCTCCGGCGAACACCAAAGGTGGTGCGATCACCAAAGGTGGTGTCGAAGGATTTCTCATTTGCCTTAAGTTCTGCTTTTTGAAAACGCACACCTTGTCATTCGTTTATTTTAGATCATTTATTTATTTTAGAAATCGCCATATTATTTTTATGGCATCAACACAAACTCGTCATTCGAACAATCTACAGTGTAACAATGAACTATAAAGTCAGTTGAAAGCAAATATATTTCATATCGTGTTTTATAGTATTTAATAAATGAGTTTTCGATTAACTATCGTTAATCCATTTTCAATTCTTTTAATATTTTTGTGATTCAAGTATACACCTTGAACGATTGTGTAGAAAAGGCTATAGGACATACATCGGTTTTTTACTGTATTCATAAAATCCTGGTGGGATCACGTGTTTTGAAATTTGTTTTAGACGTCTACATCTTTATCTATTGCTATTTCCTACTTTAGCTGGACGATATGGAGTACTGTCAATAGGCAATATTGGGTTTATTATTTCTACCGCAAATTGAATTTTTATGAGAAACAACTTTATGATTTGCAAAATCTGAGAGGCTAGTCGAAGGATCTGCAAAATCTGAGGTTTCTACCGAATGAGTTAATAGAATTTGAACTTTGTTTTTGTGAGAATTTAAATTATTACTTTTTTATACAAAAGCTTGATTCTTACTATTTTTTATAGTACTATATATCTATACCATTTCTATATCACATGCAACAAAAAGTGGCTTTTTTATACTGGTTAATGCTTTTCACCGAAGGTTACCATTGAAGGTGGTGACATTCGTACACCATTATCGCTTACTCAAGAGTGACTAAAGAGTGACTTGTAGTGCAAAAGATACTTAAAAAGTATTGAGTAGTAAGTGTTTTTATACTTTACTTTTATAACGTACATAGAAAGTAAAGCCTTCTTTTTATAAATGTCTGATTCACGCTAAACAAGAGCAAGTCGTTTACGGAGAAAAAGTTTAAAGCTCTGAAAATCCTTCGACTAACGTCTTCTATTTTCAAATCATTCCCCTATCTTCTCCATCCACCAAAGGTGGTGACTAACGTCTCAGATTTTGTAAATCCTTCCCCACCACCTTTGGTGGAGGGTCAGCACTTCGTGCAATCGACTAGCGTCTCCTTCTTATATCGTATCAGATTTTTCAACTCATATTTTTGAAATCAATCGACTACCGTCTCCTTCGACACCACCAACCACCTCTGATGGACTGGTGGAGGTCTCAAGTAAGCAGAGCCATTTACCTGTAAGCAGAGCTTACAGACTTTGCACAGCAAAGCAAAGCTTCGCTGTGTAAATGGCTCTGCTTATTGGCAAAGAAGATTTGTCAAATCCTTCTTATATCGTATCAGAGGCTTCGCCTCAGATTTGTCAAATCTGTCTTTAGACAGGGCAGTTTTTATTTTTTACAAAAATTTTTTATATTTATTATTATAAGCTTTGTCGTGTAGAAAGTTCTGTTGAAGGCTGTCTGCATTATTAAAAAAAAGTAAATACAACTCATTTTATTTTATATCATATTCATTTGATATCCTTCGCATCACCTTTGGGTATCGCCTCTGGCGCCACCAAAGGTAACCACCTTTGGTGGAAGCCAGAGGCGATCACCTTCGGTTGTAACCTCATATTTTTGAAATCAATCGACTACCGTCTCTTTCGACTACTGTCTCCATCCACCAAAGGTGGTGGCTAACGTCTCCTTCCCCTTCGGGTCAGCACTTCGTGCCAGTAAGCAGAGCCATTTACCTGTAAGCAGAGCTTACAGACTTTGCACAGCAAAGCAAAGCTTCGCTGTGTATCAGACTTTGCTTTGCTTTACGAAGTAAAGTCTATAAGCTCTGCTTATTGGCAAAGGAGATTTTGTAAATTATATAATGACACATAATTATACTATGAAAACAACAAAAAATACACAATTAAATAAGTATGGCTTGTTTTTTTATCCTGTCAAAAATGACCTCCGTTTTTGCTTTCCTAAGACTAACGTCTCCAGTAAGCAGAGCTTACAGACTTTGCTTTGCAAAGGATATTTTTCAAATCCTTCCCCTTTGGGTCAGCACTCTGTGCCTTTGACTAGCGTCTCAATGGACTATCGCCTCAGATTTTGCAAATCCTTCCCCTTCGGGTCAGCACGTCGTGCATTCGGCACCACTTTTGGTGGACACCTCATAGGCTTCGCCTCAGATTTTTCAAATACTTATCTAAGCCCCTTACGGGCGGCATCACAAACTGGGCCCGAAGGGATACCTTCGAAGGGAGTCCAGGATGGCACGGAAAAGAACTCCGTGAATCCGATAGCTTCGCCTGACCACTTGCTTTGCAAGTGGTATCAAGGCTCTTTCAAAAGTGTAGCCTATGACCCACCTGCAGGTGAGCCATCACCTTTGTTAGAAGGGGAAATATCAAAGATGACAACTGAAAAGCTTTTGGATGCAGTGTTTTATTATCAAGAACTTGTTGTTGAATGGGTAAAACGCATTTCTCCTAGGCCTTCTCCGTTAACCTTGGCTTGTGGTGCTGGATTGTATTTTGTTGCTATTTGTACCACAATTCAAAGACAAGAGGGGGATCGGTGGTTTTCCGTTTTTATAGATAGTAAGGTACCTGGTTTAAGTGAACCTTCTCAAAAATCATTGTGGGATTCTTTTGAAAATGTTACCTCTCAATACGTGACATTAAACCAAAATCAATCGGTGGTGGCGACGGGTGAGCCACTGCCTTTCGGTGAAGGGGGTGTAAGTGGTGAAACACAGTCATTGTGTGATAGTTCAATTGTTTCACGAGTGGACTTATACAAGAAGCGTGTATTGATAAGACTTCAGTCACCGTGGGATAAACAATCTCGACAACAATATGCTGGTTTGTTTTATGACCAAAACAAGTTGGCAGACTTTTCTAAAGGAAACGGAGGAGAGGTGTCAACGGATAGCTCAAGTTTACGACAAAGTCCGCACGACATTCCCCCTCAACCCGAAATGTTGGGTATTCAACCATGGTATAAGATTGACGCACGTAAGGATTACAATCCTATTCTTTTTCCAAAAGCTGCTACAAGCGAATCGGCACCACCTTCGGTAATCGCCAGAGGCTCAGGTTTGTCAAATACTTTAGAAAAAACAAAAAATTGGTTTCCTGTAACCAATAAAATAAGTTTATGGGATTATTTTCCTTTTCAAAGAAGTAAAGAACAAGTGTATTTTGGAAGTGACACTATACCATCGAAACTTGATTCTGCATTTTTGTTATCTTCTTTTCCCCGTTCTTATTCTCTTTCTCCAGCCTCCTTGGCACCACGAATAGTTGACCTAGACACAGCATCCGAAAAAAGTGCCGGAGGTAAAGTCCAGCTTCAAAAATTACCCCTAATACAAGAAGGTAAGATTGGATTTACTTGTTGCAAGTTTGTTGAGTTAAATCCTCCCCCTTTGGGTCAGCACTCTGTGCCTTCGACTCGCGTCGTAGGTTCTTCAAATTCTTCTTATAAAGCAAAGATGGGCGGGAAGAATTTAGTACAAGCTATGATCCCTGAAAAGCCTTCATTTGCCCAGCAAGTTTGGGACCCTCAAAAGTTAAAAGTATGGTTTGAAGATACTAAAGAGTTAGCTCATGGAGAAGAGTTTCATGCATTTGAAAACAAAATAAAGACTTTATTTTATTCACAAGGCATTTTGCCTCTTCCAGAATTCGATGACGTAGATGAGGTATTTGAAGAGAATGAAGAGACACCAGATACAAGTGGTAGTGGGGGTTTAAGAGAAGATAAAGACAGTTCTGATTCCAAATTTTTTCCGGTTGTTGAGAACACCAGTCACGCGCATAATCCAGAAAAAGAGGAGCCAATTTTGCTTTCGCCTTACCACTTGCAAAGTGAGCAAAAAGACAAGGCAAATTTTGGGGAATACCAGAGAATTGAGGAAGAGTCTCCACTTTATGAAGATTCGACAAGCAAGAAGCCCAAGGCTTCAGACTTGGCTTCGCCAAGCCTTTCAACTCCTTCCCCACCACCTTTGGTGGAGGGTCAGCACTCTGTGCCTTCGGTGGTAAGCTCAGATATTTCATCTCCCTCGACTAGCGTCTTAGATCTCTCAAATCAATCGACTCACGTCTCTTCACCTTCGGTGATCGCCAGAGGCGAACACCAACCACCTTTCGCCTATGGCGACGCCGGAGGCGATGGTGGACTGGTGGATTTTTCAAATCCTTCCCCTTTCCCTTTGGGTCAGCACTTCGTGCAATCGACTAACGTCTCGCCACCTTTGGTGGATTTTTCAAATCCTTCCCCTTCGGGTCAGCACTCCGTGCCTTTGTTTTCTTCTCCTTTTTATAAAAACACGTGGATTTCACCACGTTTCATGTCAGGATATAAGTTTCCTGAGTTGACAAAGAAAGAGATCTTTTATTTGCACAGACGCTTTGCTATACGTGATTTGTTGCCATCTTTGCCATCACCTTTGGTGATCGCCTCTGGCGCCTCTCCGAGCTCTTTCAAATTCAAACACAAAGGCTATGACCCCTGGGTATCCAGAGGTGAGCCTTCACCGAAAGCACAAACTAAATGGCGTATAGAAGTCAGATCCGGTTTACCTTTCCCTGTTTTCAATCATCAAAAATTGGCCAGTAAGATCTCTCTTCTTCCTATAGAGATCAATTTGCCGCCAGCTTTACCTGCTTCTCTTTTCCGAGATATGTTTTCTCCTTCTTTCTTTAGCCCTTTTCTTGATCAACAAGGGGTATCATCTGAGCTTTACAAAAGTTCAAAGGACACCCTAAGTCAAGATCATGGCAAATTACCAGAGTTAAAGCTTAGATATCGTGTTATTTGTCTAGAAGAAGAAAAAGAGGTAGAAAAAGCTTTCGCGAGGTTGGGAAGAGATTATAAAGACTATTTAAGTTATCCAAAAGATGGCTTGGAGGCGTTGAAGGTAAGCCCTTCGCTTGAAGATGAAGAAAAGCAAGCAGACACCCTAGCGGAAGCGAAAGAAAAAGATCGTCCGTCCGAATTGGGCAAAACTTTAAAAAAGTTTGCGTACAAAAACAAATATGCAGTAAAGAAAGAAAAAGAAACATCTGATTTACCAGACGTAAACAATACCGATTTAACCCCTTGGATTTCTTCGCTTTGGGGGACAGAGAACATGTTGAGTGATCGTAAATCCAGTTTTTTAGGCAAACAAGATGTGTTGCGAAAACGCTTAATGAGTCGCGAAGCTCAAGACATTGCTGCAGAAATATTCTCGCGGACAAATCCGCCTTTGCCTAAATTAAGAACTCGTGCGCGCCGACATGAACTTCATTTGACCGCGCCTAAAAAATTTGAAGCGAAAAACGATGTTGGTTCTCAGCATCGCACAGTTCAAGTCAACTCTCGTTTAAGAAAGAAACTAAGAAAGAAACCAGTCATTTCAACACATTTAGCAACACCTTTTGAAACTCATCACATCATGCCTGAAATTAGCAAAAATGAATGGCGACAAATGATAGAGTACCAACTTCGTCAATATTTCTTTGAAGAAGACAAAAGGCTTGAGCCACTTGTGAAGAAAAATCCACATCATCATTTCAAAATTCAACGCGTCAACACTTTTCTTCCTTGGGTGAGAATAAGAACACCAAAAGAGAAATCAGTGGAGTGGCCACTAACCCGTCTCGATTATGAACAAATCAAATCACCTAAGCGGGGTTTTTTATTCGAGAAGTATTCGACGCCCAATTTGAATGTATCTGCAAAGACTACCAAGTTTCAAACCCCACCCCAGGATTTCACAGAAAACGTGATATCAAAACAGAAGGTAACACTTTCATCTCGACAAGCGAAAGCCAATTCAGACTTTTTGAGTTGGTCTGAAAAACCTGGTCTCTCTGGTTCTATGCTTACGCAAGGTAAGCATATGACAAGGCACGAAGTGCTGACCCAAAGGGGAAGGGGTCAACAGAATTGGGTTCCCTCAAGACTTCGAGAATGGTCCAATTATGCGTTAGAACAGATAAGCCAGGTCAAAATCCTTGGTGACACTGGCAAAAAAATATTAAGTCAACAGCTTACTTTCGAACCTTTGACAAAGCATTCATGGCTTCTTATTTATCGCTTGTTTTTAGCATTTGCACTTCGAGACATTGGCAAGTACTTGTATAGGGTGACACTAAAAGACTTTATGATTCGGATGGCACATACCCATTTTGGTCTTGCTGTGACTTCTGAAGAATTTAGACAATCGTTACAACATGTGCCTCCTAAATTGTTTTACAGGCCAACTAAACGATTGCAAGATGCGGCCGGGTTGCAAGAGATTATTCCAGTTGTGAGTGAAATTATCTGGTTTCTTCGGAATTCGGCTCGTGGCAAAGGTGTACCGAAAGGTGTTCTTTTGGTGGGACCACCTGGCACTGGTAAAACTTTCCTTGTTCAAGCTATTGCTGGTGAAGCTCAAGTTCCGGTCGTAGTTCAATCCATGAGTGCCCTAAGTAGCAGTCATCTGCAAGAGCGCCCGTATGATCGATTACAAGAAATGTTTCAAGTTGCTCGTAAACAAGCTCCCTGTATTTTGTTTATGGATGAGATTGACGCCGTAGCAGAAACAAGAGGAGATGTTGTGACGAACGATATTGGTGCACCTGATGCTTTGTTTTCTTTAGAAGGAGATTTTGCTGGCCACACAAGCTACTCTCTTCAAACTGATCTTCTTCCAACAAGCGATACGAGCTGGGACACAACTGAACTGACAGACGTATCAGTGTACCAAGACAAAAAAGAAACGGAAGTGAGACGTGTCAATCTTTTGTTACGACTTTTAACTGAGATTGATGGCCCTCGTTCTTTAAACGGTGTTGTTCTTATAGCGACGACAAATCGACCTGCAGTGCTTGATCCTGCGCTTCTTCGACCAGGCAGGTTTGAAAAAATGATTTATTTGACGCTCCCAAATCATCAAAAAAGAATTGATCTTTTCAAGCTTCATACCAAAAAAATTGGTTCTGTAAAAAGAATGCCTTGGGATTATCTAGCAAGCAGAACAGCTGATATGAGTGGAGCAGACATTGCAGGAGCGATCAATCATTCTGCTATTCGAGCTATACTTGACGACACAGTTCATACTGTTGAAACTTTAGAACAAGGTTTAAATTATGTCACTGGAGCTCCCGGTGTTTCTCAATCTGTGCCTTTCACCTTCGGTGATCGCCAAAGGCGAACACCAACCACCTCTGGTGGACCGATGGAAGCCTTTTCAAAAATAAAAAGACCATTCAAAAAGGTTGCTGATACTGGATATACCGTGTATGGTGGTTTTGATGGAGATGGGTACACCGACGAGTTGTATCCTCAAAAAGTATCTTTAAATTTAAACAAGAAAACCTTTTCAAAAAGAATAAAACAGGGTGCCAACACAAGTCGTCTTGCTTATTATCAAGCGGGGAAGGGGGTTGTGCAAACTGTACTCCCAAGACATCCAGCGGTTGGCTTTCTTGCTTTTTCACCAGAGACCAACAATCTGTCACCATTTATCAAAACAAGCTGGCAAAAACTCATATCACCCCAAGCCAATCATCGAAGAGTTGATCTTGAAACCACACTCATTGGAATGTATGCGGGAAAAGCGGCAGAAATGTTGCATCTAAGCGTGAATTCTTTTAAAAACGACTTTTCATCCCACACTGCTGTGTCTGAGCGAACATGGCTTTCGCAGTCGAATTTAGGCTTGCCCGAATTGCTTATTGCAAGCTCTTTAGCTCATATTATGATAGATAGGTGGTATCTTTATTCAAAAAGAATGTTTTCTTTAAAACTAAACAAGATAATGACCTCTTTAAATGAGGAAGACATTCTAGATGACGACCTTTTTCCTATGTTCAGGAAGTTGTGTGAAGAAATGGATAGGGATCGAGCAAAACCAAAATCAAGCTTTTCAGAAAAAAAATCTGATGCTGCTAAAGAGATGGACCTGTACCTGGAAGAAAAAGAAAGCGGATTCCGACCAGTGTTTGAAGGGATTGAACAAGAAAGGCAAATTTCTGCTTGGTGGCAAGATAAACTTTATAACGATATTGAACAACTGGGACGAAAGCCGCATGGTAAATGGTATAGAATGTATGTCCTTAAACCTGAGGAAAAAGAACGTAATGAAGAATGGCTTGCACCTGATTTTTATTATCATCAAGATTCTCATTTGCCGGATATGAGTCAACACAAATCTCGTGACAAAGACATTACAAAGCTCCGTAGCAAAGCTGCACACAAATTCTTCAAACAAGGCCTTGAAAAAGCTCCTTTGCAAAGCAAAGTCTGTAAGCTCCGCTTACTGGAAACGCGAGTCGAAGTGAAAACTGACTTCTCCGGGCATAGTCATAAAGACGAGGGAGAATTGGCTTCTAGTCAAAGAACACCTGAAGTTGGGCAAGATAGGAAAGAGAAAAAGACTCTTCTTTACCTGAAAAAGAAAACGCGAGGGACAGGAACCCAAATAAAAGAGTTTTCTTTTTTACCAAAAACAAGTCAAATCAAAATCAAAAGCAAAAGAAAAAGAAAAAGTGTGTTTGCCAAGTTGAAAGATTTCTTCAAACCTAAGATGTTCGCGCCGCCGAGGGATGAGCCTAGCCTGTGGCGAACACAGAAGGTGATCGACACGCCTTCGCCTCTGGCGATCACCGAAGGTGAAGAGGCGACGGCCAACACCAAAGGTGGTGGCGAAGGCGAACCGAAGGCACGAAGTGCTGACCCAAAGGGGAAGGATTTTAAAACTAGAATACCCGAGTTGAAGGATGTGATGAAATCCTTCGGTCCGCCTTCGCGTCTGCCGTGGCGAACACCGAGGGTGGAAGCCTTTGGCGATGCGAAGGATTTGGTATCTGAGGTGCTCGGATCACGTTCGGTGGAGCCACCGTCGCCACCACCTTCGGTGGAAGGTGAAGAGGAGCCGGTGGATGTGACGTTTGAGGTGGTCGACTCGACACCAAAGGTGGAGCCACCACCTTCGGGAGAAGGTGAAGTCGAACCGATGGATGTGACATCTGAGGTGTTCGCACCACCAACCACCTCTGGTGGACCGGTGGAGCCACTTTCGGCGGAGCCACCTTCAGTGGAGTCACCTTCGGTGGAGCCGCCTTCGCCACCACCTTCAGTGGAAGGTGAAGGCGAGCCGAAGGCACGAAGTGCTGACCCAAAGGGGAAGGATTTGAAAAAAAGAAGACGCAAATCGAAAGAGAGTGGCTTTTCTTTGACAGCTATAAAAACTTGGAATGGTGTATATTGGCTTGAGCGAGATTATTCATACCATTGTTTAGTGACTGCTTGTTTCTATACAGCCTTTTTGCTTTTAGATGAAAATCGTGAGCTTCTTGACTTTTTGGCTGATCATTTAATGAGATTTCAAAAATTGCGAAAACACGAGATTCTTCGAATTTGCTCTTTGTTTCAACTAGAAATGTCTGGTGAATACAATTATACTGTGGACACCGAAAATGATAAGCAAACTTGTCAAGATAACACGAGTACTGACGCAAAGACTGTGACTTTGTCTGAAAGCAGCGCTCCGTTGGCTCCATCTTGGTGGGAGAAGAAGGGATTCAAGGAAGCTCTTCTCAGTTCCGAAATGGGGTTCACAGAAACATCTTCAGTCAATGAGGGGGTCGCGCAACCTTCGCCACCACCTTCGCCATCACCTTCGGTGATCGCCCCACCGGAGGTGATCGCCTCCACCAAAGTTGGTGGCGAAGGCCAGGTCGAAGGCGAGGGGGATGCGATTATCAAAGGTGATGAGGCGATCACCGAAGGTGGTAGCGAGCCGATCCCTCCCTCTGAGCCTACTGATTTCGGGCAAGGAGTTAAACCAAGAAAGAAGAAATTAAAAGATGATTCTGATTTCTCAATCATGACACACGAAGCAAAAGACACTGTTAAGCGCAAATTAGAAGAAGCAGAAGACAGATCTCCATTTGCATCTACACTTACAGTAGAAGAAGCAGAAGAAGTCGTTGAACTCAAATTACAAAAAGGAGAAGAAACCCCTGAACTCAAATTACAAGAAAATCAAACAGAACAATTTGCAAAACCAACAAAGGAGAAACCAGGGCTACCGACAAAAGGGGAAAGCAATGAATTTGATGAACCACAAGAAGAATCTACCGCTTTAATACCAATTTGGCCTCCATCTTCACAGAACACGGAGACCGCTGATGCTCAAGAAAAACATAAAAAGCCACCAAAAGACAAATTTTGGATCCTCGAGAAAGGTTGGGGTAGATATTCTCGATATAAAAAACCAAACTTTATGCGTTTTGATTTTATTAAGTTTTATTAACACATGAGTCAAACTTTAAGTTGTTGCGTGATGTAATGTCTTTGAACAAGGCTGCCTCACCAAAGGCTGCCCCACCAAAGGTGGTTGCCTTTGGTGGAAGCCTGACTTCGCCAAAGGTGATCAAACTTTACGTATTCACGATGTCTAGTCTCAGCCATCGACACAATCGAATGCATCTCACAAAATACACAGTCAAACGTCCTTGCCGTTGTCAGGCTAAAAGATTTGATTGACAAATAGAGAAAGGACTGTCAAAAACACAACTACGTACCAGTAGGCTCAAAAACTTTTTCTAGACCTATCAGGGAGGAATAGTAGCCTTTGATATCGAAGGGTAAAATAACATATATAAAACCGCGATGCTACAGTCATTTGCGGTCTTACACTTCATCTGAAGATTAACTCATCATGTTTTATATGGCATCTTCTTTTTGTTTTATGGCCATTTATGGCATCTTATGGTATTTTTATGGAATTTTATGGATCGTCTTTGCATTTTTTGGTAAATCTGGATTGTCTTGGATAGAGGTGGTCTCTATTGTTTTTTTATGGAATTTTATGGTTTTTTATGCTTGTTTTATGGGTTTTTATGGCAGAATACCTGCGGAAGGCCTATTGTTATGTTTTGTTTTGTTCCTTAAAGACTTAATCTCACACTTATGGATATGGATAGTAAACCCAATGCACGGAATGCTGACCCGAAGGGGAAGGATTCACAAAACTCAGGGCCGAATGATGATGTAAACATAATGAATCAGAGCTCTAGTAGCGATGATGTGTACAACGAGAAAAACAGTACCTGTCAAGGTACATATAAAGAGCAGGTCAAAATCTTTTTTGACTTAGGATACGTCATGCAACTGGTGCCTCCGAGTGGGAAATCTAGGAAACGGAAGATTGTTGAAAGTTGGGACTCTCTTTTCGGTGAACCTGAGGGAGCGAACCCCCTAGAAAAAGGTGCTACTTTGGAACTGCTTTTAGATTCCGGCGCGGGAGAATCCCGAGAGCTGGTTTGTATAGGCATAGACGACTTGTGCCTTTGGCAAAGATTGACACATCCAGATCATCTCGACTCTTTAAAAGGGTGTCTGTTAAATTACTCCTCAAAAGGGGGTCACCTGATCTATAAAAAAGGTGCAGGAAGAATGCCGAGGAACCGTGTAAAGGCTTTACTTAATTGCGGTATACATGCGGATTACCTTAGAGACAAAGTGATTATCGCAGGTGAAAATAGAGGCTTCATCGGCTCTCCTCTCTCACCGGAGAAGTTAGAGGAGTTTCCTTTCCATCTGCAAGTCACAAAAGTCAAAGAACCTTCACCATTAAACGATGAGGGATTGATACCAGAAGGAAGTCGTAAGGACATACTTTTTAAATGGGTGCAGAGAGTACCAGCCTCCCAAGAAGAGAGGGAGTGTTTAGTTGAGATTATGAACGCATGGTTCTGCGAGCCCCCTTTGTCTCAGGAAGAGTGCAGTCGTATTAGTAGGCCTTTACAAGGAGGTGTTACGGTTGACGAAAGGAACGCAGAATTTGTGAGTAACTACAAAGAAGTCAACGAAGATATTATGAGGGATGTGGACTTCATTGCAAATCGTTTACGGGGTCAATACGTCTATGACTTTGAAACAAATACCTGGTTCCAATATCTCGGCACGCACTACCTTAAAACGTCCAAAGAGAAGATGCTAACCATAGTAGAGCTTTGTCTCATTGAATGGATGGATGACATACGGACACCCATTTCTCGTGGGCGTTTGCAGTCTTTCGCCTCGGAGACTTTGCGTTGTCTGGCCTTGAAATTCGAGCTGACAGCAGAGATGCGTGCTCTTGCACCTGGAATAAACTCCTCCAACGGATACTTGGATTAGCAAACGAAAAACTTACTCCCCCACCAAAGGTTACCACCGGTGGTCGCGAGGTTGTGCAGTACTCTCATCCTATTCAGAACAAAATCTACAGCTTTTTCTTCGTGGTATAGGCAAAAACGCTTGACGAGCATAAGCCGTCACTGTATAATCAATGATTTAGGAATAAAGTAAATACCTTATGTTTACCTATAGCAAACATTTGAGAATTATTCCGTTATAATTGACTACAGTTTGGTAAAATAGTTTGTGAAATCAAAAAAACTTAAACAAGTTTTTTTTGTTTTTTTAACGTGACTCGCTTCGCCAAAGGCGATCACCTTTGGTGATGAGGCGACTGCTTCCACCAAAGGTGGGGTGAAGGATTGATTCTACAACTGAAAATCATTCGGTGATCGCCTCCACCGAAGGTGGTGCCTCTGGCATGGCTTTCACCGAAGGTGATCACCTCATATTTTGCAAATCCTTCCCCACCACCTCTCGCCTATGGCGACGCCTTCGCCTCTGGCGATCACCGAAGGTGAAGAGGCGATGGTGGAGGGTCAGCACTTCGTGCAATCGACTAAAGTCTCCTTCCACCAGTCCACCAGAGGTGGTTGGTGTTCGCCACCACCTTCGGTGGACGGCGATCACCGAAGGTGAAGACTAGCGTTTTAGATTTTTCAAATCAATCAATAACTTTATACCTTATTATTTTAATTGAAAGAGGGTAAGTGTAGTGAGTCGCAGCTTTTTTATTAAAATGATGTTTTAGTAAAAACGCTTTAGCTTAAGAGTTATTTTAATAACTTTTTTAGGAAGGATAGTTACTACTTATGGATCTAATACTTGCAAAATTACCAGAGGCATACGCGCCGTTTGATCCCATTGTTGACGTGTTACCTGTTATCCCAGTTTTCTTTTTGTTATTAGCTTTTGTTTGGCAAGCGTCAGTAAGTTTCCGATAAAGCCAGATTTGTGAGTGTGAGTTTGGTTTGTTTTTTTGCTGTAACTCATTTTTCATTTCCTCCCCACCACCTTTGGTGGATGATACCACTTGCAAAGCAAGTGGTCAGGGCAAAACAAACTCTGTTTGACTCCCGATCACTTCTAAACCTAAAACAAATCGTTTTCACAATTTGAATCCTTCCCCACCACCTTTGGTGGAAGGGTCAGCACTTCGTGCATTCGATATGTTTACACAGCTCAGTTTTTCCAAAAACCCTACCAGACAAAATAAACTGTGTTTGTATTCCACCGTGCATTATGCATTAAAGGGTATCAACTCGCCTTCACCTTCCGTGGAGGCGTCGCCTCTGGCGATCATCTTCGGTGGTGGGGAGCAGAAAGTAATCTTTATAAAGTGTTGCTTTCATTTCATAAATAAAAATGAAAAATGTTTTTGTAAACACATGTAAACAAACTCATAGAAATTGAATTTTTAAGGAGGATTTATGCCACTTTCTGATAGCGAAATATTTATCGCTCTTTTTGCTGCGCTAATAACAGGCGTTTTAGCTGTTCGTCTTGGCATTGAACTTGCAAGACCTGCAACTCGTTAAACAGTAGAGTAAACATTATAGTATAGTGTATTGCACTACTTATTTATTTTTTTACTATAAATGTATGCTTCCGCTTCGCACCACCTTTGGTGTTCGCCGGAGGCGACGCCTCCGGCGAACACCAAAGGTGGTGGCGATCACCAATCTCGTTGAGAACTTTCTTGAATACTGTTTAGTTTATCCACTAAATAAACATAAAAAAGCAGGAGTTGAAAAATCTGATTTGCAAAATCTGATACTTCGCTTCACCTTCGGTGAAGAGGCGACGGTGGAAGCCACCACCTTTGGTGGAAGGCGTCGCCATAGGCTTCCACCTTCGGTGGTTACCTTCGGTGGTTACCTTCGGTGTCCACCTTTGGTGGTGTTCGCCTCTGGCGATCACCGAAGGTGAAGAGTCAAAGGATTTTTTTTAGAAAATTTTAATAGTACCAAAGCTAAAGAAAAGCTATTTATGAGTTGCCAAGAGGGTTTTTAACGTTTTTTAACAATTATGTCAGAAAATAATTATGAATTTAGAGATATTTTTTCAGTTGACCTCTTTACTTTTTGTTCTAGCAGCTGGTCCACTTGTTGTAGTGTTGTTAGCTAGTCGCGGTGGAAATCTTTAACAACAGCGGTTTATCTTGTTTACACAGCAAATCTGTGCGTTTTTCATGAGGTTAATACATAAGTTGAACACTGTTTCTGTTTCGCCAAAGGATGTGACTCGCAGAATCAAGTAAAAACTATTCTCTTTGGTTTTTTAAGATAAAAGTCAGATTTGACAGCTAATTTTTGAAGTATTCACAACTTGCTTGCCAACTGGACGACTCCCCTTTGCCTCACCACCAAAGGTAGAAGCCTTCGCCTATGGTAAGGCTTCTACCTTTGGTGGTGAGCTACGTTCCTTAAAAGAGAGGAAAGTAATAAGAAGTTTTATAAAAAAGATACAAAAAGGTGGCCTTATTCACTTTGGTTTGTGATGCAGCCGTCGCTTCACCTTCGGTGATCACCAGAGGCGAACACCAACCACCTCTGGTGGACTGGTGGATGGCGACGACAACACCGTAGAGAAAGAAAGTAAATACAAACAATTTTATTAAGAAAAATAATATGGGACTTCCATGGTATCGTGTACACACGGTTGTGTTAAATGATCCGGGCAGATTAATTGCGGTGCATTTGATGCATACAGCTTTAGTATCTGGTTGGGCTGGGTCTATGGCTTTATATGAACTAACAGTTTTTGATCCATCAGATCCTATTCTAAACCCTATGTGGAGACAAGGTATGTTTGTGCTCCCTTTTATGACTCGTCTGGGTATTACACAATCGTGGGGTAACTGGACAATCACCGGCGAAACGTCGACAAATCCAGGAATTTGGACTTATGAAGGAGTAGCCACAGCACATATTCTGTTATCTGGTGCTCTGTTTATGGCTTCAATTTGGCATTGGGTTTATTGGGATTTAGAATTGTTTAGAGATCCACGAACAAAAAAACCAGCATTAGATTTACCTAAAATTTTTGGTATTCATCTTTTCCTTTCTGGTCTGATTTGTTTTGGATTTGGTGCTTTTCATGTGACTGGTGTTTTTGGACCTGGTATTTGGGTTTCTGATCCATATGGAATAACAGGAAGTGTTCAACCTGTGTCTCCTTCTTGGGGAGCTGAAGGCTTTGACCCCTACAATCCTGGTGGTATCGCAGCTCATCATATCGCAGCTGGAATTTTAGGTGTGTTAGCTGGTCTTTTTCATTTGTGTGTACGACCGTCTGAGCGTCTATACAACGGTTTGCGTATGGGAAACATTGAAACTGTACTCTCTAGTAGTATAGCGGCGGTGTTTTGGGCAGCATTTGTCGTGGCAGGAACTATGTGGTATGGGTCAGCTGCAACGCCTATCGAACTCTTTGGACCGACTCGTTATCAGTGGGATTTAGGTTTTTTCCAACAAGAAATTGAGAAACGAGTACAATCTAGTTTAGGGGAAGGGAAAACTCTTTCTCAAGCTTGGGCTCGTATACCAGAAAAACTAGCTTTCTACGACTACATCGGAAACAACCCAGCTAAAGGCGGTTTGTTCCGTGCTGGCGCTATGAACAGTGGTGACGGAATTGCGGTTGGTTGGCTTGGTCATGCGGTGTTTACAGACAAAGAAGGGAATTCACTATTTGTTCGTCGAATGCCAACGTTCTTTGAAACATTTCCTGTTCTTCTTATAGACAAAGATGGCGTTGTTCGTGCAGATGTACCATTTAGACGAGCAGAGTCGAAATACAGTATCGAACAAGTTGGGGTGTCTGTGACTTTTTATGGTGGTGAGCTTGATGGTGTCACTTTTAACGATCCGGCGACTGTTAAAAAGTATGCTCGACGCGCACAATTAGGCGAGGTTTTCGAGTTTGACCGCGCAACTTTACAATCAGATGGAGTTTTCCGTACAAGCCCACGAGGATGGTTTACTTTTGGGCACTTGTGTTTCGCTCTTCTTTTCTTTTTTGGTCATATTTGGCACGGAGCACGAGCTCTATTCCGTAAAGTATTCGCTGGTATTGATGCTGATATTGATGATCAAGTTGAGTTTGGTGCATTCCAAAAAATTGGTGACCCAACAACTCGACGTCAATCTGTGTAAATTGTAATCTTTACAGATTGCTAGCTTTGGGTTTTTCTATTTCGCTCCAATGCTGACACCAGAGGTTACTATCTCTGGTGTCAGCATTGGGTTTCATTTACTCCATAGCTTTAATACACTTTATTTAATACATCTTATCTTATGAAGTCTTAAAGGTAACCACCTTCGGTGGAAAGGCTGCGTCAAGTATGACTTTGTATAGCAAAGTGTGGGGTTTTAGATTCTGGTTTGGCTTCGTCACCACCTTTGGTGGAAGCCACCACCTTTGGCGAACACCAAAGGTGGTGGCTTCCACCAAAGGTGGTGGCTTTCACTGAAGGTGATCACCTCAGATTTTTCAAATCCTTCGACTTGCTTTTCAATCGACTATGGTCTCCTTCCACCAGTCCACCAGAGGTGGTTGGTGTTCGCCACCACCTTCGGTGGACGGCGATCACCGAAGGTGAAGACTAGCGTCTCCTTCCCCTTCGGGTCAGCACTTCGTGCCAGTAAGCAAAGCCATTTACCTGTAAGCTTACAGACTTTGCACAGCAAAGCAAAGCTTCGCTGTGTATCAGACTTTGCTTTGCTTTACGAAGTAAAGTCTATAAGCTCTGCTTATTGGCAAAGGAGATTTTTCAAATCCTTCCCCACCACCTCTCGCCTATGGCGACGCCTTCGCCTCTGGCGATCACCGAAGGTGAAGAGGCGATGGTGGAGGGTCAGATTTTTCAAATCATAGTTGACTAAATCCTTATTTTTGAAATAACTTGCATTTCAAAACAAGGTTAAAAAGCAGCCATCTTACCCATTCCTCCTTTTCACCTGTGGATAACCTGTGCATAGCACAGGCGAACATAGCACAGGCAAAGGCAGGCAAGGGGCATCGTTTCGTTGTTGAAACGAGGATAAGGTTTTTTAGAAGAAACAAGTTTTATTATCAAGGAATCCTTATGGAAGCTTTAGTTTATACTTTTTTATTAGTAGGTACATTGGGGATTATCTTTTTTGCAATATTTTTTAGAGAACCACCACGTATTGTTAAATAGAAATAATCCTGTGTTCACATTTTTCATTTTTGACGTCTGTTCAGATTCCCTTCGGGTTCTTGAAAAAGTATAGCTTTCTCATTATCTCTTTTTCTATCTACTGAAGGTGATTGCCACGCACCACCTTTGGTGGAAGCCACCACCTTTGGTGTTCGCCGGAGGCGATGGCTTCCACCAAAGGTGGTGGCGATGGCGATCACCAAAGGTGAGGAGGCGAACACCGAAGGTGGTGGCGAAGGCGATCACCTCTGGTAGTGAGGCTACCACCATAGGTGGATACCTCTGGCAAACACCTTTGCTGGTATCCACCACCTTTGCGTTCTCCTCACTTATGGTAAAGGCGATCAGTTTCGATCTATGAGAGATTAAAAGGTCGTCGGAAGTTGCTACCTCTCCAACATCACAAAGTAAACGCTTTTCCGATGGCTTCCACCAAAGGTGATCGCCAGAGGCGACGGGTAGTGTACACGTTTTTTTGTAAAACAGTAAAGCTTTAGGTGTTAGACGGATAACATCTTTTACTCATCTTGCTATAAAGTCAACCTTAAGTTCTGGCGAAAAAAGATGAGCTAAAAGAAAAAACACAAATTATAAGATTTTATGACGTTTAATCCTCATGCTCTTCAAAAGGGTCCCGAAGTTGTTTTGATGGAGGGCCAAACCCTACATAAATTGAATATCCTGTGATGCTTAAAAGAAGACACCATAAGAAAATTGTGTAAAAAAAAGCTGGACTTTCCATAGTTGTAATAATATAATGTTAATCAAATTTAAAAATAAAAAAGAAGCTAGTATTTTAGAAATGAAAGCCAAGCCAGAAGCCAAGCCAGGCTTGTTTTTCTCACATCTTCTTCTTAAAACATTCACGGGTAACCTGTAACCGCTCTCTCTTCTAATCTCCCCTCTATTTTTTTTTTGCAGTGTACCTGTGCTACTCGCTTCCTCACCTATGATCCAGAGGTTATGACCAAAGGCACCATCAACCACCTCTGGTGGACCGGTGGATGGGTAAGAAGTGCTTCGGTGCAAGTGAAAAAGGAGATAAGTTTTTTTTTGTACTTAAGCCTACATGAAAAGATTGGCCAAGGCCATTTTTATTGATAATGTGTGTTACAATAAAAGCATTAGGGGAAGAAGAAAAGTTTTAAGAAACAAGCTCTTTTATTTTATATAGTATGACAGAAAGTAAATAGATATCAAACAATTTTATATAGATTATGGCAACAGGTAGCACTGCACCAACAAAAAAGTCATTTAACGACAATGGCGCTGGAAGTAGCAAAGGTATTGAAACAACACTTGGCACTTTATTAAAGCCTTTAAATTCAGAGTCTGGCAAAGTAGGTCCAGGCTGGGGAACTACAGTGATTATGGGTGTGTTTATGGCACTTTTCGCTGTTTTTTTATTAATTATTTTAGAAATCTATAACAGTTCTGTTCTTTTGGACGAAGTTAAACCTATTTTTTAAGTTCAACTCTTTTTGTTTTCATTACACATCTTTGCTGTATGCTACATATAATTGAACGTTGTGAATACAGACTATGTTCAAATAACATAGCATATATTGTCAAATGCATATTGAATTCAAACTCTGCAAAAACAGCTTAACTTAGAAGTTTTTGAGTATGTTAAGACGCGTTTTGCGTGTATTACATGCGCAAGCTGGTGTTCGTTTTTCACAGTCACCTGTGCTCCTTCGCTACCATCTTCGGTGTTCGCCAGAGGCACCACCAAAGGTATCCACCTTTGGTGGTGGCGAAGTCGATCACATGTGCATAGCACAGATGTTCCACAGCTCATCCACAGGTAACCCTCCCCATACGAAGAGTGGGTCACAGGCTGTGATGGGTTGTTCGAAGCAGGTCCGGTAAAGTGTGCTTCGCTTTTTTTAGGTTGGAAAGTCAGTCGTACAACCTTTGGTGGAAGCCGTCGCCTTCCACCAAAGTTTACCACCGAAGGTGCAAGCCTTTGGCTGCCACCGAAGGTGCAAGCCTTTGGCTGCCACCGAAGGTGATCGCCAGAGGCTGCCACCGAATGTGGTGCGTGGCGATCACCTTCGGTGGATGGGAATGGATATATTATTCAAAAACAGGATACGAGGGTAGGTATACGTAAATAGGATTTCGTATCATGTGCTTTCTTTGTGTCCTATTAAGTTTGATCTTATGGTGAGTCGATATAATACATTGACTTTCTTTGCCTGCATTGATATCTTTTTTTCCCTTATATCCACCCTTAAAAAGCAAAAAGAAGGTATGTTTTCACAATTGGAGTATGCTTTTCCTTCCCCTTTGGGTCAGAGTTTTCAACTCAAAATCCTGTAGAATTAGTTTACGCTCTTTGAGGGAGCGGGTGCTGTTATCCTTGATAATTTTTAAATTTTATAAAACAAAATGATTTTTAATCAATCTGATTATCAAGACGCTTTTTTCAATGAAGTTTCAACAAAACGCGTAACAAAGCAAAAAAGTCAATGACTGCATTTTACATTGAATGCATTTGTAAATCGTGTATAGCAAAAGCGTAGTTCTAGTTCTTACGCAATAACACTTTCTTTTTTAATGCTATATGCTCTTATGTTTTATGCTTTTTTTCCACAAACCATCTTGTATACGTTCTGATAAAAAATAAAGAAACTCGCTACCAGACATACGTCACTCGATTAACCAGGTTGATTACGTTGCTCGTATGTTTCAATGACAACACTCTGCTTATTTACTCTCCACCACTTAAGTGAGTTTCTAGTTCAAATTTGGTTCTATATATTTGTATTTGACTGATTGTTATAAATCAAATAATGTTTATGAACTTTATTCATAGTCTATGTCAAAATTTTAACATAGCCACCGTGTGTATTTGCAATGGTAGCAAGGCACGAAGTGCTGACCCGAAGGGGAAAGAAAACGTGGTTTGTTATCAAAAACAAATATTACCAAATAAGAAAGAACACACTTTATTTAAATTTTTTGAAATTTGTATTTTAAACTATAATATAATAAACGTATTATTCTTTATTTTTGATTTCGTTTTTCTGTGCAAGTTACGCTTGCATACAGTCTTTAAAAAATTCCTAAACAAGGTGTCACCTTTTTGCCTCCCCACCACCGTCGCCTCTTCACCTTCGGTGATCGCCAGAGGTGGTTGGTGTTGAAAGGTGGGTGGACGATGCGACTTCCATGATAGGTGACAGATATAATGTCTTAAATCAGACCGAATTTGAAAAAGCACACAAATCAGGTTCAAGAAATAAAAAAGGACTACAAGACGGTGGAGGTGGGTCTGAAAATACTCACTCAACTCAAAGCCAGAGCAAAGAAATGAAAAAAGATACAGAAACAAACCAAAACACATCAACTAGAGAAGATTTAAACACGAAATCAAGTCATACCTCTGAGGATAAGATAGCACAACACCCCTCAACTGGAAAGGGTTTAGACCAGACGTACGACGTGGACCGGAGCTTGTCAACGCCGATGCAGGACAGGGTTCGGTCACAATATATACAAGTGGAATCGTCACCGATCATAACTAGTCATAGGGTACCGTTTTATGAGTTGCCGATAGTGCAATTGATCATAATTTTTGTAGTTGGGAGTAAGTTGATGAATTGGTCTAGGGCTAACAGACGCAAAAAAGCGAGGCAAGCCTTATATAAAATCTTGCTAGATTTTAATACCAGTCGTTTCCCATACCCCCATTATATATTAAGAGAAAACTTCGGTCTAAAAGAGGCGGAGATAGAGCAGCTTTTAGAGATAAATATCAAAAAGGATGAGGCGATCAACATTCGGTGGTAACCTTTGGTGGAAGGCGATGGCACCACCTTTGGTGGAAGTCTCCATCCACCAGTCCACCAGAGGTGGTTGGTGTTGACTAGGTTTTTAAATTTTTCAAATCCTTCCCCACCACCACTCGCCTATGGCGACGCCTTCGCCTCTGGCGATCACCGAAGGTGAAGAGGCGATGGTGGAGGGTCATATTTTTCAAATCCTTCCCCACCACCTCTCGCCTATGTCGACGCCGGAGGCGATGGTGGAGGGTCATATTTTTCAAATCATTTATTTGTATGATAAATAAACAAACTTTCAATAAGTCGTTTTTCAATCGTCGTATTCATATTCAACACCTATACCACAATTGACAGGTTGCTTACTATGGTATACTATGTCATAAAAATAGAACAATTATTTGAAAAATTTAAAAACCTAGTCTTAAGCACGAAGTGCTGACCCAAAGGGGAAGGATTTGAAAAATATGAGGTGATCGCCTTTGGTGGAAGCCTCACCGGAGGTGCCAGGCGACGGCGATCACCGAAGGTACCTATGGTGGTGCCATCGCCTCACCACCTTCGGTGGAAGGCGTCGCCGTCCACCGAAGGTGGTGGCGAATGCAAAAAACAGATTGACTTCATTTATTTTGTTTTCATTGAGTGCCAAAATTTGACTCCCTCTTTTTCTAGTTCTTTAAGAGTGTACTTGTTTAACTTGACTTTGCTTGGCACCAAAGGTGGTGCCAAGCAAAGTCAGAGATGTTGGCCTCTTATTTATCCTATATAGGAAAAGTTTGGTTTTTGTGCCTGGTGCTACCGGAAAACTACCATTTTCGTATGTATTGACAAGTATGCACTATTGGCAAATACATACATTGAGAAATACATAGTATGACGTTTTTATTTTTATTTATTTTATTATAGATATCCTATTTTTATGACTACTTCTTATCAGACAGAAAGCACAGCTTTGAGCCGTCGTTATATTATTACTGGGTCCCACCGATTAAGTAATTATTGGTGGGCATTTGCTATATCTGCCGGAGGCGCAGGTTTTTTGATCACGGGCTTTGCCAGTTTTTTGCAGCGGAGTTTATTTATATTCAATAAATCAGCAAATATATCTTTTTTTCCCCAAGGAATAGTGATGTGTTTTTATGGGTGCTTAGGATTACTTTTTGGTGTGTATTTGTGGTGTACAGTTATTTGGGGTGTTGGAAACGGTTTTAATGAATTTAACAAAAGAGAAGGTTTTGTAAGAATTTTTAGATGGGGTTTGCCGGGACGAAATCGACGAATTGATCTTTTTTATAAAATAGGAGATGTTGAAGGTATACGAGTTGAATTAAAAGAAGGAGTTAATCCGAAACGTACCATTTCTCTCAAGGTAAAAGGAAAAGGACATATACCTCTCACTCGAATAGGACAACCAATTGGATTAGAAGACATAGAGACAGAAGCTTCAGAGTTAGCTCAATTCTTAAAGGTTTCCTTAGAAACCTCTTATGAGCTTCCTTGAGAATCTTTTTTATACAAATTCTTTGGATAGAGATCCTTCCCCACCACCTTTGGTGGAAGGGTCAGCACTTCGTGCCTTTATCGCCCCCACCTTTGGTGATCGCCAAACCAAAGGCGAGTAGCACCCCAAAAAGATGTTTCGAGGTACCAGGGTAGGGTAAAGTCATATACTTGTGTGTCTTTCTAAATTTGAGGTAGCAGTATGGCGAGCCACATTGATACTGCAATTTGCTTGTGCATAGGATTTTATTAATGCTGACCGGTGGTTTTAGATGTGTCATAAAAATTCATAAGAATTTTCAAAATCTGAGGCGAAGCCTATAAGACGTCCACCAGTCCACCAGTCCACCAGTCCACCAGAGGTGCTTGGTGTTCGCCACCACCTTCGGTGGACGGCGACGCCTTCGCCTCTGGCGATCACCGAAGGTGAAGAGGCGATGGTGGTGTCGAAGGCACAGAGTGCTGACCCTCCACCAAAGGTGGTGGGGAAGGATTTACAAAATCTCCTTTGCCAATAAGCAGAGCCATTTACCTGTAAGCAGAGCTTACAGACTTTGCACAGCAAAACAAAGCTTCGCAGTGTAAATGGCTCTGCTTACTGGCACGAAGTGCTGACCCGAAGGGGAAGGAGACGCTAGTCTTCACCTTCGGTGATCGCCGTCCACCGAAGGTGGTGGTGAACACCAAGCACCTCTGGTGGACCGGTGGATGGAGACGCTAGTCGAATGATTTGTAAAATATGAGGTTTTCGCTTCTGGCTTCCACCAGTCCACCAGAGGTGCTTGGTGGTGCCGAAGGCACGAAGTGCTGACCCTTCCACCATCGCCTCTTCACCTTCGGTGATCGCCAGAGGCGAAGGCGTCGCCATAGGCGAGAGGTGGTGGGGAAGGATTTGAAAAATCTAAGACGCTAGTCTTAACCTTCGGTGATCGCCGTCCACCGAAGGTGGTGGCGAACACCAAGCACTTCTGGTGGACTGGTGGGTGGAGACGTAAATCAAATAAAAACTAGGTGTTGATCTCCTTTGCTGAGGCATGATATAATATTAAAAAACAATAAAAATAAAACTGAGACTAATTGTGATGATTTTTTTAGTAAAAGAGTACTATGAGTAAAGTATACGACTGGTTTGGTGCGACCTGAAACTGTATAAAGTAATGCAGATCTCTTTGTCTGGCCCTACCACCGAAGGTGAAGCCTTTCAATAGTATCGGCTATGTAAGCGCCTACATATGGATTACTCCTGTGGCGAAATCCGTAAGGAATCGTCTAAAGCGGAGGACAAATTCTTAAGCGGAGTTGCACTCTACGAGGAACTTAAGAATGCCAGTGTTTAGAGAGTAGATTAGGAGTTCAGTGCATCGAAAATCGTACGGTTCGGCTATGACCCACCTGCGGGGTATACGAATTGATCTCAGATTCTTTGTGATGAATGCTGACTAGCTTATGTATCAAATATAAGGTATAAAGCATCAAGCACTTAGAGACATTTGGGGCGGACACAAACTCATGCCTCGGCGTAATGTTCATCTGACGGTGTTTATTCTGACTAGACTCTAAATGTTTGTACTTTCTATAAGACAGGGTAAGCCCTACAGTCTTCCATAAAATGATAAATGTGAGTTTGTTTCATTAAACCCGCCACCATGTGAGGTGATCACCTTTGTCTTCCACCAGTCCACCAGTCCACCAGAGGTGCTTGGTGTTCGCCACCACCTTCGGTGGACGGCGACGCCTTCCACCGAAGGTGGTGAGGCGATGGTGGTGCGAAAACCTCATATTTTTCAAATCAATCGACTACCGTCTTTTAAGACTGTCGTCTCAGATTTTGCAAATCATTTTGTTGGTAACCTTACGGTAACGGCAGGAAATAGGCTGGAGGGTAAAGGAAAGGAGAAAAAGCAAAAGCTCATATGTAATGTATGAGATAAGATTTCTATGATCTTGACCGAAAGGAATAGCAGACTTCTCCATGGTATTCACGTAATCTCGAGGTTGAGACGCAAATGTATAGTTCTTTGACAGAGTCGTTGAGAAATAAAAATTTTGCCATGCATAATTCATTGTTTTACCCATCAAAGAACCCTCACTGGACTTCTACTCGTTGGAAGAAAGCTGAAAGCATTATTGCGAAACTTCAACACAGGATTGCGAAGGCGACCTTAGAAGGTGATTTCCGAAAGGTAAGGAACCTTCAAAGGTTACTCGTCAAAAGCCTCTCAGCTCGTCTGAAGGCTGTGAGACAAGTTGCACAAGAAAATAAAGAGAAAAATACTTCAGGTATTGATGGTCAACTTTGGGAAACTCCAACGCGAAAATTGAACGCGGCTTTCTTATTACATAAAAGATGTAAAACAAAACCTTTACGTCGGATTTATATATGTAATAAAGATGGTTCTTCCCGTTCTTTAGGGCTGCCAGTGATGTTTGATCGTGCTCACCAAGCACTTTGGAATCTTGCTCTCATTCCCGTTGTTGAGACAACATCAGATTCGTTCTCTTATGGTTTTCGCCCTTATCGGGGCTGTTGGGATGCACATGCACAGATCCAGGCAATTCTTTCCCGTAAAGATTCTGATACATGGATTCTCGATGCTAATATCCGTAAGTGTTGTGACACTAGCAGCCACGACTGGCTTTTAAAGAATACTCCCATGGAAAGGAAAATTCTTAAATGTTGGTTAAAAAGTGGTTTTATGAATCCTTCGACTAGCGTCTCAGATTTTGAAAATCAAGGAGAATTTTTCAATACTGAAAAAGGTTTTTCTCAAGCTGGGGTGATTTCACCTACTCTAGCAAATCCTTCCCCTTTGGGTCAGCACTCTGTGCATTCGGTAGTCACCTCATATTTTACAAATCATGTGTTTAATGGTATGCAGAATGTGTTTGAAAACACATTTCCTTCCCCTTTGGGTCAGCACTTCGTGCCTTGTAAACAAGTTGATAGCTCCTCTCCAAAGACTTGCTATTCATCTCAGTCGCCTAGCGTCTCAGATTTTGCAACTAAAGTCAATCTTATTCGATATGCTGACGATTTTATTATCACCGGACAAAGTCATGCTCAACTTGAAAAAGTGCAATCAGTATTGACAGGTTTTCTCCAGCCACGTGGTCTTGAGTTGAACCCTGGCAAAACTAGAATTGTTCACATAAGTCAAGGCTTTGATTTTCTGGGTTGGAGTTTCCGAAAAGCAAGCAATGGGTACCTTTTGAGAGTTATATCAAAAAAAGACGAACAATGTCATAAAGCGAAACTTCGTGATATTGTGAAAAACTCCAGAAACAAACCTCCATCAGCTCTTATTTCGGAGCTCAATCTAGTCATTCGTAGATGGTGTCAGTATCATCGATGCTGTTGTAGGGTATGGCCGGTTTCGAGTCGAACAAATCAATATTTATTTAGGTTGCTATGGAAATGGGCCCGAAATCGACATACTCGTCGTTCTCGCTTGTGGATATACGACAAATACTGGAAATATGTTGATGGACGTCGTACTTTTGGGTCCTCCAATGGAAAAGATTTCAATGATTATAAGTTGATACCGTATAGATTTAAAAATCTTCCGATTCGTGATTTAAAAGGTACAACAAATGTTTACTTGGCTTTTTCTGCTACAAAAAACATGTTCGTAAAGTCTGGTTTTAGAAACAGGTAGATTTAGAAATTGGCCATGGTAAGATTCTTTGGCACCAGCTGTGGTTACCACCGAAGGTGATCGCTTCCACCAAAGGTGGTGCCTTGCTCCCACCTTCTGTGGAGGCGTAGCCTCCACAGAAGGTGGTGTAGGGAGGTATGTGTCCAAATTGTCATCTTTTTTTGCAACAATCTGGTGATGAAATGACGAATGTTCATCATAGAATTTTTGTTTCTCGAGGAAAAACAAATCGTATCTGTCATCTCCAACTGACACACGAACATTCTCATGACGATGTTCATGCTTAAGAAGCATGTGACGCCTAAACTCTCTGTGTCCCACGAAGTATTTCGAAAATGCTTTGTAAACCCCCATTGAGGGTATTTCATTACTAAGCATAGTGTAGTATTGGATACAAAGAATTGAGTGCTTGAGCCGTATGCGTTGAGAAACGCACGTACGGTTCTTAGGGGGGGGTGTTATTGGCAACATTATGCCCCTACCCGACAAGAACGATTAGAAATTCAATCGATTGCGGATGACATTTCAAGCAAATACGTGCCGCCACATGTTAATATTTTCTATTGCCTTGGTGGAATCACATTTACATGCTTCCTTGTACAAGTTGCTACAGGTTTTGCTATGACTTTTTATTACCGACCTACGGTAGCGGAAGCGTTTGCATCGGTGCAATACATCATGACAGATGTCAACTTTGGTTGGCTTATTCGATCTATCCATCGCTGGTCTGCAAGCATGATGGTGTTAATGATGATTTTACACGTATTTCGAGTTTATTTAACAGGAGGTTTCAAAAGACCTAGAGAATTAACATGGGTGACTGGTGTGATCATGGCAGTTTGTACAGTTTCTTTCGGCGTCACTGGGTATTCATTACCTTGGGATCAAGTTGGATACTGGGCTGTTAAAATTGTTACAGGAGTTCCTGATGCAATTCCTTTAGTAGGATCTACTTTAGTAGAACTTTTACGAGGTGGTGTTGGTGTTGGACAAGCAACATTAACGAGATTTTACAGTCTACATACTTTCGTATTACCTTTGTTAACAGCTGTGTTTATGCTTATGCATTTCTTAATGATACGTAAACAAGGCATCTCTGGGCCTCTATAAACCCAACACTTTTTACTTTTGAATGAGCTACCTTTCTCTTCCTTCTATGTCCTAGCTCATTCTCATGGAATGCTCTGCAATCCTTTATCCATTTTTCGAAGAGTGGAGAGAGGTTGTCAATTCCGTAAAAGCTTAATAGGATGAGTCTTTCTGATACATTTTGCGGAGAAAAAAACCAATCGATTAACTATCGTTAATCAATTTTCAATTCGATTAACGATAGTTAATCAATTCTCAATTCGATTAACGATAGTTAATCAATTCTCAATTCGATTAACTATCGTTAATCAATTTTCAATTCCTTTTAAAGGGGGTAATGGTTTCATTTTCATGAAAGGCAAGTCGTGCAAGCTCCCCATACCCCTCGCACCACCAACCACCTCTGGTGGACTGGTGGATGGCGACACCTTCCACCAAAGGTGGTGGCGAACACCGTAGGTGGAAGGCGAGGCTTCCACCGAAGGTGGTTGGCTCCACCTTCGGTGAGAGGGGGAGAAATGACATTTAAATGCAATTGTGTTTGTAAGCAAGCTGAAACTCAAATGAGGAACTAGCCCACAGCCTACCTCTTTCTGGGGGAAAACTGTTTAAGGAAAGTGCTTTCAAGTGGATGGCTAGCTAGCACACATAAAAGCATGTAAATTTTTTATATTTTCAGGAGATTTAAAATTATGGCAGTGACTAAAAAACCGGATCTTTCTGATCCAATTTTACGCGCAAAATTAGCAAAAGGCATGGGCCACAACTATTATGGTGAACCAGCTTGGCCGAACGATCTTCTTTATATTTTCCCTGTAGTTATTCTAGGAACTTTTGCTGGTGTTATTGGCTTATCTGTTCTTGACCCGGCAGCCATTGGTGAACCAGCTAATCCTTTTGCTACACCTTTAGAGATTTTACCAGAATGGTATTTTTACCCTGTATTTCAATTGTTGCGCACTGTTCCTAACAAATTGTTAGGAGTTTTACTTATGGCAGCAGTTCCAGCAGGTCTTTTAACAGTACCTTTTCTTGAAAACATTAACAAATTTCAAAATCCTTTTCGTCGTCCTGTAGCTACTGCGGTTTTTTTAATCGGTACTGCGGCTTCAATTTGGTTAGGAATAGGTGCTGCATTACCTATTGATATTTCTTTAACTTTAGGTCTTTTTTAAAAACTTTAGAAAAGTTTCATTAGATTTGTGAAATCCTTCGCTACCACCAAAGTTGGAAGGCGACGCCTTCCAACTTTGGTGGTAGCGACGTCTTAGATTTTTTAAATCTAATATATTTCATATCATTTTGTACTCTTAGAAAACTTGCAAAACCAGTGATATAAAGACTGCTGTGCGTCTCTTTCGACTTACGTCTTCTCTTTTTCAAATACTTGGCTTCGCCTTCCACCGAAGGTGTCCACCTTTGGTGGTGCCAGAGGCGATCACCTTTGGTAGAAGACGGCGCATATGGCGTGGCTTCCACCTTCGGTGGTATCCTCAGATTTGATTAAATACTGACTATTTTTTTTTCGATTTTTTCGTAAATACGGAAGAGGTGCGCAGCAGTTCATATTCCCCTGTGCAGTCAAACATGGCTTACAGGTTTTGGATACATCGATAAAACAAAATTGAGTAGGTTCTCAAAAAAAGTTGGTCATAAGAGTAAAAAATTTCTTTTCTCCCAAGGATTTGTAAATCTCTTCAAAGATAAAAAGCTGCACTTTTCATTCTCACTCGCGTTTCAGGATAAAATCTACCTACCTCTTACACCTATCCATGGCAGCTCTCATGAGAGATAGCCCATAAACTAAACGCAGGTAAAAGCACGTATAGGAAATTCATAAAAACTTTAAAAACATTTACTGTCCCCTCCTCACGTCACGAAAGTAGAGTGATTCCCCGTGCCGTACCCGCCGTGCCATTCAATCATTCGCCTAGTGTCTCCTAAGACTATCGTCTCCTTCCCCTTCGGGTCAGCACTTCGTGCCAGTAAGCAGAGCCATTTACCTGTAAGCAGAGCTTACAGACTTTGCACAGCAAAGCAAAGCTTCGCTGTGTATCAGACTTTGCTTTGCTTTACGAAGTAAAGTCTATAAGCTCTGTTTATTGGCAAAAGAGATTTTGCAAATCAATCGCCTAGCGTCTCCTTCGAATAGCGTCTCCTTCGACTAGCGTCTCATAGGCTTCGCCTCAGATTTTTCAATAATACAATTCACGTTTTTGAAAATTTGTTTTTCAAAACACATTATGGTATCCTATCAATGTTTTTCAATCTTGCTCATTTCATTTATTATTGATTATTTATTATGTCACATGCAGTTAAAATTTATGACACTTGTATAGGTTGCACTCAATGTGTACGTGCTTGTCCTACTGATGTTTTAGAAATGGTTCCATGGGATGGTTGCAAAGCTAATCAAATCGCTTCAGCACCACGCACAGAAGATTGTGTAGGTTGTAAACGTTGCGAATCGGCTTGTCCAACTGATTTCTTAAGTGTGCGGGTATATTTAGGCGCCGAAACAACTCGTAGTATGGGATTGGCTTATTAATCGAAAATTGTTTGCAATCACCTTTGGTGATCGCCTCCACCAAAGGTGGTGGCGACGCCTTACATTTCTACATTTCTTTACCTGGTTTTTCCCTATTTAGGTTAGTACAAAGGTAACCTTTCAAATCTTGTTTACCTCGGGAGTTGTCGTCCAATACCTTTTCTGTGCTATTTTCACTTGTGGATCACCTCTGCTCCCTCACCTTTGGTTATGGCCAAAGGCGAGGGGAAAGGTGCTAGAATATCGAAAAGGTATACTAGGTTTGGCTTTGCATAGCCTCTAAACTTTGCTTGCCAGATACACGCGTAGTTTTTATCAATACGCATGCATGGTTGAGTGGTCGATAACAACAGGCTCATAATCTGTTCCCTTCTGGGCGTCGCAGGTTCGAGTCCTGCTGCATGCAACTTTCATTTTAAATTTTTATTTGTATAAATACTTTATACAAACATTTAAATCTAAAATATTAAAAAAAAACCATAAAAGTAGCTTATAAGATGTTATTTATCTTCTACGAATGTTAAGTTTAAAAATTCTTGTTTATACTGTTGTGACTTTTTTTGTATCTTTATTTGTTTTTGGTTTCTTATCAAATGACCCTGCTCGAAACCCTAATGATCAATTCTAATTTCTTTAGGGATTTAGGGAAAAGGTTACTTAAATGATCTTTCTCTATTTGCAGGTAAGCTGGACGTGGCTTAAATTACTGCGCTGCTTAAAAAAAAAAGCAGCGCAAGACAAGTTGTTCAACCTTGTCTTAACGGCGTTTGATTAATAAAGTAATAGTACATACTATAAGAAAACAAAATCTTGGGAATGATTTGCAAAATATGATTTGAAAAATCTCCTTTGCCAATAAGCAGAGCTTATAGACTTTACTTCGTAAAGCAAAGCAAAGTCTGATACACAGCGAAGCTTTGCTTTGCTGTGCAAAGTCTGTAAGCTCTGCTTACAGGTAAATGGCTCTGCTTACTGGCACGAAGTGCTGACCCGAAGGGGAAGGAGACGATAGTCTTCACCTTCGGTGATCGCCGTCCACCGAAGGTGGTGGCGAACACCAACCACCTTTCGCCTATGGCGACGCCTTCGCCTCTGGCGATCACCGAAGGTGAAGAGGCGATGGTGGACTGGTGGATGGAGACGCTAGTCTAAGGCACAGAGCGCTGACCCGAAGGGGAAGGAGACGCTAGTCGATTGATTTGAAAAAAATGTAAAAAAGTTCCAAAATTATTTCAATTTACTTTTTGCTTAACACGTTTATACTAGTAGTCAAAAAATAAATAATTTTTGACTCATCAAAACTAGAACAAAAAAATTGAAGTGTCCTCAAATCCATTAAAATAAAACAAAGTGTGCACAAACAAATTGCTAATATAAAACATGAAGAATACCAATATTGTAGAAAAGACACGAAAATAAATAACTATAAACTTTTTTAGAAAATGAAACTACTTGTGAGTGGTTTTTGCTAACTTTATTAGAAGTCTATAGCAGGGATGGTTCCTGAAAATTCGTAAAAAATTCGTAATTATTCAAATAATAACCATGGCTAATAATAGAAATTGTGAATAAGTCAATATCGAAAGGCTATGGATCCTCATCGGGCTTGAGTAGATCGTTCATCTCATTATTTAATTGATCAACTAAGTCAAGTGATTGACAAAAGCTAATGTAAGTGTCTTCGAGCTGTTGCTCGAGATGTTTAAACTTATCCTTTAGTGTGTTTTTTGAATAGTTTTTAGCAAAGCTAAGTGTCTGGTAAATCGACGTGAACCTCATTTCTGCATCCCGTCGCCTTCCACCAAAGGTGGTGCGATCACCTTTGGTGGAAGCCGTGTTTACGGTAATATCTCATAGGAAGGTAAAGCGTTTAAAGTTTTATTTTGACATATGCTTGTGTGCGTGCAAAATTATAAGTGAAATCTAAACTAACACCCGTCAAGGACGTAGCGCTACTAAGCAGGTATTAGAAATGTATAAGGTGGGTGTACAAAAACTTATATTTAGAAAGCACCATCTAGATCTCACGGTGACAATGCATTAACAGAGGATCCGGCGACTTTAGCAATATGTGCGGCTGAAGCTTTGCTTCTTACACACATCATGCTATTCTCCTCAACAACGTAGATAACGGTATCATCCCCTTCTTCAAAAACAAACTCTTTAGCATAGAGAACGTCTCTCGTTTTTCTTTCTGATAAAGCGCAAGAAGACGGGAATCTCGTATTGAATCTAGCTCTATATTGGGGAAGAGTCTTATCTGGATCCTTAGGAACCAGCGTAACTGCATACAATTTAAATACGTGAAGTTACTGTGCATCCGCAGAACTCGTCAATTTCAAACAAGTAGGAATACCTCTCGTGTCACTTCCTTCAGAGCGGATCTCGAGAAGCGTTTTGAAGCCTAACTTTTTGTAGAAGGAGCCATTTGTTAACAAATTATCCTGGAATCGTGATCCAACAAAAATGCTCCTTTTATTGATTGCATTAAGCGTTAACACGGCATTGTTGCCTTGTAACATCACCACCTTAAAAGTAGCGTAGTATGTACCAAATCTTTTTTTCAATCGACTCACGTCTCTTCACCTTCGGTGATTGCCAGAGGCGAACACCAACCACCAACCACCTCTGGTGGACTGATGGACTGGTGAAGACTAGCGTCTCCTTCGACTAGCGTCTCCTTCGACTAGCGTCTCCTTCGACTAGCGTCTCCTTCGACTAGCGTCTCCTTCGACTAGCGTCTCAGATTTTGCAGATAATAGGCATTGTAATTTATTCTTTTTATTCTTTAATAACAATGGGCTGTTCCATACCGTTAACTAGTAGGCGAACCCGAAATAACTGTTGTGTACTAGGCTTTTTGTAATGTACAAAATTGGTTCCAACCCCCCAGATAGTGGTTCCTCGCCTTTCATCATATTCTCTTTCTTAACATCATCCATGTATGATAGGTAATTCGGATCAAATTTCTCACCCACCAGAGAGAGACACTCCTTTAAACCCTTTTTCATATCCTTCCGACTGTGGCCATAGACGATTGTTTTGAACCGTCTATTTTTTGCAACAAAAAGACCACTGGCGTCGCCTCTGGCGATCACCAAAGGTGGTTACCAAGATTGTTTTTGAATTCATTGTTTTCAAAACATATAAACTCACATCAATTTTTTATTTATCAAAATCTATTTTTTCAGTTTCTTATCCGCAAAAGCTATATCTTATTTTTTTGCATATTTACAAAATGTTTTCTCTGATATTTTTCATTGGTTAGTCTCTTCTTTGATCATACAGGGACAGCTTTTGTTTACTAAAAAAAGGGGTTATTTCTCTTATGATTTTAAGCTTATACCCTTCTTTTTTCGATTAACTATCGTTAATCAATTTTCAATTCCGTCTATTTTTACAATCAGATTTAAAATGCTTCATAGTGTTATCAATTTCGTTGTATGTCTATTATAAGGTGAACAGTTTTCATTTGTTTGTACGTTCATTAAAAAATAACAAATCTTTTTTGTTAACTGTTTTACATCAAACAAATCCCAAACACCCCACGCTGTCTGTGTTTATTTCCTCGATACATTTGAATTTTTAACAAATTCATGCTATCTGGAAAAAGTCGAGTAAACGTCAAAAATGGAATACTCATTATTTGTTTTGTAAACTTGTTTTCTTGCCATTCCTCAAAATTGCCATAAAGTGCATACCAACTCACAAAATTGCCAGTTTCTACAATGAGATTTTCAGCTGCCCAAAACGCAATGACCAGCGAATAGTTTGAAGGGCGCGTCATGACACTTATAAAAATGTCGTGATCGTAAGTCACTAGCCATTTTGACGAATTTTTTAGTTTTTGAATATGCATTTTTTTGTAAGAATTTTTGTTTTCGAATTGAATATTCATTCGCGTCGCTACCTTCTCCGCTGTCCACCTTCGGTGATCGACGTCGCCTCTGGCGTGGCTTCCACCTTCTGTGGTGACCTCATATTTTTCAAATCCTTCAACTAGCGTTTTATTCAACTAGCGTTTTATTCGACTAGGATATTAATCGACTATCGTCTCAGATTTTGCAAATCCTTCCCCACCACCTTTGGTGGAGGGTCAGATTTTGCAAATCATTAATAAAATTTACCGAAACTCTTAAAAAATCACAACTAGACTATACATGCACCTTTGAGCGTGTACACGCTCAAAGGTGCATGTATAGTCACTTCAACAAAATTTTATTATGATCCTTATTTAAAATGTATGTTTGTCCGAAGTGTTTCGGAAAACTTTGTCGATCTCTTTAAATTCATTCAAGAATTGCCCATTCATTTGTATTGCTTTCATAATCTAGTAAAAGCTATAAAAGCAATGCAAATGAGTGGACAAAACCTTTAAACCACCTATCTTTCCTGTTAACACCTCTAAATTGTATGACAATTTATGACATTTTTTTTCAGCTTTTTACCGAAGGTTACCACCAACCACCTCTGGTGTTCGCCACCACCTCTGGTGGACGGCGACGCCTTCGCCTCTGGCGATCACCGAAGGTGAAGAGGCGACGGTGGGCAGCACAAGTGAAAAAAGAAAAAGAAATGGTATGGCTTTGCTTCCACCAAAGGTGGTTGCCACATCAAGAAAAAGAATAAGCTTTATAGCGTGTCAATTGTGTCGAATTCGAATTTAATCTCTTTCCACACTTCACATGCTGCTGCTAATTCTGGACTCCATTTACATGCAGCTCGAATAACATCTCCACCTTCGCGTGCAAGGTCACGACCTTCGTTACGAGCTTGTACACAAGCTTCAAGCGCTACACGGTTAGCTACAGCACCTGGAGCATTACCCCAAGGGTGACCTAAAGTTCCTCCTCCGAACTGTAGACATGCGTCATCGCCGAAGATTTCTACTAATGCAGGCATGTGCCAAACGTGAATACCACCAGATGCTACAGGCATAACTCCAGGAAGAGATACCCAATCTTGTGTAAAGTAAACACCACGGCTACGATCTTTTTCAATGTAGTCATCACGCATTAGGTCAACGAACCCTAAAGTTACTTCACGTTCACCTTCTAGTTTACCTACAACAGTACCAGAGTGAAGATGGTCACCACCTGACAAACGTAATGCTTTAGCAAGTACACGGAAATGCATACCGTGATTTTTTTGACGGTCAATTACCGCGTGCATCGCTCTGTGAATGTGCAATAACAAACCTTCGTCACGACAAAAGTGAGCTAGAGTAGTGTTTGCTGTAAAACCACCTGTTAAGTAGTCATGCATAATAATAGGCACACCTAATTCTTTAGCTACAGTTGCACGTTTCAGCATGTCTTCAACAGTTCCAGCAGTAGCGTTTAAGTAATGTCCTTTTACCTCACCAGTTTCTGCTTGAGATTTGTAAATAGCTTCAGCTACAAAAAGGAAACGATCTCTCCAACGCATGAAAGGTTGAGAGTTTACGTTTTCATCATCTTTTGTAAAGTCAAGGCCACCACGTAAACATTCGTAAACAGCACGACCATAGTTTTTAGCCGATAGACCAAGTTTAGGTTTGATAGTACAACCTAATAAAGAACGACCATATTTGTTTAGTTTGTCACGCTCAACTTGAATACCATGAGGAGCACCTTGGAATGTTTTTACGTATGCTGGAGGAATACGAAGATCTTCTAAACGTAGAGCACGTAGAGCTTTGAAACCAAATACGTTACCTACAATTGAAGTGAACAAGTTTGTTACCGATCCTTCTTCAAAAAGGTCAAGCGGATATGCTACATAAGCAATGTATTGGTTGTCTTCACCAGCAACCGGCTCGATGTCATAACAACGTCCTTTATATTTGTCTAGACTTGTTAAACCATCTGTCCATACAGTTGTCCAAGTTCCTGTAGATGATTCAGCAGCAACCGCAGCACCAGCTTCTTCAGGTGGTACACCTTGTTGTGGAGTCATACGGAAAGCAGCCAAAATATCTGTCTCTTTTGTTTGATAGTCTGGAGTAAAGTACGTTAGTCGATAATCTTTAACACCGGCTTTAAAACCTGCGCCAGTTTTTGTTTCTGTTTGTGGAGCCATGAGTCACAATTCAGTTCAAATACACACAGAATCATACAATCTACCCGTTTCTTTTTCGTTGCTTGTCTCATCTTTTCACCTACTTGCTCCCCCACCTTTTGTGGGGAAGCACAGGTGATCCTCTTCCCTACTATCCTTGGTTACCAAAGATGTATGACAGGGTTGGATGGGTGGGCTCTATCTATTCGTGTTCACATTTTTAAAGAATCTTCGAAATGAATTGAAAAGAGAGGTGCAATTTTTAAATCGTATACAATTATTATACTATTTTTTAAATATATAATACTACGAAAAAAAATGAAAGTCAAATGCTCTTCTCCCTGTCTTTGCCTTTTTACCTGTGCTTCTTTCATCTGTGCACGGGTGATACGTAGGTGATCGCACCACCTTTGGTGGAAGCCGTCCACCAAAGGTTTTGGCGATCACCTTCGGCGGTAGAGTCAGCTGCACTTTTGCTGTTGAAACGGCAGGAAAAAAAGTTTAGCTTCTTCCACAGAGAATGATTTGAAAAATCTGAGACGATAGCCGAAGGCACGAAGTGCTGACCCTTCCACCAAAGGTGGTGGGGAAGGATTTGAAAAATATGAGGTTTCTACCGAATGCACAGAGTGCTGACCCTCCACCATCGCCTCTTCACCTTCGGTGATCGCCAGAGGCGAAGGCGTCGCCATAGGCGAGAGGTGGTGGGGAAGGATTTGTATGCTTTTTTATTTTTTAAATTGTTTGTTATATATTTATAATAAACAAGTAAAACATTAATTTTTCTTTCTTTCAAAGGATGTACAATAAGCCAACTAGTAGGTAAAAAGCAATAAACGAACACCAATATTTGCTATTTGCTATTTCAATTTTCATACATGTCTTTGTTTATCCGATACGTTATTTCATAATGTCGCGAAGAAACAACGCAAACTTTAGAAAAAAAAGTTGACAAATTATTCGACTAACGTCTCAAGTTTTGCAAATCAATCAACTAAGGTCTCTTCACCTTCGGTGATCGCCGTCCACGGGCGGTGGTGGCGAACACCAACCACCTTTCGCCTGTGGCGACGCCTTCGCCTCTGGCGATCACCGAAGGTGAAGAGGCGATGGTGGACTGGTGGATTTTACAAATCATTGTATCTCACAAAGTATACAACATCAAGTCAAATTTTTATCTTACTTGCAAAACAGGCTATGTTTTTTTGGTACATAACAAAGCTATGTCATACCTTGTTTGGCGAAGCCAAGTCTAGAATTGACCCCTCCTCGCACACAGCCAAGAAATAGGTTGAACTTTGTTTTTATTCAAGTATTATCTTCAAAGTTGAATGATCAGAAAAGACTTTGCTGTTGATGCCAAAGATCAAAGATGCTAGACTTTTTCAAAACCTGTTTTCTTGCTGAGGAAAATAAATAAATGACTACAATAATTACAACAACGAGGAGAAAACACAATGAAATTAGCTGTTTACGGAAAAGGTGGAATAGGGAAATCAACAACAAGCTGTAATATTTCCATTGCTTTAGCAAGACGAGGAAAAAAAGTATTACAAATCGGTTGTGACCCGAAACACGATAGTACATTTACTTTAACAGGGTTTCTCATTCCAACTATTATCGATACTTTACAAGCTAAAGATTACCATTACGAAGATGTCTGGGCAGAAGATGTTATTTATCAAGGATATGGTGGCGTAGACTGTGTTGAAGCTGGAGGCCCTCCAGCTGGTGCTGGATGCGGGGGTTATGTGGTAGGTGAAACCGTAAAATTATTGAGAGAAGTGAATGCTTTTCACGAATATGATGTCATTTTATTTGATGTTTTAGGTGATGTAGTTTGTGGGGGGTTTGCAGCTCCTTTGAATTATGCTGATTACTGTCTGATTATAGCTGACAATGGGTTTGATGCATTGTTTGCCGCGAATCGAATCGTCGCTTCAGTTCGTGAAAAAGCTCGTACTCATCCTTTACGTTTGGCTGGGTTAATAGGCAATCGAACATCAAAAAGGGATCTCATCGATAAATACGTGGAACACTGTAAAATGCCAGTCTTAGAAGTGTTACCTCTCATTGAAGATGTAAGAGTTTCTCGTGTAAAAGGAAAAACTTTGTTTGAGATGGCAGAAATCGAAGTTTCTTTGTATTATGTATGCGATTTTTATTTAAATATAGCCGACCAACTACTTTCTCAACCTGAGGGAGTCGTACCTCGTGAACTACCTGACCGCGAACTTTTTAGTTTGCTTTCCGATTTTTATTTAAATCCTCAAGCTCAAAATACGTCTGAAGAGGCTGGTGAAGTGCTTGATTTCATGATGGTTTAAATTGTTGTCAATTTTGATTAAAAAACGCGTACTCCGTGACCACCTTTGGTTATCGCCAGAGGCACCACCAAAGGTGGGTAAAGGAAAAGACGGCATGTTCAAGTTTTGCTTTATACTAGTTACTAAATATGTGTCAAATTTTTTTTATTACCCTTATACTATAAGAAAAAAAGATAAATCATGTCTACAGCACCCTCAAGCACCCTAAAAATAGATTGTGAAACAGGAAATTATCATACTTTTTGTCCAATTAGTTGTGTAGCTTGGTTATATCAAAACATAGAAGATAGCTTTTTTCTTGTCATAGGAACAAAAACATGTGGCTACTTTTTGCAAAATGCATTAGGCGTTATGATTTTTGCTGAACCTCGCTATGCTATGGCCGAATTAGAAGAAGGTGACATCTCTGCTCAACTCACTGATTACAAAGAGTTGAAAAGAATTTGTTTAAAAATTAAACAAGATCGAAATCCAAGTGTCATTATTTGGATTGGCACATGCACAACTGAAATAATTAAAATGGATTTAGAGGGGATGGCTCCTCGATTAGAGGCAGATATTGGGATCCCTATCGTTGTAGCTCGTGCCAATGGTTTAGATTATGCCTTTACGCAAGGTGAAGATACTGTGCTTGCTGCTATGGCGCACCGCTGTCCATCAATTCAAGCACAAAATGAGGAACAAACTAAACTCTCTGCAACCAAGTTAACACGAAATGCTTCGCAAACCATGCGGAACGGGGAGGACCAACTCCTTGTTGCTCAAGGGGGAGAAAAAATGATTCAACAACAATCGTGGATCAAAAACATTTTTCATCTGAATTCCGCAAACAAGAATGCCTCTGCGTTGGATGATGAAGGTAAATCAAATAAAAAGGCACAGAGTGCTGACCCGAAGGGGAAGGAAAAGGTAAACAAGAATCACCCGCCTTTGGTGTTATTTGGTTCTTTACCAAGCACGGTAAGTAGCCAATTAACAATGGAATTACAACGTCAAGGTATTACTGTGTCAGGTTGGCTCCCATCTCCGCGGTATACTGAGTTGCCGGCATTAGGGGAGGGGGTGTACGTGTGTGGAGTCAATCCGTTTTTAAGTCGAACAGCTACAACACTTCTTCGTCGACGTCGATGCAAACTTATTGGAGCACCTTTTCCGATAGGCCCAGATGGTACTCGGGCTTGGGTTGAGAAAATCTGTTCCGTTTTTGAGATGCCTTGTGAAGGAATGGAAAAACGAGAAAATGATATTTGGAAAGGAGTAGAAGATTATCTGCAACTCGTTCGTGGCAAATCTGTGTTTTTCATGGGTGATAATTTGTTTGAAATCTCTTTAGCTCGCTTTTTAATACGCTGTGGTATGGTTGTTTATGAAATCGGAATTCCTTATATGGACAAAAGATTTCAGGCCGCTGAATTAGCTTTTTTAGAAAAAACTTGTCGTGACATGAATGTGCCTATGCCACGAATTGTAGAAAAACCTGACAATTATCACCAAATCCAACGAATACGAGAACTACAACCAGATTTAGCAATTACCGGAATGGCTCATGCAAATCCGCTAGAAGCTCGGGGGATTAGTACAAAATGGTCAGTAGAATTTACATTTGCTCAAATACATGGGTTTACGAATTCTAGAGATATTTTAGAGTTAGTCACTCGACCTTTGCGCCGTAATCAATCTCTTCAAGGCTTAGGTTGGGCTTCTTTAGTAAAATCTAGTTCAAAATAAAAAACAGTGTACATGCAATCGCCTTCACCTTCGGTTATCGCCGTCCACCGAAGGTGGTGAGGCGATGGCGAACTCACTGTTTGAGAAATTATGCATTCTTTTTTTGAGTTTAAACTCCATAAAAGACCCATTTTTGAATTTAAAGATGAAATCTGAATTCATATCTGTATAATATGCTTATCCCAAAATTTTTCTGTTAAAACCACATACACTGCTTTTATCTAGATTTTAAACATAGCTTAGACAAATGAAGGGATGAAGCGAAACAATACATAAGCTGCTCACCTTCTTTGCCTTTGCGAATCAAAATCAACAAATTTGCTCTACTTAGGCTTCCACCAGTGCACCAGTCCACCAGAGGTGGTTGGTTGTTCGCCACCACCTTCGGTGGACGGCGACGCCTTCGCCTCTGGCGATCACCGAAGGTGAAGAGGCGATGGTGGTGCGATCACCTTTGGTGGTGAGGTTAAAAAAGTGTAGCCACGCGGCGGAGGTGTTAAGAGAGGAGGAGAAAGTGTTTCCGTAAACTAGCGGGTGTGTATGGCCACCCCTTTTAGGATGTAAGAAGGCTGTACATGGCCAGCGAATAGGCACAAAACAACCTTCGTCTTTTTTGGAGACGACGTTTGCAGTTTTGGGAGCTTGACACAGCTTTGTTGCTTTGCTCTTTTCTAGCACTCCGTGCAAGCAAAACTTGCTGGAAAAGATTTTACCTTATACAATATGTAACAAAGCCAGAAGCCCCTTCTTCAGTTTCTGCTTCAGACTTGGCTTCGTCTCGCACCACCTTTGGTGGAAGGCTTCCACCAGTCCACCAGAGGTGGTTGGTGTTCGCCTCTGGCGATCACCGAAGGTTAAGCGGAGGGTTTTATACTTATATATAAGTATAAGGTAAGAAATTTTTATAAAAAATATTAAGTTGACTTTTTACTAAGACTATGACTTTCATTTTTCAATTCACACTACTTGCTTTTATTGGTCTTTCTTTTCTTTTAGTTGTTGGCGTACCTGTTGTTTTTGCTTCTCCTGAAGGTTGGACAGAGAACAAAGGAACAGTCTTTTCTGGTCTTGGTTTGTGGGTTCTTCTTGTTCTTTTAGTAGGAGTTTTCAATTCCTTTGTTGTATAACCCTTTTGATCTTTATAAACAAAAATTTCTAACCACCTCACCGCGGAAAAACAATCGTCTATCTCTTTGATGGGTGAGACAACATAAAACGTTGAATTTTTTACGATTTTTTTATTCTTTAATCCTTTAGAAGTTTTCTTTTCAGTAATACCAGAAAAGGGAGCTTACATGCGTAAAAAAATCGTAAAAAATTCAAATAAATATTGATTTGAAAAATCCACCAAAGGTGTTCGCCTCTGGCGATCGCCGGAGGCGAAGAGACGTATGTCGATTGAATTCAACCTCATAACTGATTATTTAATAAATATAAATTTAAAAACTGAAAAACTCAGCATTATGCTCTCAAAATGCTGCTTTCATGTAGATGCATTCTCTTGATGAGGGTAAACCCCCTGCAACGTGTATCACAGTTATCTCATAATCATTTCATAACTATGTTCATTGATTTGCAAAATCTGACCCTCCACCATCGCCTCTTCACCTTCGGTGATCGCCAGAGGCGAAGGCGTCGCCATAGGCGAGAGGTGGTGGGGAAGGATTTGCAAAATCTCCTTTGCCAATAAGCAGAGCTTACTGGAGACGATAGTCGAAGGAATTGTATTTGAGCTCAGCAGGAATCGAACCTGCATTAGAAGCTTAGAAGGCTCCTGTCTTATCCGTTAGACGATGAACCCTATTTGGATTAGACAAAATATACCTGAAATGTATAAAAGTTTCAAGTACTTAAAAAAAACAAGCCTATGTGATTTTATTATAACCTTTATTGTGTTGAATAGGAAATCAATTTGATTATCCATAGAGTTTCTTTTTTGCTACCTGTCTCAAAGGGTATGCTTAAAACGAGATGAGTAAAAATGAGATGAGTAAAAATGAGTTCCATATTTATACTGTACACTTGAATTCCTAAACTTGTTTATGCTAGTATACTTTGAGAAAAGCATAAAAAAAAACAATACCTTCTTTGCTGAATAGTCTTGCATTTGGCTCGCCTCATCACCAAAGATTGAAGTCTTTGGTGATGGCACCACCTTTGGTGCAAGCCTTTGCCACCACTTTTGGTGGAAGCCACCACCTTTGGTGTTCGCCGGAGGCGATGGCGATCACCTTCCAGTGGAGGCGGCAGCGACGGAAACACCTTGTATTCAAATCCTTCCCCTTTGAGTCAGCACTTCGTGCAATCGACTACCGTCTCCTTCCACCAGTCCACCAGAGGTGGTTGGTGTTCGCCACCACCTTCGGTGGACGGCGATCACCGAAGGTGAAGACTAGCGTCGCAGATTTTGTAAATCCTTCCCCACCACCTTTGGTGGAGGGTCAGCACTCTGTGCATTCGGTGTTCGCCACGCTTCACCTTCGGTGATCGCCGTCCACCGAAGGTGGTGGCGAACACCAACCACCTCTGGTGGACCGGTGGACGGCGACGGCGACGCCTTCCACCAAAGGTGGTGGCGATGGCGAACACCAAAGGTGGTCACCTCATAGTTTTCAAATAGAGTAGAAAAAACACACTACAAAAAAACTACTTACATCTCTATGGATAAAGATGATAAATTGCCAAAGAGCAAAAATATAGTTTTATACGAAACAGTTTGTGTTGTTGTTACGGTTGTCTACGTTTTTAACATAGTTTTTGATGAAATCGTTAAAATATAAGATAATCCCATCGCAAAAGCGGCACAGAAACGCACAATAATTGAATCTTTTAAGACAGATAAAATAACAACCACAGAGGCAGCAAGGTATTTGAGCAAGCTGGGTTGTAGTGATAAGGAAGTGAATAGGATTGTTTCGCTAACCGACAATATTCACCAACCTTCTGGTATCCCTTATAGCTCTGATCGTATTCGATGGAAAACTGACCAGTCAACACCTCCTTTCTGGCCTTCTTCACAGAAGACCAATTCTGGAAGATGGGAAACACTCACTGACTCCTCAACTTGGGAAGCTTTACCCTGCTCTACTTCTTGTCCATCAACAGGTTATAATGACCTAGCAAAAGAATTTGCAATTTCCTTTTCTGAAGAAGCACAAGAAAACCCAAAACTTCAGAGAGATCTTGAATAGGGTGCAGTTGATTCATATTCCGAAACCCATGCTTATAAATTCCGTGATTACTTACTACCATCTCCTTTAGGGGAAAGGGGGGAAATAGAAAGGTATGAGCTTGTTGGGCCTCCTTACATTTGGATACAGCCTGCTGGGTTCCGGAATTCCATGTTTGGGCGTGGTGTTATCATTTTCGCTGTTGTAACTTTCATAGGTTTCATTCGACTCACGTCTCACCACCTTTGGTGTTCGCCGGAGGCGACGCCTCCGGCGATCACCTTTGGTGAAGACTAGCGTCTCCTTCCCCTTTGGGTCAGCACTTCGTGCAATCGACTAGCGTCTCTTATTTTTCAAATCCTTCCCCATCACCTCTCGCCTATGGCGACGCCTTCGCCTCTGGCGATCACCGAAGGTGAAGAGGCGATGGTGGAGGGTCAGCACTTCGTGCAATCGACTAGCGTCTTTTATTTTTCAAATCATTGTAAAAAAATTGGTCTTCAAGCCTAAAGACATTGGTGTTGAGACAAAACAAAATGATAGTTTTCTAAACAAAAGAAAAAAAAAGTCCCACCCCAAGATGAGGATAACTCTTAAATCAGCCTTGATATGGCTTGTATAGATTTAGAAGAGTCTCTATTTTGTATAGCATCATGGATACGGGTCTTTTCTTTCCTCTTATTCAGCCGGCCTTCCAACTTCGGTGTTCGCCACGCACCATCTCAGCTTTGACTAACCTCTCCTTCAACTTGAGTCTCCTTCCACCAGTCCACCATCGCCTCTTCACCTTCGGTGATCGCCAGAGGCGAAGGCGTCGCCATAGGCGAAAGGTGGTTGGTGTTCGCCACCACCTTCGGTGGACGGCGATCACCGAAGGTGAAGACTAGCGTCTCCTTCCCCTTCGGGTCAGCACTTCGTGCCAGTAAGCAGAGCCATTTACCTGTAAGCTCTGCTTACAGGTAAATGGCTCTGCTTATTGGCAAAGGAGATTTTGTAAATCCTTCCCCACCACCTTTGGTGGAGGGTCAGCACTCTGTGCCTTCGACACCACCAACCACCTCTAGTGGACTGGTGGAAGGCGATGGCACCACCTTTGGTGGAAGTCTCAGATTTTGTAAATCCTTCCCCACCACCTTTGGTGGAGGGTCAGCACTTCGTGCATTCCACTACCGCCTCGCCACCTTTGGTGGATTTTTCAAATCATTTCGCGATTTTTTTAAGTACAAAAGTACAATGTATTTGGGAGTGATGTCTGAGTGGCCGAAAGAGCTCGATTGCTAATCGAGTGTACGAGAAATTGTACCGAGGGTTCGAATCCCTCTCGCTCCGAATTAAACGTAAATTATATACACAACAAAGCTTGAATTTTCTCACCGTATACTCAAACAAGAATAGCTTCAAGCAAAAAAATGTAAAATTAATAAGATAAGTATAAAAACAAGATGAAAGGACCAAAGTCAAAGTTTATGCACCACCCATCTGGTTAAGAAGTAAATACAACACTATACAACCCCGAGTGAATCTAAAAACAAATCGCTTAGCCTGACCATAATTAACAAACACGCCGCTGGCATACGCTATGTCGACTACAAAATTGTAATATCGTATAGGTACTTGTGGCGTAATAACAAGAATTGTAATTATTGTAAGAGTCAATCGAAAAGTGATGAGATAAGAGAATACAGCAAGGAATAGAATGGTAGTAAATAAAAGAAACCAAAAATTGGTAAATAACTTCATAACTAGACTAGGCTTACTCTCGGGAGGATAATAATAGGCGTGTAGTTTCCTCATCATTTGGGCCTCTTCCGGATCAGTCATTTCGAGTATCTTTATATATTCGAAGCCCCTTCGTCGTCCTTCTTTCCACGTATCTTTGCTCGTTTTCGGCTCATTAGTTTGGACTGTAGAAGGATTAGTAACCTGAGCTTCTTTCCCAGCCTTACTGTCGGCATCCCAGCTCTCTTTTTGCGTTTTTTGATCAAGATTGTCCATATCTTGGCCTGCTTTTTTATTACTATTGTCCATAAAAATGTAAGTGTTTTTTATAATGAAATACAAATGAAATAGAAGACCATTGTCAATACTGAGGTTAAACGTCGCAGTTTTTAGCGAATAAAAAAGCATCTCACCTTCATGTGTATGACTTGTCTCGCCTTTGGCGATAACCAAAGGTGATCGCACCACCTTTGGTGTTCACCTTCCACCAAAAATGGTGCGATCACCTTTGGTGGAAGGTGGAAACTCTATGCACCTCTTGTTTTTACGAATTATGAGGTAACATCATCAACCGTGCTTACTGACGTATAGAAGTCGAAAAAGTGCGGGATCAACGCGCTGGCAGCATCTCCAGAGATTGAATTTCTACTCAAGAAGATAAGTTGTAGGCTATATTAACAAACTGTATTCCTTCGACATGCGTCTCCTTCCCCTTCGGGTCAGCACTTCGTGCCAGTAAGCAGAGCCATTTACCTGTAAGCAGAGCTTACAGACTTTGCACAGCAAAGCAAAGCTTCGCTGTGTATCAGACTTTGCTTTGCTTTACGAAGTAAAGTCTATAAGCTCTGCTTATTGGCAAAGGAGATTTTGCAAATCCTTCCCCACCACCTCTCGCCTATGGCGACGCCTTCGCCTCTGGCGATCACCGAAGGTGAAGAGGCGATGGTGGAGGGTCAGCACTTCGTGCAATCGACTAGCGTCTCTTATTTTTCAAATCCTTATTATCTACTTAATATTATATCATATTACATTTTTTTGAAAGAGTATTTTTTTTTTTATACAAAGTAATACGTTTTCATCAAAAAATATTTTTATAATTTATTGTGAAAGAGTATTCTTTTTTGGTATACTTTGGTATACTAAGTAATACGTTTCATCAAAACACTATTCTCATAATTTCTTAACCTTTATGAAAACTGAGGAGTCAGGGTGTTTTTGTCGATGAAACAACACTTTGGGCTTTTTAGAAACGATAATCGCCCCACCCCTATCCTTTGGTGATCGCCTCACCACCGAAGGTGTTTACCTTTAGGAGCTTTTCATTTCTACCTCTACTTGGCTTTCTACTTGTTAAGTGAAAGCCAAGTCAAGTTCACTACTTGCTTTGCAAGTTGTATCAAGGGGGGGGAGTGAGAGACAGGCTTTGTAAAACAAAATCTTTCTAAAAGAAAGATATTGATAACAAATTTGTCAAACTTAAAAAATCCAAGAAGATTATATTACATACAAACTATATGGTTGAACCACTTTTATCTGGAATTGTACTAGGTCTTGTTCCAGTCACTATATTAGGTCTTTTTGTCACTGCATATTTACAATATCGTCGCGGAGATCGTATTACAAGCTCTTTTTAAATAAACTTAGTATCAATTCTTTTCTTATTTACACTTTTCCACACTTGCTCCATTACCTTTGATCTTCGCCACCACCTTTGGTGGTGGCGATCACCGAAGGTGGTAGCAAGTCGAATAGGAACTGGAGGAGCAGCTAGAGAGGTGTACAAGCTTTTTTGATGCCAAAATTATCTTTACTTTCTTTACGCTGTAAATTGAAGTAGTAAGAAGTATTCAAACCAGAGGTTTCCCACAAGCTTGCAAACTTTGTCGTTTATATCCTTCCCCTTTGGGTCAGCACTCTGTGCCTTCGACTAGCGTCTCCTTCCCCTTCGGGTCAGCACTTCGTGCCTTCGACTAAAGTCTCAGATTTTTTAAATCCTCTGTCGAGAAGTTTGTCAACTCATCTTTCAAACTTCGACAAAAATAAATAAAATTTTTACATATTTTATAAAGAATGATAACAATTATCAGCTATATAGTATTTCTTATTTCGTTTGTAGTCGCTACTTTGTCTCTTTATCTTGGATTGTTGAAAATAAAGTTAATTTAAGATGATGACTGTTTCGTAAAAAATAGTATATTTACAAGGACGATCAATCTTATTCATGCTTTTCAGGGTGTTTATAGGCATTGCACCGCTTTAACATAGCTTTGCTATGTTAAAGCGATGTGCCTGACTTGACTTGATCACTAAAATAGTATACAATTTAAATATACAATGTATTTAAGTAAATCATCACCAAACAACATATTTTTGCTTTGGCACAAAGGTTTGTAAGAAGTCCCCATCGTCTAGAGGCCTAGGACATCTCCTTTTCACGGAGGCAACGGGGATTCGAATTCCCCTGGGGATAGTGTAATATAATCACTGCGAGTGATTTCGTAAGTAAATTGGTTTTATGGAGGAGCAGCCTAAATCTCACTCCTGAGTGCATCACCTTTGGTGGTGAGGCGACGCCTATAACTTGATATCCGTCAACTACGTTTTTATTTTTTCTATGTTTGGGCGAGAAGGGAATTGAACCCTCGACACCGCGCTTCGGAAACGCGTGCTCTACTCCACTGAGCTACAAGCCCTTCGTATTAGCATTTCATTCGGTAGTCACCTCACCACCTTTGGTGTTCGCCTCCGGCGATCACCTTTGGTGGATTTTTCAAATCAATCGACTAGCGTCTCTTATTTTTCAAATCCTTCCCCACCACCTCTCGCCTATGGCGACGCCTTCGCCTCTGGCGATCACCGAAGGTGAAGAGGCGATGGTGGAGGGTCAGCACTCTGTGCATTCTTTTATAACTTTTATCTTTCTTTTTTAGAAAAGAAATATAAACTGGTTAAATTTATTATAAAAATAACTAGTCATTTATGCTTTGTTTTGTGCAAGTTATCCTTTTCACTTTATTGGATGATGTTGTGTGATGGCTTTTTTTAAGTGCAGGCTGCACTTAAAAAAAGTCGGAAGGAAAAATATCCAAAACAGAATACACTAAATTCGCTGCAAGATGTTTTACAGCCTTTATTCCCTTTACTCCGTATTCCCATTGATATGGGTTTTATATCTTTATATCAATGTGATGTCTTCCCCACCACCTTTGGTGGACCACTTGCTTTGCAAGTGGTATCAAGGATTTTGATTTCAAAGCAAATCCTTCCCCACCACCTTTGGTGGAAGGGTCAGCACTTCGTGCAATCGGGTGAAAGGATTTGAAAAATCTGAGACTTTAGTCGAAGGAAAAGTGTTATACTTCTGAAAGTAATTCATATCGTTGACTCATTTTCAACCAATTCACCGCTTCAATATAATTTGTTGGCGCTAAACGGATTGCCTCTTTCCAATAATCAGCAGCTTTATCAAAAAGCAAAGTTGCAATCTCTGGTTGCCCACTCTCAATAGCTTGTTCACCACGGTAATGATAAATAACAGCTATGTTGTTCAAAGCTTGTGGCAATGAAGGATTTCTTTCTAGCGCTTGATAATAATACTCTAAAGCTCGTCCATGTTCCCCATTGCTGGTATGTATAAGACCAATGTTGTATAAAATGTAACTACGGTCATAAGCATCAGTTTCAAATCGCATTGCTTGATAGTAGTTTTGTAACGCTTCTGCATAATCTCCTGATGATTGAGCTGACATCCCATCTCGGTAATACATGAAAGCTTGTTTTTCTCGATTAGAGGTAGGCAATACTTTTAATAAGATATCTGCAACAACTGTAAATGTTTTATCAATAAAATTATCATTTCTTTGGGATCTAGGCATAACAAATATCTGTTTAATTTTTTATGAACAAAGCAAGGTGTTACTTCCACCATCGCCTCTTCACCTTCGGTGATCGCCAGAGGCGAAGGCGTCGCCATAGGCGAGAGGTGGTAACCTGTTTCTTTGTTTTTATAAGACCAAAATTGAGACTTATTTTTTTATCAACATAGATTTCACCTCTTCAGCACACGAAGCTTACTTGATTGAAAGTGGCTTACTGATCAAGTCAAGGTGGTCGCGAAGGCTTCCACCAAAGGTGGTGGCGTCCCCAGTAAACTTACCCCCCTAGTAAAGAAGAAAAACTCTATTTGCCTTTCACAGCTTTACTGTGTAAGAAGAGAGTGGAAAGAATGAAGTTGTGTTTCCGGATAGAGCCAACTTGCTTTTGCTGCAAAACAAGTTTTTATTTTGCTGTTTTCGAAAACTATATTAAACCTGGGTAAATTATATACACACATTCTCGTTTCCGCACAATGTCATGTAATGTAAAGCAAAAACTATTCATGTACATAAAAAAAAAAAAGAGATAAATCCCATCAATGAGTATCAACTACTGGTTCGAAAGCAATCAACATTGTTTTGAAGGTTAGATGTTTTCTTTTCTATACACGCTTTAAATACAGTTTATGCTAGCTTAGTATACTCTATAGTACCTTATTATTTCATAATTTAGGGTGACTTCTAGTATAGATGTTTTTTTAATCTTTATGTAAACACATAATAAAACTTGCATACACAGTGTTGCTTACTACCTATTGGTTACCACCTTTGGTAGAAGCCTTCGCCACCACCTTTGGTGTTCGCCGGAGGCGATGGCGATCACCTTTGCTGAGGCGAAGCGAAACCAAGCCTTGGCTTCTGGCTTAGATATAAGCTGCCTTCCACCAAAGGTGGTGCGGAGGAGTCCACCTGTCCACCAGTCCACCAGAGGTGGTGGCGATGGTGGTGGGTGATTTAAAAAAGAGAAAGTAAAGCAACAAAAGAATAATAACACGTAAACCATTCCTAAAACCGAAAAATAGTACATTTTAGTACGTCTTCACCTTCGTTGATCGCCAGAGGCGAACACCAACCACCTCTGGTGGACCGGTGGAAGCCACCACCTTTGGTGGAGGCGATCACATAATGATAATCAACTTCCTACCTTAAAAGCATCTATAAAAAAACCAACCATTAATCCAAGTTTAAAAAAATTAAAAAACTTCCAAATATTTTTTTGTAGTATTTTGGGATGAATAAGAAAAAACAAAAAATGACGATTTGTTTGCTGATACGTTGCGTAATTACACACTTCTATACTAAACACCAATATGATGACAATCCATCCGTCCCAAGGCAAATAAGGTCGAAGACTATTTAAAAAAGTGCCAAAAACATTACCAGTCAAAAAGCCAATAAAAACCAAGCACAATAATAAGGTAAGATTTTTTTGTAAAAATTGAATTCTTTTAACACCATAAGAAATAGATTTTTGTAATAAACGAGAAAGCCTTGTCTCCAGCATAAAGATGAAATTCTTGATAATACAAATAATTTTTTATTTTTTCATTCGTCACCACTTTCGGTGTTCGCCTTACCACCAAAAGTGTTCGCCACGCACCACCTTTGGTGATCGCCAGAGGCGACGCCTCCACGTAAGGTTACCACCGAAGGTGGAAGCCGATGGCGACGCCTTCCACCAAAGATGGTGGCGATGGCTTCCACCAGTCCACCAGAGGTGGTTGGTGTTCGCCTCTGGCGATCACCGAAGGTGAAAGCGAAAGAATGTTTAATAATAAAGCTATAAAGTTATAAGAAAAAATGAAAGTGTAAATAGAAAGATTTGAATTTACTGGCAAAAGATGGTAACATAGTAGTAAGCCCATACTCTTGTAATTCAAACCTTTGAACCATGTCAGGTTTTGCTATGAGCAAGACTTTGTCGATAATGTCAAAATTAACATGAATCACAAGGCAGCAACATTAAAAAGAGTCTTGAATAGCCAAGCTTTATGGGCCCATTATTGCTAAGAAATTAAAATACAATTTTTCATATATACACTATATACAATATATACAATGTATAACACATATAGTATATAAAGGTATAATACATAAAAAAATAAAATTCAAGAAAAAAAGTATCTAATATACATCAAAATAACAATGAATGTATCTCTATAAAAAATGCTTGACTTGAAAAATATGAGGTGATCACCTTCGGTGAAAGCCTATGGCTTCCACCAAAGGTGGTTACCTTTGGTGGTGCCTTCCACCAGTCCACCAGAGGTGGTTGGTGGTGGCGAGCCTAATGATTTTAAAAGTCTAAGACGCTAGTCGAAGGATGTAGTGAAATATGGGCTGTTCGCTTCGCCTTCGCCTTCCACCAGTCCACCAGAGGTGGTTGGTGGTGCGTGGCGATCACTTTCGGTGGACACCGAAGGTGGTGCTGTCGCCTCCTCACCAAAGGTGGAAGCCATAAGCACCACCAAGGGTGATCACCAAAGATGAAGAGGGGAGTCGAAGGCACAGAGTGCTGACCCTCCACCATCGCCTCTTCACCTTCGGTGATCGCCAGAGGCGAAGGCGTCGCCATAGGCGAGAGGTGGTGGGGAAGGATTTGAAAAATCTCCTTTGCTAATAAGCAGAGCTTATAGACTTTACTTCGTAAAGCAAAGCAAAGTCTGATACACAGCGAAGCTTTGCTTTGCTGTGCAAAGTCTGTAAGCTCTGCTTACTGGCACGAAGTGCTGACCCGAAGGGGAAGGATACGATAGTCGAAGGATATAGTAAAATGAGATATCAATAAAAAAGGCGGCACCCAGATTTGAACTGGGGAATAAAGGATTTGCAATCCTCTGCCTTACCACTTGGCTATGCCGCCGTTTTAGGTGAAGTCAAATACAAGTCAAATTATGAAATAACTTACAATCTAAGGCGTTAAAACAATTATGAATAAATCCAATCGCGATTTGAAAAAACCAATCTCTTACTGCTGCGATAGGCTTGAATATGAGCTCTCTCGTGGCGACTTCATCGAGTACAGCTGGTACACAAGGTAGTACATCCTGCGGAGTTCAAAGTCGTCCATGATCTGCACATATGCGGACTTCTGTCCCTTTTGTGGTGAAAATATTGTAAAGTTTTCCCTACATGACGAATACGTTGACGCCTATGACAGGGCAGCAGAGGAGGATCCAACAATGATAAACCTATCTGATTCAGAATTGGAAGGGTTCCACGAGAAGTTCTTAAGGGATTGGGAATTACGGAACCCAATAGAGTGACCTGGCAAAAGAATCTGCAATTGACTTTTCTAAAGAAGCACAAGAAAGTCCAAAACATCAAAGAGATCTTGCAGAGGGTGAAGTTGCTTCATCCTCTCACACCCAGCTTGTCAGCGAAAAGGAAAAAACAGAAAGCTACGAATTGGTTGATCCTACTACCAATGTTTCAGCGTCAGCTGGGTTTGGAGGATCCATCTTTGATCGTGTTGTGACAATTCCGTCTATTATACTGGCAGCAGGTGGTCTAGTACTATACTTAATTTGCAAAATCTGAGGTGATCACCTTCGGTGGTAACCTTTGGTGTTCGCCACCACCTTCGGTGGACGGCGACGCCTTCCACCAGTCCACCAGAGGTGGTTGGTGGTGGCGATGGCGAACACCAAATGTGATAGCAAAGACGAACCGAATCAAATGAGTGTATCACAGAGTCTACCATATATATAGTATACCATATATATCATAGTATACCATATATGTAGTATTCACTCATCAAAAACGGTCAAAACACGTGAAAATCACATGTGTGCTTTTAAAAAAATTTGCCATCACCTTTGGTGATCGCCGGAGGCGAAAACCTTACATACACTGAAAACAAAAAACATAAAAGCTAAAAATTTTTGTAAACGTAAAACTTTACGCTTTTACCTCTTTCTAGACCAACAACTAGACAGAACCTTTCTTTCGTTGTTGTGTCCTTCTTTGCAAGCTACTATTGCAATTGCAATCGAGAAAGTGGAACAAAGGTTATAAACATGCTTTGCCATCCATGTGATTATACTTTATCTTTATAACTTTATAAAGTGCAAAGATGACCTGCAAAAAAAGTAAAAAGAAAGTGGCTTCAAGGTTGTGGGATACTCTTGAAGGGAGTAAGGAAATCCAACCACCTTTGGTGTCGCCGAAGGCGTCGCCACCATCTTTAACTGCCACCGTCGCCTCTTCACCTTCGGTGATCGCCAGAGGCGAAGGCGTCGCCGTCCACCAGAGGTGGTGGCGAACACCAGAGGTGCTTGGTGGTGCGATGGCTTCCACCAGTCCACCATCGCCTCTTCACCTTCGGTGATCGCCAGAGTCGAAGGCGTCGCCATAGGCGAAAGGTGGTTGGTGTTCGCCACCACCTTCGGTGGACGGCGATCACCGAAGGTGAAGAGGTTCTAAAGATATGTAAAAAAAAATAAAAATTTAAGTTCTGAGTAGCTACATGCTTCTTTTCCACGAAATAATAAAACTAAAAAAATGATTCAATCTTTACAAACAAGCCATCCTTCTAGAATATCGATTGATGCTCCTGAGCTTTTAGAAATTCAACGTCAGGGTTTTTACAAATTTATCAAAGAAGGGATAATAGAAGAATTTTCTAAGATTTCTCCAATCAGGCTAGAAACTGGAAAAAACAGTTTAGAATTCATTTTGGACGCGGAAAGATATAAATTCATTTATCCAGAGGATACACCTCGTGAGTGTATTTTAAAAATGAAAACCTATGGGTGTAAAATTTATATAGAAGCGAAATTCGTTTGTAAAAAGAAAGCTGATAAAAAAATTATACATAACCATACAGAGTGGATACTGGTTGGCAATCTACCAATGATGACCAAGCGAGGTCATTTTATTATCAACGGCTCACCGCGTGTTATTGTTCATCAGGTGGTTCGAGCGCCAGGGATTTATTTTCAACAGATTGTTGATAAAAATCAAGGTAAAGAAACAAGATTTTATGGCGATATCATTCCACGAAGGGGTGTTTGGTTACGATTACAAATTAATCAATACGGAAAAGTTGATGCTCGCTTAAAAAAAAGTAAAAAAGTAGAAGCCGAGTTGTTACAACGATGCCTTGAAGTTATAGAGAAAGAAAGCAGCCTTTTCCCTTCTTATGGGATTCAAATAGAAAACCAAGAATTGGTTTCTGAAAGCAATGCTTTTTACCGCACCTATGATAAACTTTATCGGCCGATTGAGGATAAAGAGCGTGAAGAGTTAGAGGCACGTCAGGATCACCGTTTTTCTTCAGATGCTCCGAGTAAACGTCAAAAATGTTACAAAAATCTATTTGAAACCTTTAAAGTGCCAGCTAGATATGATTTAGGTCAAGTAGGACGTGAAAAACTCAATCATAAATTTGGCTTAGATATAAAAGAACAACAACTGACTTGCCTTGATATAAAAGCAGCAATATCTTGGCTTCAAGATTTACAAAAAGGGTATAAAGTCGTCGACGATATTGACCATTCTCAAAATAGGCGTATCAGAAGTTCAGGGGAACTTTTGCAAAATCAATTTGAAAATGGAGTAGATCGATTAAAAAAACTTATTTGGGTCAAATTGAAAGACCTTGGAGCAATGTTAGATCGGTTAGAGTATGAGCGCTCGCAAACTCCTGTGCACCACCAACCACCTCTGGTGGACCGGTGGAAGGGTCAATCACAATCAAATCCGGAAAGAGGGGATTTTCGTGAAACAAGAATATCAAATCTAGGCTCGCCTCCATCACCTTCGGTGTCCACCAAAGGTGGTGCCAAAGGCGATCACCTTCGGTGGTCGCCAGAGGATGCTACCAAAGGTGGTGCTTTCACCGAAGGTGATGCGAATCCAAGTCTCAAGCCTGGGGCTTCTGGCTTAAAAGAAGTGGGATCACGTTCTATTGAAAAAAGAAGTAATAAAAGCTTGAAAAAGGCACAGAGTGCTGACCCTCCACCAAAGGTGGTGGGGAAGGAATCGAATATTTTAAAACAAGTTTCGACATCTTTTCATCCATTAGCCGAAAATCCTGAACAGGGCTTAACAAATCAAAACAGTGTGAAGACTCCGACTCACACTGTTTTGAGTTCCGAAGGTGGTGGCGAAGGTGGTGGCTCCAGCTTTGGTGGGGCGTCGCCACCACCTTTGGTGGAGGCGATCACCCCGCAAACGCAGTTTTCAAAAAAACAGGGAAGAGATCAAGCCTTTATACGTCGAGACCGGGGCTACGGAAAAAATGATGTACAAACTGGAATCAGTTTAAAAGATGTTATAACGACAAAACCTATAAATGGTGCTTTACGCGAATTTTTTGGATCTAATCCTTTGTCTCAATATATGGATCAGACCAATCCATTAGCCGAGTTAACCCATAAACGCCGCATAAGCTCATTAGGAATAGGTGGTGTGAGTCGGGAATCGGCGGGTATGGCTATTCGTGGAATTCACCCAACTCACTATGGTAGGATCTGTCCGATCGAGACGCCTGAGGGGAAAAATGCGGGTCTTGTCAATTCCTTAGCTTTTTATGCTAAAGTGAATGAGAAAGGTTTCATTGAAACACCTTATTATAAGGTAGTCACTGGGCAAGTACAACAAGAGTTGGGGTTTTCTTATTTTTCCGCGAAGGAAGAAGATGAGAAAGGATTGTATATAGCTCCTAGTGATTTATATCAATCTACAAACAATGTATTAGGCAAGATTTGTCTGTCTTCACCCACTCTCCCATCACCTAAGGGTGTACCTTTTTCGGAAAAGCGAAATTCTCCTCCGCAGAGCAGCCGGAACCTTGTTCCGGTTCAAATCCCGGAGAAAACAAATCCTTCGACTAGCGTCTCAGATTTTTCAAATCCTTCCCCACCACCTTTGGTGGAGGGTCAGCACTTCGTGCCAGTTTCTCAGCAAACTTCTCTTCGTGGGTTGGAAATGTCTTTATCCAGTGCAGAGGATTACCCACCCCTTCCACCAAAGGTGGTGCAAAGACAAAAGAGAGTGCAGGGCGGTTTTGAGCAGCGAGCGGCAGAGGAACTTGTAGACTTGACGCCACAAAACTATATCACTCGCACAGCAAGTGGTATACATGTAGAAAGAAAACCTGTTGTACCGGTAAGGGTTGCTGACAATTTTGTGCATCTTTTTCAAAAGGTGCGTCCGCATGAAGTAGATTGTATTGCAATTTCGCCAATTCAAATGATTTCAGTTGCAACCTCGCTTATTCCTTTTTTAGAACACAATGATGCCAATCGGGCATTAATGGGCTCTAATATGCAACGTCAAGCAGTCCCATTAATGATAGCAGAACGCCCTTTAGTTGGGACTGGTTTAGAAGCGCTGGTTGTGGCAGAATCCGGTCATATAATGCAAGCTGAAATCACTGGTTATGTGTCTTCTGTGAGTGCTGATCAAATCATCGTTGAAGGCCTTTCGAAATCTTGTGATATGCCGGTGGGAAAAAAGAACTCAAACTCTTTTCTTTGCTCTCGATCGACTCTCTTCTCGCGTAAGCAAAACTTGCAACAAACCACGTTTGCAAGTTTTTACCAGTTAAACGGTATTCGAAAACAATTTGTTTCAACGAGTTTGTCAAAAAAACAGAAACAAACAAAGGTAAACATAAAAAACGTGACATCGCGTCTTTCTTCTACGGACCTTACTCCGCACGTAGTTTCACCTCCGGGCACCCACCCGTCGCCACCACCAAAGGTTATTGCCCCACCGGAGATGGCGATCACCGAAGGTGAAGACGCTTCCTCACCTTCGGTGATTGCCAAAAGTATAGGTTTGGAAAACTTTGTTAAAGACAACGTCAACGTGTCAGCCAAGCCATATATTCCAAATAGTACAAATACAGGGAATTTAAGAGTTAAGATAACAAGGCAAGAACTCAGAGAGACTTTTACTTTCACACCATTTTCACATTCTATACCAAATTTTCAACGTTCGAATCAAGATACATGTTTAACACAACGCTGTCTCGTCAAAGAAGGAGATTGGGTTCAACGAGGTGATGTTTTAACGGATTGTTCTGCTAGCAACTCTGGGGAGTTGTCAGTAGGAAAAAACATATTAATTGCTTATATTCCTTGGGAGGGTTATAACTTTGAAGACGCAATCGTGATTAGTGAACGTTTAGTGCAAGAACATGTATATACCTCTCTTCACGTAGAAAGATATGATTTTGAGGCCCAAGATTTCAAAGGTGGAAATGAGTGGTTTACAAACATTTTGCCAGGCGTAGCTTTAAAGAACGTTAAGCATTTAGATCAATTTGGTTTACCTCGTATTGGAAGTTTTGTACAAGAGGGTGATATACTTGTTGGCAAAATTAGTTGTTCCGATAAAAAGCCCACAACTCCGTATGAAAGACTTCTTTCAGACATACTGGAGGAAAGAAGTTTTGCGGCTCGAGATGCCTCATTGTATGTGCCGCGAGGTGTTCAAGGTCGTGTGATAAATCAGAGAGTTATAGAATTCTTTGACCACAATCTTGAAAATAGAAAATTTAAAGGTGGTTTCCCTAAAGCTGTTCATGTGTTCTTAGCAGAAAAACGACGAATACAGGTGGGTGATAAAATGTCCGGGCGACATGGAAACAAAGGAATAGTTTCAAACATATTACCAAAACAGGATATGCCGTATTTACCAGACGGAACGCCTATTGATATGATTTTAAATCCACTTGGAGTTCCTTCTCGTATGAATGTGGGTCAGGTTTTTGAGTGTTTGTTAGGTTTAGCTGGAAACTATTTAGGACAACAATTTAAGATGACAGCTTTTGACGAGATATACGGACCAGAGGCATCACAAAGTCTTGTGTACTTGAAACTTTACCAAGCACGTTTACAAAGTGGTCAAAGTTGGTTGTTTCAAGTAGAATTTCCCGGGAAAACTCGTCTTATTGATGGACGCACTGGAAAATGTTTTGACCAATGGATAACAGTAGGGAAAGCTTATATGCTTAAACTTATTCATATGGTAAATGATAAAATTCATGCCCGTGCGACTGGACCTTACGCTTTAGTGACTCAACAGCCTTTGCGTGGGCGTTCACAACAAGGGGGTCAAAGATTAGGGGAAATGGAAGTTTGGGCTTTAGAAGGGTTTGGAGCTGCTTATATTCTTCAAGAGTTATTAACAAAAAAATCAGATGACATTATAGGAAGAAAGGAAGTTGCTGCATCCATCTTACCGCGCCCAACTTCAATTCTAGACATGCTTGAACAAACAAATAACCTTTCAAAAAACAACTTTGTACTTGGTAGCCCTGAGATCTTTAAAGTGCTCGTGTGTGAACTTCAATCCTTGTGTTTAGATGTGGGGATCTATTCTTTGACAGATCAATCTTTTCAAAGACAGTTTGTTGCTGAAGTTGATTAATAAAGTAATCTGCTCTCTTCAAAACAAAATAAAACCTATGTACTGAAAACGTAAACACCTTTTTTACCCTTTTTGCTGTTCAACTCCTCAAGTAAAACTTTCAATTTCTGCTTGCTGATTCACAGCTTGGCTTGGCTTACCACCGAAGGTTACCACCGAAGGTGGTGCGAAAGGGATCACCTGTTGAAAAGAGGAGGAGAGAGGAAAGCGGGTAGAACGGAGGCAAGTTTAGGTGAATTTCCAGGAAAGGAGTCGACTTGACTTACATTTCAAATGCACAGCTTAAATAGAGCTGTGCAAGCTCAATTGACTTTTTTATCATTCGGTAGTCACCTCACCACCTTTGGTGTTCGCCGGAGGCGTCGCCTCCGGCGATCACCAAAGGTGGATTTTACAAATCAATCGACTAGCGTCTCTTATTTTACAAATCCTTCCCCACCACCACTCGCCTATGGCGACGCCTTCGCCTCTGGCGATCACCGAAGGTGAAGAGGCGATGGTGGAGGGTCAGATTTTTCAAATCATTATCTAAAAAAATAAAAATGGGTATGCTTAACAGTCGTGACAAGCGAGAATTAAAGATAAATCAACGACGTATTTTAATGGATTCCATCGAACTTGGTATACCTTCTCCTGAGCAGATACGTAGTTGGGGGGAACGTCGTTTGCCTAATGGCAGACTCGTCGGTGAGGTGAAAAACTCAAAAACAGTGAATTACAAAAAATTTACATCTCTCCGAGATGGTCTATTTTGTGAACGTATTTTTGGGCCAGTTGAAAATTTTGTGTGTGCATGTGGGAAAAGGCAGCCAAGGATAGATGTCAAATTTTGTGAGAAATGTGAAGTCGAGTACACCACTAACCATACACGACGATACAGGTTAGGTTATATTCAGTTAGTTTCTGCAGCTACACATATCTGGTTTTTAAAAGGTCGTCCTAGTTATTTGTCACTTTTTTTAGGTAAAAGAAAAAAACGAGTTGTAGCAGTGGCGTATTGTAATGGTTATTTGGTGGAGCAAGGATTCCCTAACATCAAAAACCTTTCTAGTTCCTTTACAAGAAGGCATCATGGAACAGCTATTTACGAGGGAGATAATTTAAACATTGTTAAGAGCACTGTCGAAATTAAAAAAACAACACAACTTTCTGGTAATTCGCACTACCCTAATCCCAATGAGTTTACATCTCCATTGGAAAGTGAAAAAGGGTTGTATAGGGAGAGGATGAACCCCTCTGCTCCATATCAAGATTCAAATGGTTCCACATTCAGTTTCATTAAAACGCCTCGCCCTTCCCTTCCACCAAAACTGGTCGCCTCGCCTCATCACCAAAGGTGTTCGCCTATGGCGACGCCGGGTGAACACCTGACATTCAAAGAAAAAGAAAACACTACACTGCCGGAAGTGGGGGCTAGCAACGAATCTCAGAAGCCGGAGAAAAGATTTCACCTTGTCAAAGAACAGGTAAAAAACAAAGGCAATACCTTGCTTCAAAGGCACGAAGTGCTGACCCAAAGGGGAAGGATTCATTTGGATAACTCTTATAATTTTGCAAAGCGCCCTCCCTTTGAGGATGCCCCCTCCACCAGTCCACCAGAGGTGGTTGGTGTTCGCCTCTGGCGATCACCGAAGGTGAAGGCGAAAGCTCAGTTTCGCGTTGCTAGCTCCTATGCCCAAGCCCAAACTTTACCTTTTTTGCCAACACTTGTGTGCCGTTACAATTTGAGAGATGAGCTAATAGACTATTTAAATTCTTATCCATTCAAAGAAGATATTCCATTACCGCTTTATTGTGGTGAAACCAGATGGCGTTCTTTAAGAGATATTCACAATTTTATGGCAGAACAACCTCTTCGGGGTTTAAAGCAATCTTCAGAAAATGAGACATTACAGGCTGAGACGCCTCACAACTTGAATGATGCTCAGGTGAATTTAGAAAAAAATTTTCATGCTCGTCCTTATGACAAACCCACTTCTTTAAAAACTATCAATGATACAAACAAGGAAGATTGGATTGATTTCAATAGCATGAACCTTGACATCAATGAGGCAGTTAAAAACGGAAAACCAGAATCGATGGAAAGAGAGGGAGATGGTAAACATCGCTTCCCTAAAACAGGGAGTATACAGGCAGATAAGCGAGTGTTGTATAAAAGTTTTTCACATCTCCCACGTATGTATGCTCTTCGTTCAACTCCGTCAAAAGAGTTGCCAACGCTTTCTCTAAGCTTACAAGAAACATTAGGTCAAAGGCACGAAGTGCTGACCCGAAGGGGAAGGATTCCATTTTCTAAATTGAAAGCGACCACGAAAACAGAAGAAGAGACACAGGATTCTGGAAATATAAACAATGTTCATGCCTTTCAGTCGACTCCTCTCCTTTCATCCCCTCAAACCTCGTTAGGAAGCAAACAAGGGTTGTCTTCCTTCCCATCTGAAAACCTACCCGAAGGGCGTAAACAGGGGGGTGAGATGATCTCCCTTTCGCCACCACCGAAAGTAGAGTCTTCGCCTCTAGGGAGGCGATCATCTTCGGTGGAAGGCATCAACAAAGGTGAGGCGGCATCATCTCTGGTGGACACCAAAGGTGTTCCCTCCGTCGAAGGTGATCGCACCAGTTTTGGGGGAAGACGCCGTCTTCCCCCAAAACTGGTGGGTGCGGATGGGGCACAAATTGCATTGTTGAAGGAGCCCTTCGAAGCGCACGAAAACACGCAAAATGCTTCGACTTTTTCTCTGTTGACGCATAACCACCAACCACCTCTGGTGGACCGGTGGAAGCCACAGGCGAATAAAAAAGGAAGAGGCAAGGAAGTAGAAAATTTGCCGTCAATTGAATTGACAGCTATTCGTGAGATACTTTCTTATACCGGAGGAGGCGCGTTACAACATCTTTTAAAACGATATAACACGCATTCTTTCGCGACTTTTCTTTTGTCGGATCTTCAAGACGCTCGTCTGGCTTATCAAGATATGATAAAGGAAGTGGGTGACTGGCCGAAACGGAGAGAGAGAAAGATTCTTAACCGTTTTTGTCGACGAATCTATCGAACTGGCCGTCGATTAAAAATAGTACAGCTTTTTTTAAGAAATCAGAGACGGCCGGAATGGATGATTCTGTCAGCTGTTCCTGTGCTACCGCCAGATCTACGTCCCATATTACAAATGAGCGAAACTCTTGTTGTGGCTTCAGACCTAAACAATCTGTATCAAAGAGTAATCTATCGAAACAATCGATACCATAAGCTACGGTTTATTGATTTCAATCTTGTGACAGCAATACAACGATTAGTGCAAGATGCTGTCGATAGGTTGATTGAGAACGGAAAAGGAGGCTCGAAACCTTTTTACACACCAGGAGGACGCCCGTTAAAATCGCTATCAGATACATTAAAAGGTAAAAAAGGTCGATTTCGATTAAATCTATTAGGGAAACGTGTTGATTTTTCCGGTCGATCTGTTATTGTGGTAGCACCTCATCTGAAAATAAATGAATGTGGTTTGCCTCGAGAAATGGCTCTAGAGCTCTTTCATTACTTTTTAGTACGACAGTTTATGTTAAAAAAGCGAGGTTCCACTATTGTTATGGCAAAAATGGCCATAAAACAACGTTCTCAAGGGATGTGGGACATGCTTCGCGATTTGATATATCATCATCCAGTGTTGCTGAATAGGGCCCCTACTCTTCATCGACTTGGGATTCAAGCTTTTCAACCAAGATTGGTTTTAGGCAGCGCAATTCTTTTACATCCTTTGGTATGTTCTGGCTTTAATGCGGATTTTGATGGTGATCAAATGGGTGTTCATCTTCCCTTGTGTTTCCAAGCTAGAGCTGAGGCATGGGATTTGCTTTGGTCAAGAAACAATCTTCTTTCACCCGCTACAGGTCAGCCAATGCTTGTACCAAGTCAAGATATGGTTTTAGGTTTTTATTATATGACGACTTTGCCCGCTTATAAAAAACCTGACCCAAAAAGTTTTCAAACGCTGGATCCTCCAAATAGAGTTTTACACCTACTCGAAAGTCAGCAAAAAAATCAGCGTCAATCTCGACCACCTTTGGTGTTCGCCGAAGGCGTCGCCATCCAGACAAGTGGAGAGTCTGCTGAATCATACACCACAGGGAGAAAAGAGAGGGCTCAAATCAAAAGACGAATGCTTTTCCAAGATTCTCATGACGTTATAACTGCTTTTCATCAAGGACACATACGTCTTCACACACCTCTTTGGTTAAAATGTGAGGCAACTCTTGAAAACAATGGTGATATAGAAACACCGTTAGAACTTCAACTAAATAGTTTTGGTGGAGTGACTCAGATTTATGCTAAACACATGTGTGAAATAGATCTTGCTACATTCTCAACCACTTTGTTGGCTCGTACCTCAGTTGGAAGAGTCATGGTGAATTATGTGATTTCTCCTTATACTGCTCCTTTGTAAACTTTCACTTGTTTTCCCTGTAGAAGCAAATCAAGTCAAGCACAGTACAGTCAAGTCAAGTACAGTAGGGCACATACACCCTCACCAACCCGCGCGGCTCACCTGTGCTATATACATACACGTCATGGGCCCCTCCACCAAAGGTGGTGAAGTACGCAGCCTTTAACTCATCCTTTCTTTGCAACCACCTTTGGTGGAAGCCATAGGCTTTGGTGAGGCGAACACTTTTGGTGGTGAGGCGAACACCTTTGGTGATCACCAAAGGTGCCCACCTATGGGGGTGAGGCGCGGGGCTAAAAAACAAGCAAAATAAGTATTTTAAAAAAATTGAAATATGAATTCAGATTTAGTTTTTTTTAATCAATGTTTCGATAAAAAAAGGCTCAAGGCGGTGATCTCATGGTATTGTAAAAATTTTGGCGAAGAACAAGCTTTGAGAATGGTAGAAGAATTTAAAAAAATGGGGTTTAACAACGCCACACAAGCTGGTATCTCCATAGGTCTTAGCGATCTTAAAACCCCTGGGCTCAAGCCTTTTTTAGTGTCAGAGGCGGAGGTTGTTATGAGCTTGACACAACAAGAATTTCAAGGGGCACAGATAACCTGTACAGAAAAATCTCAACGAATTATTGATACTTGGCATCGAGCCAGCGAAATTTTAAGAAAAAAAATTGTTGACTATTTTTCCTCTACTGATGAATTTAACCCCGTCTATATTATGGCTCTTTCAGGAGCACGTGGTAATTTTTCACAAGTTCGGCAGTTAGTTGGTATGCGTGGGTTAATGGCAGACCCTCAAGGGCAAATTATAAGCTTTCCTATTCGAAGTAATTTTCGTGAAGGGCTAACATTAACTGAATATTTTATATCCTGTTCAGGCGCGCGTAAAGGATTAGTGGACACAGCTCTTCGCACAGCGGACACCGGGTATTTAACTCGTCGACTGGTCGATGTCTCTCATCATGTTGTTGTAAAACGAGTTGCGTGTGAAACAAATAGAGGAATATTTATGAAGCCTTCCACCAGTCCACCAGAGGTGGTTGGTGGCGACAGCGGGAACAAAATGCTTCTCTCCCTAAAGCAGAGGCTTATTGGCCGCGTTCTTGCTAAGGATATAGTATTCGTAGCTAAGCAAGATCAAGAAATTACGCCAGAATTGGCTTCTCAAATAGCATCTCTTAACAAGCCAATTCTTGTTCGATCACCCTTAACATGTAGTTTTAATCATGATGTTTGTCAATTGTGTTATGGGTGGAGTCCAGCACAAGGCAATTTAGTTTCATTAGGAGAAGCTGTTGGGGTTATTGCTGCTCAATCTATCGGTGAGCCAGGCACTCAATTGACAATGAGAACATTTCATACGGGCGGGGTTTTTTCTGGTGATCTTTTAGAGGAGATAAAATCTCCTTGTAACGGAAAAGTTCTGTTTTTACAGGCGTTTCAAGGATTACTTATTCGAACGGCTCATGGGAAGATTGCTTTCCTTACAAAGGTGGCGGGTGAAATGATTGTTCGTCCGACTGATGATACTGATTTTGAGGCGTTAAACGAAAAACAAAATCTTAACACAGCTCAGGTTTTGAATTCTACTTCCCAAGGTTCCACTTCCAAGAACTCAACTCTTGCGCAAAGCAGCCGGAACCCTGTTCCGGTTCAAAATTCAACAAAAGTCAACAGTGCAAACTTGCCTACAATCTTTTCAAGTGGAGGAAGCAGCAGGAATGAAACGCGAGACACTGCGCAAGCTGCGCAAGGGGTTGCTTTACAAAATAGAAACTACGAGTCAAAAGATTTGCAACATGTGAAACCCCACCTTATCGATACATATATCCCATTTCAAGCTTTAACAATGGTATTTGTACGGCATGGTGAGTATGTAAAAAGAAATCAACTAGTAGCAGAGTTTTCATCTTTAGGAAAGGAAGGAAATCAGCCAATTAAAAGCAAACAAACGCTTTTTGCCGATTTTTCTGGACAAGTTGTAACGGTTTTAGGGGGGAATAAGAAAAGCAGCGAAGAGCTGGAACGAATTCAACCAGACAAATCCGGAAGATTAGGGTTTTTTTTTGTTTTATCAGCAAGCGTAGGAGCCACTTTAGAACAACTACGTCACAATAGGCAGGAGATCAGGTTAAATAAAATGCAACTTTTAGACACAATAGCGCATCCTGGTGATCTTGTTGATAGCGATTACAGCAAGCTTCCCCAATCTCATTCCTTTCCGGTTTTGTCACAATCTACGTGTATAGCTTTGGATACTGATCAATCTCTTATACCAGGGATGTGGGCTTCTAGCAAGTCAACCTCAAGTTTGACTAAACGCAGCAAGACCCTGGAGCTAGCAACTGACACAAGGCACAGAGTGCTGACACGAAGTGGAAGGAATGTTTTTAAACAGCAACCGTCTTTTTTAGGGGGGAAAGTCAAAAAGCGAAAAGTAACTCACCTTCCCTTATCACCTGCCGCGAACACCGAAGGTGTTCGTCTCCTCACCTTTGGTGATCGCCAGAGGCGAAGGCAAGGCGAGGGCTTCCACCAAAGGTGGTTGGCTTTCAAAAACAAAACAGGAGGTCTGTTGAGGTGGAATCAAGCTTTCACTAGGGTTTTCAACAGTCAAGCGCAGTTATCGACTAAACACACCCAAAGAAAAGAAAAAACCTCTGTAAAACAGATTCCAAAAACGACAGAAAACTTATATTTTTCAAAACTTTATCAAGGGTGTATAGAGAACCTTTTCTCTTTAACATCTTTGACTACCTTGCAAGGTAAATCCATTCCTTTTTTTTTCAACCCTTGCCTCGCCTCCTCACCTTTGGTGATCGCGTCGCACCAGTTTTGGTGGAAGCCTCCGGCAATCACCAAAGGTGAGGAGGCTTCCACCAAAACTGGTGGCGAAGGTGGATGGATAACTATGACTGATGCTTTTCGACTTTCTTCTTTACATCAGCAAGCAAATAAAACACTTGCTCTTCGCGAAGCTGAACCTATTCATATCTTAAAGGCCTCTTCTTCCTTCACCTTCGGTGATCGCCAGAGGCGAACACCAACCACCTCTGGTGGACTGGTGGAAGCGGCTGTGTCATATAAAAATACAAGAACGCAGAGCGAACACGCCAATAAGACGACTCTACTTCATCTTCGGGACTCTCCCCAACCGGGTTTAAATATGAAGCTAGAAAGTACCCTTTTGCAGATTCAATATAAGAAAAACCCTCATTCCACTCCTTTGAATCAATCGACTCACGTCTCGCCACCTTTGGTGGGTTTTTCAAATCCTTCCCCACCACCTTTGGTGGAAGGGTCAGCACTTCGTGCAATCGACTCACGTCTCTTCACCTTACGGTGATCGCCGTCCACCGAAGGTGGTGGCGAACACCAACCACCTTTCGCCTATGGCGACGCCTTCGCCTCTGGCGATCACCGAAGGTGAAGAGGCGATGGTGGACTGGTGGATTTTTCAAATCCTTCCTCTTTGGGTCAGCACTTCGTGCATATGATTTCGTCTTTAACCAAAACTACCGAGTCAGAGCCTACTCGTTTGTAAACTATGCAAAGCTTGTCTTTAGTTATGAAGTAGACTAAAAAGACCAAGAAACAAGGTTCACCCTTACTATTCAAGTTGGTAGTTGTCTTGTGCTCTAAACAATTTTTTTACCTAACAACATATCCAATGCTTTTTAAACGCTTACAAAAAATTCATCAAAATTATGTGTTGTCCAGATCTCTTTGCCCCCATTCCTTGAAAACACTACCTTTGCGGCGTCAAGTCTGTAAACTGACCTACCCCTTCACCTTTGGTGATCGCCTTGCTACCACCTTCGGTGTCCACCAGTCCACCAGAGGTGGTTGGTGGGGAGTTTCGCAGAAAGTGAGTGGTGAGATGAAAAGCTTGCTGTCAATGCACGAAATAAATCTTTGCTTGCATAGTCATCCTGTAGAGAGCAAAGTGTTTTCAACAACCACTCTCTCTTCTTCCCTTGTTGACTCATGCCTTCGAAACGAGGTAAGAGGAAGAAGGTTGCAATATAACAGAGGTGGTAAAAGAACATTCGCGAATATGAACCTGAACAGAGTTCGGTTTGTTTTACGCCAAGTTCAGACCCAAGCCAGCTCTGCCTATAGACTTTGTTCTCCAAAGCCTCTTTGTCCTTTTTGTACTTATAATGTAGGCCAAAGTAAAAGTGTGCACACTTTGCTTGCTAGAAAAACTGTTGGCTGTGCAACGCTTAGATTACAAGCTGCTTTTGCAGGAGCGACTAGTACACAAAACACACAAGGTGAGGTTATCAAACAACCTTTTACTGATATACTGATAACCGATTTTGAGCAAATAAGCTTTTCCACTGCAAATACTACCTTCGATGTGAAAATAGGAGATCACCTCAATGCAGGTGATAAAATAGGTAAAAAAGAGAATACTCCAATTGTTGTAGGAACATCTGGGCAGGTTATTAGAATTGATAAAGAACAAATAACTCTCCAAAAAACTCAGCCTGTTCTTTTTTATTCTGGGGCTGATGTGCATGTAAAAAACGGAGAATGGGTGGAAAAAGGTTGCCCAATACTTACCTTAACGCATCAAACACTTATCACTGGTGACATTGTTCAAGGTATACCAAAAATTGAACAACTTTTCGAAGCCCCTGGGGGAAAAGAGGGTTCACCTCTTTCCGAAACCTTACATTTACAATTAAGAGAAATTTTTCGACAACATTGGTCAGAATTACCTCTCCCACAAGCAGTGCGAAGAAGCTTAGAAGAGATTCAACAAATTCTTGTAGAAGGCATTCAAAGAGTGTATCTTTCTCAAGGTGTTCTTATTGCTGATAAACATATTGAAATAGTAGTTCGGCAAATGACATCTAAAGGGCAAATTTTAAACAGTGGCAGCACGGGTCTTTTTCTCGAAGAGGTTTTGCCTATTCGGCACATCGAAGCTGCCAATTTAACGACGCCAGGGAGGAAAGCTCTTTATATGCCAGCAGTTATAGGGTTAACACGGGCAGCCTTAGATTCGGAAAGTTTTATATCTGCTGCGAGTTTTCAGGAAACAACTCGTGTATTAAGTCGAGATGCGGTCATAGGGAAAAGTGATTTCCTTAAAGGTTTAAAAGAAAAAGTAGTGATTGGAGATTTAATCTCAGCAGGTACGGGGTTAGACAATTATTTTATATACAACATTTTGTTTGACCAAGGGTATATTCATGCTAAGGAAACAAAAAATATCCGTGGATTTACTAAACACGATTTACAAAAACGAGTATCCACCTTCGGTGGTAGCGAAGCAAGCTCGAAAAAAAAACATACGCGAAAAAAAATAAAAATACCAACTCTTTAGGCAAAAGCAAATACACCACTTGGTAAACTTTGCTCTCATGTTTACATTTTCTATACCAAAAGCTTAACACCTTTGGTGATCACCAAAGGTGATCGCACCACCTTCGGTGTTCGCCACGCACCACCTTCGGTGTTCGCCACGCTTCACCTTCGGTGATCGCCAGAGGCGAACACCAACCACCTCTGGTGGACCGGTGGACGGCGACGGCGACGCCTTCCACCAAAGGTGGTGGCGATGGCTTCCACCAAAGGTGTTTACCTATGGTGATCGCCATAGGCGAAAGGCGCAGTCGAACTCAAAGGAGAAGACTTTGTTTTGCTTTCTCTTCTTAAAATGAATCAAACTCCGCATACAGGAGAGGCGTCAAAGGGCTTTACAAACTCAAGTGTACAAGCTATGCTTGTTGCTAAGCTTGGTTACAAAAGCATAGAAGATAAGAATCACAGTTTGCTAATTTTGCTTTGTTCTCAATGACTTGTATTTACTTGACCTACATTCACGTGTTTCACAGGTGAATTCAAAGAAAAGCTTATAAGATGAGGGAGTATTAGCACAGGTTTGTTATCAACATGGGCGATTGATTTGTAAAATATGAGGTAATCACCTTTGGTGGAAGCCAAAGGCGATCACCGAATGCACGAAGTGCTGACCCTTCCACCAAAGGTGGTGGGGAAGGATTTGTAAAATATGAGGTAACCACCTTTGGTGGAAGCCAAAGGCGATCACCGAATGATTTTCAAAATCTCCTTTGCCAATAAGCAGAACCATTTACACAGCTTTGCTGTGTATCAGACTTTACTTCGTAAAGCAAAGCAAAATCTGATACACAGCAAAGCTGTGTAAATGGCTCTGCTTACTGGCACGAAGTGCTGACCCGAAGGGGAAGGAGACGTTAGCCACCACCTTTGGTGGATCGAGACATTAGTCGAAGGAGAGGGTAGCCGATTGATTTCAAAAAAAAAAAAAGTCAATCAATTGAGTTGCAAGATATGACTTCAAAAGTAAACAATTTGTTAGTAATAAAAAACTTTCATAACATAGGTGAACCGTTTTCAGCCTGTTTTTTTAAAATTTTTAGTAATGATGTAAAAGTAGTAAAATTACATTATAAATTCTCGAATTTTTGTTTAGCCTGTAATGATCTGTCGAATGGAAAACATCAAAATTCAAAAGTCAATCAGGCACGAAGTGCTGACCCTCCACCAAAGGTGGTGGGGAAGGATTTGAAAAATCCACCAGTCCACCAGAGGTGGTTGGTGTTCGCCTCTGGCGATCACCGTAAGGTGAAGAGACGCACGTCGAATGATTTGCAAAATCTACAACAGGATTTTATTGAAAAGAACGTGTCAATGAGCCGCCAACCACCTTCGGTGGAAGGGCAGCACTTTGTACATCCTGCCGCCTATAGAGCGGGAAGTATGAGACTGTCTGGATCTGGAATGACAAACTATGTTGGTCAGAAAAAAGAGCTTGCGGCGCCGAGCAGCCGGACCAAAACGCCAGACTTCAGGGAGCATCCTTACCAGTGGGCAAAGGAGGTAAGAAAAAGTTCTGATTTGCTTGCAAAGGTAGCAAAAAATAAAATACAAAACCGACGCAAAAAATCGTCCAAACCTAGCCCTTACTCAGTCCTGCCGTCTACCAGACCCCCCGCGGTGGAAGATGTTCGCACCACCTTTGGTGGAAGGCAACGGCGACGCCAGAGACTTCCACCAAAGGTGGTGGCGACGGGTGGGTATCCGAAGGGGAGTCATCCCTTCCTCCTTTCGGGGGTGTTCCTTCGGGGCTCTTTCAAAAATGCATCCATGCCAGACACATCAAAGATGTGTCTGGTACCGGTGTACAAGGAGGGCAATTATCCCTTAGAGAAAGCCGGACTAAATGGGCAACCTTCTCTTTTCTGGGAAATAAAAAGTAAAAAAAACACATACAAAGTGGTTCGTCCAATGCTTAGCTGCTCGCGAGCAGAACTAACAAAGCTTTGCCAATCATGGAGATTACCGGTTTACCCAGATCAAAGCAACGATTTCACACAGTATTCGCGAAATCGTATTCGAAAACAGCTTTTGCCCGCAATAAGATTCTTTTTTAATCCGAAAGTAGAAAACGTGATTTTTAAATTTACTGAGACTGTTGCTGATGAGCAATTTTTGATAAATAAGACAATAGATCATCTTTTGACTGTATTTCCTTTATGTCATTTGTCCAGAACCAAGTACCCCCCATATCCGCTTCTCTAAGACCCATGTGGAATGGTCGGAATTGGCGGAATAACACTTTCAAGTAGAAAGTATTCATAAAACAAAACAACGTGGATACTCTACAACTTGTTACCCACTTTTCGGTGATAACCTTCCACAAAAGGTGAACACCTCCTCAATTTTGGTGATCGCCATAGGCTTCCACCAAAGGTGGTGGCGTGGCTTCCACCAAAGGTGGTGACCGAGGGTGTCCACCTATGGTGATCGCCATAGGCGAAAGGCGAAGGCAGGGAGCAGCGGAAAGTGCACGAACACCAAAGGTGGGCCCTGTACTTTGTTTTATTGTATGTTCTTTTGCCCCGTTGAAAGGGGTAAAAGTTATTCCGCATAAAATTTTGATGGAATTTATAACATAGTTTTTTATGATGTATTCACAAATTCAATCTTTTTTAATGCCTTTTTCTTTTGGGCTTCTTTTTATGCTAATGCTAGTCTACTGGACTCAAGCTACTTTATTTTCTCATTTGAAATACAAAAAGATAACAACTTTTTTTTTAGGATTTGCTGTTTTATCGCTGACAACATTATTAGTAGTACGATGGATGGAATCAGGGCATTTCCCACTTAGTAATTTATATGAATCTTTAGTGTTTTTGTCATGGAGTTTTTTACTAAGTCATGTGCTTTTACAATCATTTAGCGCAAATGAGTTAGTAGGTGTGGTAACATCGCCTATGGCGTTATTTACATATGGATTTGCTTCCTTTAGTTTACCAAAAGAGATGCAGCAAGCCACTTCTTTAGTACCAGCTTTGCAATCAAATTGGTTGATGATGCATGTGTCTATTATGGTTTTAAGCTATGCAGCTCTTCTGTGTGGATCACTTTTATCAATGGCTTTTTTAGTACTCACGTCTGATCAGCTTGGTAAACTAAAAGAGGAAACAAGTAGTCTTTCTCTTACTCCACTCCCACTTGCTACTGTTTTTGCGCCTGTCAAAGGTACATCTCTTAGCAAACAAAGCCAAGTATTGCCGTATCCTCGCCAAATCGATTTGTTTGATCGCGACACAAAATCGAGTTCTGACGGAAATACTATTTCTCCCATGCAATTTACAAAGTGTACATCTTTCCCTATGCAATCTGGAGAGCCCTGCTCCCCCTTCACAGAAGGTGATGGAGCACATCCACCTTCGGTGTCCACCGAAGGTGATCCGGTGCAGACTGCACTTGATAAAGGATGCATTCATTCTGTAAAAGAGCAAAGATTTGAAAAATATGAGGTGTCGCCACCACCAACCACCTCTGGTGGACAGGTGGAGGCGATCACCAAAGGTGGTGCCGAAGGATTTGAAAAATCTGAGACTTTAGTCGAAGGAAATATAGCTTTGACTCTAGATAATTTAAGTTATCGATTATTAGGCCTTGGTTTTCCTTTGTTGACCGTTGGTATAATATCAGGCGCTGTTTGGGCAAACGAAGCCTGGGGATCGTATTGGAGTTGGGACCCCAAAGAGACATGGGCTTTCATTACTTGGTTAGTATTTGCTATTTATTTACATGCTCGGATTACAAAAGGATGGGTGGGCAAAAAACCGGCTTTGATAGCAACAATCGGCTTTTTTGTTGTTTGGTTTTGTTACTTAGGAGTGAATTTATTAGGCACAGGTTTGCATAGTTATGGCTGGTTTTCCAATAAAGTTTGATTTGCGAAATCTAAGACGCTAGTCGAAGGGTTTGAAAAAAACGAGGTGTTCGCTTCACCTTCGGTGATCGCCAGAGGCGAACACCAACCACCTCTGGTGGACTGGTGGTGCGGCGATCACCTTTGGTGGCGAGGCAAGACGAAAGTGAGGCTTCCTCCAATGGTGGTGTCAAATAAGACGCAAGTCAAATTATTTATTTAAATATGATTTGCAAAATAATTTGACTCGCGTTTCAATCAACTAACGTCTCCAGTAAGCAGAGCCATTTAACTGTAAGCAGAGCTTACAGACTTTGCACAGCAAAGCAAAGCTTCGCTGTGTAAATGGCTCTGCTTATTGGCAAAGGAGATTTTGAAAATCATCTTCTATAGATAAAATGTATATCTAGATAAATTTTAGAGTAAGTCAGGTCATTCATATGTACTAGTCGGTAAAAAAAGGACCGGTTTACAAAAACTTGTAAAAAACGAAGAAAAAGAGGATAATACAATTGTGGTTGGTAAGAGATTGTAGTTCAATGGTTAGAGCACTGCCCTGTCACGGCAGAAGTTGCGGGTTCGAGTCCCGTCAATCTCGTTTTTTGTTTTGTTTTTCATTCGGTAGTCACCTCACCACCTTTGGTGTTCGCCGGAGGCGACGCCTCCGGCGATCACCTTTGGTGGATTTTACAAATCATTATTGATCTGCTTCTTCCACCGAAGGTGGTTACCTTTGGTAGACGTCTCTAGTAAGCAGAGCCATTTACACAGCGAAGCTTTGCTTTGCTGTGCAAAGTCTGTAAGCTCTGCTTACAGGTAAATGGCTCTGCTTATTGGCAAAGGAGATTTTGAAAATCATTCGGCGCCACCGAAGGTGCTTACCTTTGGTGATCGCTTCGCCAACGGCTTCCACCAAAGGTGGTTACCTCATATTTTATAAATCCTAAGACTAACGTCTTAGATTTGTCAAATCCTTTTCAGAAATTCAGGAATAGTGTTTTTCAAAATCTGTGATGATCATCTTCGGTGAATGCATGACTGCATTTTTTATACTTACTGACTTTTGTTTCTTATATCTAAAATATCAGGTTGAATAAAGTAAAAACACTGTGTAAAGGCACAGTCACCTTTTGGTATCTATGTATGGGTGTGTTTTTAGCAGACTAAAAACAAAGCAAGTTGACACCAGTATAAAAAATTAGTATAATATATACTAGCAAATACCTTTAAAAACATAATTTTATTTGCGGACCTAGAAACGTCTTTTCTTTTTTTTTGTAAAGCCTAACAAACAAAGTTTGTTAGGAAGGTCTTCCACCGGTCCACCAGTCCACCAGAGGTGGTTGGTGTTCGCCACCACCTTCGGTGGACGGCGACGCCGCAGGCGATGGTGGTTACCATTTTGACAAATGAGAATTATGAGTTTTAAGCTCATTTTTATAAAAAAAGACTATGCCAGGATTGACTTATAAAAAGAAATTATGACTGCTATCTTAGAAGGACGCGAAAACGGCAGCCTATGGGCTCGCTTTTGCGAATGGGTTACTAGCACTGAAAACCGTCTATACATCGGTTGGTTTGGTGTTTTAATGATCCCTACTTTATTAACAGCTACATCTGTGTTCATCATCGCGTTTATCGCGGCACCTCCAGTGGACATCGATGGTATCCGTGAGCCAGTATCTGGTTCACTTCTTTACGGTAACAACATTATCTCTGGTGCTGTTGTTCCAACATCTAACGCAATTGGTCTTCACTTCTACCCAATTTGGGAAGCTGCTTCTCTTGACGAGTGGTTATACAACGGCGGTCCTTACCAACTTGTTGTTTGCCATTTCTTCATCGGTATCTGTGCTTACATGGGTCGTGAGTGGGAACTTTCTTTCCGTTAACTTAGGCGGCTATAATTTGTGAAAATTATAGAAAATCGGGTGAATTGCTGGAACTCTACTATTTTATTTTGAAATGGAAAATCAATTTCAAAATCAAGAATTCTATATCTATGATCAATATATTGCTTATTTACGTTCAATTAAGCATGATCCACAAGAAAAACTAGAAAAACATCGTATTATTCCAAGACATCAAAATGGAACCTATACTGAGTCTAATGTTGTACTTTGTAGTTTTAAACACCATACTTTAGCTCATTTTTATAGATATTTAAGCTTCAAGCAAAAAGGTGATTTAATTGCTTATACTTTTATGTGTTGTCAAACCGAAGAAGGCAGATTGCTTATGGCTTGCTATGCTGGACAAATTGGAGGCAAAATGACAAACAAAAAGAATAAAGTTAACAAAGCTTTTTTCTACAGCGTTGAATGGCAAAAAAATTTGGTGACAAAAATGGTGGAAAGCGAAATCTAGAAAGTGGTTCTTTAGCAAAATTAAACGATAGATTAACCAAGCAAACTCCAGAACTACGAAAAAAAGCTGGAAAACTTGGTGGAAAAGCTGTTATAAAGAAACATAGATTAAATAAAACTGGAATGTTTGACCAAGAAAGTCGTATTCAAAGAAAAGGAAATTTAGTAAGATGGGGAATAGTAATACGTAAAGTTCGAGTTCCCTATGAAAAACTTTCTTCTGATTTTATTGATTATTATATTGAATACGGTAATCCATTTATCATAAAATTATGACAATCAGCAGCGAAGCCAGGCTTGTCACAAGCTTTATTTTTACAGTAACAAATGTCAAAATAGAGAATGGGCTTTAAAAAATTCGGTTAACTAAGGTTAATCAATTATCAATTCGGTTAACTAAGGTTAATCAATTATCAATTCAAGAATTTTTTATTGTGTTCCTGGAACGTTCAGAGACTAGTGATTGAGTCCCAACAATACTATCACATTAGCGCCCGAGATCTCATAGTACTAGCTTAACAGTGTTGAGTCATTACTTATAAAACGCAAGAAATGAGATTATGATATAGTCCATCTTAGTAATTTTAAGAGTACTAGTCTTACTTTTAGAATGAGAGGAAACTCTCTATTAAGTAGTTAGGTATGCGTCCATGGATCGCTGTAGCTTACTCTGCACCAGTTGCAGCTGCTACTGCAGTATTCATCATCTACCCTATCGGTCAAGGTTCATTCTCTGACGGTATGCCTCTGGGTGAATAAAAATGCCCCTTTTTGGTGCAAACCAAAAATGATAACTCGTCTAAACGGAGGATCTTCATTTTTATTATGAACAACTCCGTGCTAAATAGTTCAGAAAATCTTTTTCCACGCAAATTACCTGGAATCTATATGATATTATGCTTAGCAAATGATTATAGATACTATGGTGAAACATCGAATTTATCAGGTAGAATTGCTTCTCATAAATCAATGCTGCGACGACAAATTCATCCTAATCAAAATCTTCAAAAAGATTGGAATTTGTACGGTGAAAACAGCTTTGCTGTTCAGGTACTGTACATTGGTAAAGATTGGAAATTAAAAGCATCACGCTTAACCTTAGAGTCACAACTTATCACACAAAATAGTGAGAGATGTTACAACGTTTTTGAATCTTATAAACTTCGAAGCGGTGAATTAAATGGTTTTTATCAAAAAAGACATTCTGAGAAAACAAAAGCATTTATGAGCACTATGAAAAAGGGTGTTCCTAATGATGCTCTTGGTGCAAAAATAAGTATTGATGGAAAAGTTTTTCCCAGTATTGCACAAGCTTCTCGAAGTTTAAATCATTCCCGTAAGCTTATACGAACACGTGTTGATTCTGAAAATTTTCCAGAGTGGAAAAGAATACCTGATTCTTAAATGCCTAACGACTATCCCAATGGGAGTAGGGAAAATGCGTTTCCCGAAATGGCGAGTACCTTTTTAAAAATTTGAAAAAAAGGTAATGATATAGTCTGATCTTTATAGTGATATAAAGCTGGGTATTGTCCCGGGTAAAAAGTCGCGATTTTTACTGAACATATATGATTTCTGGTACATTCAACTTCATGATTGTATTCCAAGCAGAGCACAACATCCTAATGCACCCATTCCACATGCTTGGTGTTGCTGGTGTGTTCGGTGGTTCTCTTTTCTCAGCAATGCACGGATCTCTAGTAACTTCATCTTTAATCCGTGAAACAACTGAAAACGAGTCAGCTAACGCTGGTTACAAATTCGGTCAAGAAGAAGAAACTTACAACATCGTAGCTGCACACGGTTACTTTGGTCGTTTAATCTTCCAATACGCTTCTTTCAACAACTCTCGTTCTCTTCACTTCTTCCTAGCTGCATGGCCTGTAGTTGGTATTTGGTTCACAGCTCTTGGTATCTCTACTATGGCGTTCAACTTGAACGGTTTCAACTTCAACCAATCAGTAGTAGACTCTCAAGGTCGTGTTATCAACACTTGGGGTGACATCATCAACCGTGCTAACCTAGGTATGGAAGTAATGCACGAGCGTAACGCTCACAACTTCCCACTAGATTTAGCTTCAGTTGAAGCTCCATCTATCAACGGTTAATATCCTCAGACTAGCGTCTTAGATATTAAATATCCTTTAGTATGGTAAAACTTCTTTTCACGTTCACTCAAAACGAGTGAACGCGAAAAGGGGGGTTTTTAGGCTTTCATCTTTTTGATGTTAGGTTTTGCAAATAAATCAACATAAAATTGTATTTACATTACACTTTAAAATAAAAAGCTTTAAAATAAAAAGCGGAGAGCTTTTTAACTACAATACATATATGAAGTCAACTCTTTGATTTTATCAAACAATCTCCAAATTTGCACTAAATCCTTGACTTTATAAAGCAGATTTGGCATTTCTTCTTTTACAACATCATAAATAATATTAGAGAATTTTGTAAAATCACCATGTTTCTTCAAGATATGTAGGGCGTAAGCATTCTTATGATCTGGTTGCCGACCTCCCATATCTTCTATGTTTACCGTAAAATCAAAATTCTCTTCAATCGCCTCCTTTAATTTGCCTAGTTCATAAAATGTGAGAGTCGTGGTATCAATTGTACAGTAGTCTGCCCCTTTGACGTATATGCCTTTGTCCATATACAACACAGCGAGAGATAAGGGATCTTCAAAGATGTCATAAATCTCAAAAGTGAGACATTTTTTATAATTATTATCAAGATAAAGATCATCACGACTATACCAGATTTCATGCACTTCGACGAATTCTGCTCTAAAATCGCTGTAAAATCCGTAGTTTTTAGGGGCAAACCCGTTATTTCTTGGATTTGCTGACGAGAATTTTGTCAAATCAAGTACAGATTTGTTTCTACGGTCTACAAAAGAAGTATAGCAACACCGTGGCATTATACGAGAACAAGCCGGCTGACAAAAAGCTGTTTGAGGCAAACAACTGCAAAAATCTTTAAAAATTTCAGCTTTCCAATCAACGTAGTCCTTATTTTCTATTTTGTCGCAGACTCGTATACGACACTTTCCCGTTAAGTTACTTCTTTCGATCTCCATCGTACCTAGCAGTGAGCCGTGAAGCACTGCTTCTTGCTTCTCAGTGAACATGTTAAATTCCTAATCTAATTTGAGAATAAAATATTTTGTCTTTTTTGTTGCTTCATTAAAAAAATCTACTTTATTTGTTGGTAAAACCAAAGGGTTAAGTGTTTTGTATGCGATTGTGGTTTAGTTGTAGCAACAAATGTTGTGCTGTACTTTTACTTGATGTAGTTTTATTCTGTTGTTCGAGCACAACATGAATTAGTTTTTATTGGTTTTGGCCTGCTCAAATACAATAGTACTGTTTTTTATGAATTGAGTCAGTTGGATAATTGTAAAAACATATATAATTACCTTATTGACTCAATTTCTTGCTTTTCTTACGCTTTTTCAAGGATTTGAAAAATATAAGACGTTAGTCGATTGATTTGAAAAATATGAGGTGTTCGCCATCGCCTCTGGCGAACACCATAGGTGGTGGCGATCACCGAATCACTCAAAGCCAAATATTTTCTTAAAAACCTCTCTCACCTTATCCCCTGAATCAATTGATTCTAAAGGGTCTTTACGCAATCGATGTCTTAAACAAAGAGGAATAACGCGAAAAACATCTTCAGGAGTCACTTTGACACGTTGTTCAAAGGCAGCTATTGCTTGGCTAGCTCTGTTTGTCACAATGTCTCCACGTAACCCGTCTACGTTTAATTCAGAACATACTTGTGAAACCTTCATTCGAAGATCATAATCCATCTCAACTTGGTTTCTCAGTTGACGGGCTGCATTTATTTTGTCAGCTAATTCTGTTTGAGATTGCAAATATTGATTTCTTAAAACCGACGGGGATTCGTCAAACTGAGCTCTTTGTTCTACAATTTTAACTCGAAGATGAGCTTCTTTCACTGTGCCGATTTGTGCGTGCATGCCAAATCGATCGAGTAACTGTGGACGAAGTTCACCTTCTTCAGGGTTTCCTGAACCTACTAATATAAATCTTGCCGGGTGGCTAATAGAAATCCCTTCCCGCTCAACGGTATTCCAGCCAGAAGCTGCAGAATCTAAAAGAACATCCACAAGATGATCATCTAATAAATTCACTTCATCGACATACAATATCCCTCTATTTGCTTTAGCAAGCAATCCAGGTTCAAAAGCTTTTACACCTTCAGTCAAAGCTTTTTCGATATCTATAGTGCCACACACACGATCCTCTGTCGCACCTAAAGGTAAATCAACCATAGCGATCTTTCGAACAGTTGTTTCTAATTTTTGATTTTGTTGTATCCTTGCTCTCACCTCTTTACTCATTAATTCTGGATCTTCTGGGTCTGAGTTAAAAGGATCGTTCACAACAACTTCTATCTCCGGGAGAAGGTCAACAAGAGCGCGAACGGTAGTTGATTTACCTGTTCCTCTGTCACCCATAATCATAACCCCGCCGATTTTAGGATCAATCACATTTAATATCAAAGCAAGTTTCATTTCTTCTTGGCCTACAATTGCAGTAAAAGGAAATACATGACGTGCTTGAGTTTCAGTTTCAGAAGACTTGGTAGTGGTGTTAGTTGTCATATCTTTAATACTTTGTTTTATTCACAGATTGGAGCCAAATTGGTTGTTTCTTTTCCTTCGACTAAAGTCTCAGATTTTTCAAATCCTTTAGCACAACCTTTGGAACCACCTTTGGTGATCACCAAAGATGTTAGAAAAGGTCTTTATCTTTCTTTTATCTATCTTTTATAAAGAGCCCAAAGGTGCCTTACCATACTGTTTTGCTATTTATGTAGTTTTTACTACTTATAAAAATCTATTTACATTTTTACTTTTTTCTTATTGCTTTTTATATAGTAAACTAAATTTTTTGTAAATTCAACTCATTCGATTTGCGTCTCCTTCCCCTTCGGGTCAGCACTTCGTGCCTAAGACTCGCCTTCGCCACCACCTTTGGTGGAGGCGATGGCTACTTCTCCAGTAAGCAGAGCTTACAGACTTTGCTTTGCTTTACGAAGTAAAGTCTGTAAGCTCTGCTTATCGGCAAAGGATATTTTTTAAATTATTCCTCATTTTTCTACAATAAAATTGAAGACAATTTTGCAACACAACTTTGCTTTGAGAAAGCGCCTCGTTTCCTTATCTTTGGTGATCACCAGTCCACCATCGCCTCTTCACCTTCGGTGATCGCCATCGCCTCCGGCGAACACCAAAGGTGGTGGCGAAGGCAATCACCTTCGGTGAAAGCCTTCCACCAAAGGTGATCGCCTTTGGCGAAGCGAAAGGTGGTTGGTGGTAGGTGGTGCGAAAGGTGGTTGGTGGTGAGGGGTTTGTGTTGTCACTTTTTATAAAGATGGCATAAAAGTAAAAAGACACGTATACTAATTGTGAGAAGAAAATTTATTAAAATAACAAAAAAAAGTGATGTCTTTTTTCACAAAAGGGCGCTTTACAAAGTGCAGCAGTCCCATCTTCAGTGACCACCAAAGCTTATTGCCTCTGGGAAACGCCTTCGCCAAAGACGAGGGAAACAACCTTTGGCAAAACAAATCTATTTTGAATAAAATTTTGTTGTCTGTAAAGGCAACTTTTTTGTCATTCATCATTCTTTTTCAGCTCGTTTCAGACTCTCAAGCTTATCCAATTTTT